AATATTTTTATGTCTTTTTTCATATTTTATATGCATATTGCAATAATTATTATCTCTTTTATATAAATTATTATGATATGATATTTTATATAAACAATATAAATTTTTATAATATTTTACATAATACTTATGATAAAAAACAAACATAGATCTTTCTAATGAAACAGATTCAAATTACGTAAAAAAAACTATACTAGATAAATTTATATAAAAAAAAAAGAGTATGAAACTAATAATTTTATATAATAACTGCTTACTTTGCATACCTACCAAAGGTGACGAGAACGACAAATTATAATTAGTTTACATACGAGTTTATTTGTAACCTTATTAAAAAGAAAAGGATGTTAATTTTAATTTATTTAGTCAGTTAACTCCAGCACTCAGCGGTTGGGTGAGGTATTTATAATCTTATCCTATCTAGGGTATGATTTTATATTACCAGATCTATTCTATCATTTATTTTGGTTGTCCTTACTATTTTATTCCCTATTTACCTTAAGCATTGTTGTAATGAAATTACAATTTTTATTTACATCAGTTATTAATAAAGATGAACGGAAATATTTTATTGAAGATATTAAATACCAAATTAGATGTGAGATCGAATGGATAAAAACAAATATAATTAGCCAAATATTAATACAAATATTTATTTTTACTAAAAACGTAGCTAATATATTGTTTAAATGGATATTTAGACGATAATATTATGCTACAATTCTAATTGTGACCCAACCAATATAAAATATAAAAATGAAAACAAAACTAACCAATAAAGCGGCAGCAATTAATTTGGCTACTAAAACTAAAGCTACTCAGTTAGCTAAAGCAACTAGAGCTAAATTAAGTGTAGCTAGAAAATCACCCCCGAATGGGATTGTCGAGTCTATCAAATAAGTTTGCTAAATCTATTTTTGTAGTAGGTGTTATATATTTATTAAATAGACTAGGACTAACCTATTTATCTAAGTTGGATAAAGTAACATTACTAAAAATATTTGTTTTCTTAAAATCATTATTTAGACTATTAGTTTATCTGAATATTATTACAGCTGTACTACTTTACTTAATAAGCATGGTCGGTGTGGAACAAAAATTTAGTTGGGATTTACTATTCTATCTTTTTATTTTCCTGTATTATTTCCTAAGGGATTCAATAACAGATTATATGGATAAAACAGCTAAATTCTTAAAGTCCTCATTCGAAAATCTAATTAATCAATTAAATGAAGTTAAAGATTCAGTAAATAATAAAGATTCTGTAAATAAAAAATCTACTAGTTATATCTCAGAAAGAAACAGTGACTTATATAATTCTAGAAATGAAGTTACGTCACAATCTAAGAAAGCATATAAATCTTGGTTTGATAGTGGTAAAATTAATGACATAACTCCTAAATACGACTTTGATTATTGGTTTTACACTAAATTAATCTTAGGTCTAATGGTAACCTGTGCAATATTTTACTTAGCTTATCTTGCTTACAATGATCCAGCTGATGCACTGATAGTTATAACCAAAGTACTTTCTACAACATACCTCTATACTAAGAAAATTATTACTTACCCAGCTAAACAAGCTAAAAAAGTATGGAATTTTTTTAAAAAAAGATTCGGGGGCGGAGGTGGTTTACCTCGTCCTGCTGTTGATAAAAGGAATCCTGAAAAAGGTGACACTCCGGGTGTTGATCATGAACAAATTAGACGAGAGGTAGAAGTTATAGCATCACAGCATGCAATGCAAGTGAGACAAAGAGAAGCTGCAAGAGCTGAGGCTTTTTCACGTTCTGGTATTGCTTCAGGTTCTGGTCTTGCTTCAGGTTCAGGTCAAACCTCAGAACCTGGTTTAGCTGATGTAGAAACCCAACCCACAAGTGGAAGTCTAACACCAACTTTAGAAAGACAACCTAGAAGTCTAACACCAACTTTAGATAATTTAGAAAGCCAACCTAGAAGTGGAAGCGTAACACCAACTTCACCAGCAGGAACCAATCCAGAAGTAACAGGACTTAGACAAAGAAATAATAGATCTAGATAAACTTTTAATAAATTAAATATTTGATGTTATTATCTTTAACCCCCCGCCGGGCGCTAGTTCAAATATTAGTATGTTTATACTTTGAACAGTGTAATATTTTAAACATAAATTCTAATTGTGACAAAAACAAAAAATAAAACTATGAACAGATCAATCTTAGCTACTATGTACTCTAATCAACCATTAGCCTCGGTTAGCCAAATTGTATTTAAATTGTTATTTAGAGAAGTAGGTGTTTGGGTTGTTCTATGTTAAATACCCGCACCCAGCTTTGTTTAAAAAACAAGAGGGTGGGTCTGCAAGAGGGTTGTTATTTTTTATTTAAGATTATTACGAAATATAAAACATAAGTATATTAAATATAATCAAATAAAAAGTAGCAATTAATATACCCTTAATATATAATTTTAAGAATACATTATTTTCTCTAGTTTCACTTCTACTAATTTCAATCAGATCTAATAAATATTTTCTTATTGATTTAGGTAAATATTTAAATATTTTTAAATCTACCATTTGTAAATTTTTTAATAAGATTAAAATAGAAATAGCATTATAAGATATAAACAAATTTAAAGCTAAATTAAACCCCATTATTATCCTAAATATACTAAATAATTTAGTAACTTCGTAATTCTTTAAGAAATATAATAATGTTAATAAAACAAACACAATAAAATATTTTAACCATTTAACATTTTTAAATTTAGTGAAACAACCTATTAAAGGTATAAAACTTAAGCTAATTTCACTAGGTATATTAAAAATATAACAGATTGAAATACCTATTAACCCTAAAGCTATAATTGCTATTCCACCTATTGCAGCTCCAACAATTAAACCAGCTGGGAATCCACCTGATCCGTCTGAAAAAGATATTGTGGAATTAGTATTGTTAGATGTTAGATTAGATGCTAAATTTTTAACATCTCTAGCTGATATTTGATTGTTTAATACTACATTGTTGTTAGTAACTAAACTATCAGCATCTAAATTGTTTAACAAATCATAAAGAAAGATAGCCATTATAGCTGTACCTAATAATACACATATAGGCAATAGTAATTGTCTTAATTTCATTTTATTTTTAATATATTTAAGCCTACGTGTTAAAACGTTCGAATAACTACGGTTTTAACGAGTTAAGCAACTAAAGGCTTTAATTTGCAATTCTATTTTGCAATTCTATTTAGAATGAATTCAGTGACCCCCTCATTGATACTTACTTACTATATAAATAAATTAATAAATACACTGAGAGGGCAGGAGCTTTGTAGCTATTTATGTTTTTAAAAACAACCTCCTTCTCTTTTTAATAATCAACTCCAAAGGAGATTGTATGGATAATCATAGATTTTGACTTATAACTACCCATTACTAACTAATATTTATATTAACAATCTTATTACAAGACTAAAAATAAAAATATTGTTAAAAATCGCTCCTACTTCGAAGTAAGTATTCGCGAAAATAATTAAATAAATAATTATTAATTCTTTTAGTTATTTCTAACTTATTATACTATAGTTATTTCTAACTTATTATACTATCCTTCGTAGAGCTATCAAGGATAAATAACATTGCAATAAAACTAATCTCTTAGTTTACTCCTACTTAAATATTAAATTGACACAAGACAATTATAATAACTTAAGAATACGGTATCTTACTTTAATTTGTTTATTTATTAAAATTTAAATTTAGTAAAAATTCTTAGCCGAAGGGTTGTTACTATCAATTAAAACTAGTAACACAGAAAAAGATAACATCCATTAAATTGGTATTATTGTCAACTTTGACCCTTTACCTTTACCTTTACCTAATTTTTTGATAATTCCTTTAATAGCTCCACTTTCGTTTTGTGGAAGATCTATAGATGGTGCTTTAGGAGTAAGATCACTTGAGGAAGCATTTGAGGGTAGATCTATAGATGGTGCCTTAGGTGTAAGTGAGTTATCAGACACACTTGCAGGATAATTAATAAGACCTAAAATAGAAGCAGATTGAGGTGGAGTAGGAATTGGAGCTAGAATTGTAGATCGGGGATTAGTTGGAGTAACACTTGATACAGTATTAGGTTGTACAGCTGCTTGATCATTAAAACCAGATGTTGTAGGATCAAAAGAACTTAATTAAGGTGAAGCTGCTCTACTAATATTAGGATTTACATCAGCAGTTTCAATTACTGGAGCTAAACTTTCAGAAGTACTACCTTGTCTGATATCTGCCATATATTGCATTACTTCATTTCTAACTCCTCTGGTTTGTGGTGTAACAGTTCCATTACCGTCCGTAAATGTCCGTTCATATCTATTTATTATTTCGATATCTTCAGGTTCAACATTAGATGGTATATCTGTAGTTTCAACATTAGAGGGTGTATCCCCTGTACTTGGTCCTCCTGAGTTACCCCCACCCAGCGGGAGGGTCTCTTGAACTAAATAAATTATTGTAAACGTATGAACAAGTTTTACTTGCCCAATTATAACATGGAGTTAGAACCCATTCATTAACAGCTATAGAAGCTGCTACAACATTACTACTAATAATAGGCCAATATAACCAAGTACAATAACCAATAGTTACAACACCTAAACAAATTACAATTGTTTTAACTGTATCTAGATCTAACCAAGTAAATGGTTTAGAATAGTCAGGTAGAGAGTTTTTATATGTTTCTCTTAATGAACCTTTAAATCCTTCTTTCCAACTCCAAGGGCCGAATGGGGTACCAACTACTATTAGAATTACCCCCTCCATCTGGAACTGATGGGTGAGATGGTTTATCTAAGTTAGGTAATTCATCGCTAGATAAGATTCTAGGTATTAATTTATTGGTATGTGTTGCTTTTTGTTTGCACCATTTTGCTAAAGGGTTTATAGAAAGTACCTTACTAGGAAAAGAAGTTAAAGTAACATTTACCTTTTCTGAGTTTTAGGATTCTATACAACCACCCGGCAGGTGGCGATGGCGGTAAAGTTCATAGCAATAAAATTATGTATTGTCCAAAACACAATAATTCTCTGCTATTTTTTGGTTATTTATACTCTACCACTAAAAGGATTGAAAAAAGATTAAAGTTTTTTTTGAATGTGCCAGATAGGCAGTTAATACTGATGGCAAGGCTTAATTCATTCCCTGAATCTAAATCTAAGTCGTTTGAATTAGAGATTTGTTTTATATAATTATCATAATACTCTTTGTCAGTTTCAATATAATTAATCAATATTTGATCTTTACTATTTAGTTTAATATTATCTTCTTGGTTTAAGAAGCTGTTTATAACTAAAGTTCTATATGTATTAATCTCATCTTGATTTTTTAAATTAAGTAACAATTTTCTACCTAAATTAATTATTGAGCTACCATCATTAATAGAAGCTTTAGTAATAATCATAATATAATTAGAATTAAATTTAGTTTGTTGAAAAAACTTATATGTGTGATCTCTTAAGTTTCTTCGGTTTAGATTAGATTTTAAATTTATTGTTTTTATTTTCATTTTTTTAGTTATTAGTTTATATTTATTAATACAATTTTCTGGTTATTTATACTCTACCACTAGAAAGATTGACAAAAGATTAGAGTTTAAGAATTTGAAATAGATCTACAGTCTCTTAAAAATAAAAAGAAAAAAAAAATACTATAACATAAAATGTATTTGTTAGTTTTATTTTTTTATCCTATTATTATAGTTGAGATGTGATTACAAATAGCTCTGAGACACTTACTTAAGTTATACGTAAATACCTCTTCTTTTAAATCAGTTTTGGACTAATTAATTGTTGATTTGAAAAAAAGGGTTTAAGATTACCTAGCTTAAGGTTAGAAATTTAACAGAAAAGGGTTAAATTAATTGCGAATTGCAGAGCATTTAACCTTAAAAACAAATTTATATGTTGTTTTTGTTTAACTTAATCACACCACACTCGCAAAGGTTAACCGATATAATTTATATATGCTAAAAATAATAATAATATAACAAAGTGAAAAAAAATACCCCTTACATATATATTTATAAAAATATTCAATATATTATATTCATATTTACTAATTCTTTTTAGATCTAGTAAATAATTTCTTATAGTACTAGGGAGAAACTGAGGAAAGACAAGGTCTTTATCGTCCGTTACTGAAAATTTAAGTAAGAAATGTAAAGATAGCAGATTATAAAAAATAACAAAGGAACAACCTAGACTACCTATTACTTTGATCCAAAATAAATTTATTGAAAGATAACAATATAAAATAATAGGAGAAAATAGGTATAATATAATTAACAAAATTAAACATAATACAAACATAATTAAATATTTTAACCAATTAGGACCTTTAAATTTTTTAAATAAAGCAACTAAAGCCATAGTACTAGTGGTATTTTCCTCTTTACCACTACTAAAAAATATTAAATTAAAACCATGTTTATTTTTTAAATGACTAAGCATCACATTTGAAATACCATATAGACTAACAATAACCGCCAAAGCACCTACACTTATTAAATTATTTCCAATTACCTTTAAAAAATCTAATTTAGATAAAGTTCCAAGAGTTCTGCCGAAAGTAAGGACTCCTTCATAACCCTCAAGGCGCGAGCGTTTATCCCACAAGCCTGGGGTTGACTGGGTGTAAAGACCTCGACAACCGGTACGGGATACGGGAGCCGAGCCTGCTTTTCTGTTAACAAAACTCCTTGAGATATTAGTAGCCTTAGATAATTGTTTCTTTAACATAGTTACATCATTATATTTTTTTAAATTATGATAAATTTTAAAATATTTAGCTTTTAATTCAGTATAAGGAATTTCAGTTAAATTATCTATTTCTTTAGTAATATCTGACAATTTTGAATTTAATAATAAAAGTTCGTTTTCTTTATTATCTATAAATTTTTTAATAAGTTCAATATTTTTATTTAAGTTTATAATACTTTTTGAATTACTTAATAATTTTTTCGCTCTTAAGATTTCATTCTTTTTAGATGACAAAGATAATTCTAAACTTTCAAGATTTCTTCTTTTATTTAAAATATCTTTGTCTAAATTAGCTATAGTAATACTTAAAGTATCTTTGTCTTTAGATAGACCAGTTTTCATTAAATAATACAAGGATTGTCTTTCTATATCTATAGTTAAATCACTTTCATCCGACTTTACATCACTTTTTGAGAGGTTGGCTAAATATTTATAACTATTATAAGCATCTATATCAGTAAAGCCTAACATAAGTAAGAACAAACTTAAACTAAGTTCTGCACTAGATAATATTTGTCGTTTACTAATACTTCCACCACTTAGTTTAATACCTTTCATTTTAAATAATAACTGTAAAGTAAACCAATTTAAATCTTCAAATACAAATAAAACTTTACTATATTTAAAGTTTGGATTTTTATTTTGTTCAGCTAAAGACTCCATACTAAACAACTCTTCAAGAAAATCATCGAAACTTTGACCTCCACCCCTATATAATTCCAGAAAATAAAAAATAGAAAACTGAACCTCAACTAAATATTCACTATGTTCAATTACATTAAAATTTAGATCTGCCACAGGTGACAATCTTATTATTGTTGCATTATATTTGTAGTTGGTAGCAAAACGTTTTAATAAGTCAAATATAACAGATTTAGTATAGAAAATACTACCCAATAAATGAATCATATTATTTTTCACATGAAACTGATCTAAACTTCTAGCAAAACAAGCTAGTAAATAAGATTTATCATTATCATTACTATAATTATTATTATAATTATTATTATTATTTTTCATTTTTTTAATTTTGTTTTTTTTAGAAGAGATGAGAATTATAAAACTAAAGACTATCTCTTAAAATCTTTAGTTTAATTAAATCTGTTTAAAATTAAGATTAAGACTTAGACTAAGACTACTAAAAATAAGTAGAAGACTAAGACTTAAACTAAGAGTCAAAGACTGAATACCTTCTCTCTACGAACGGCGGATCGCCTTAGAGAACAACGGCTGGCTTGGCTAATCACCTTCGCCCACACAATCAACCAATCACATCCGACCAAACCAGAACAACAGAGTAATTTGACAGGCATACGTCACGCCCAACAATTTCTAACTGTTCTTCATAGCATAAGGATAAAGAGAGTTCAACAAATTAACCACTTGTTATATTAAACTTTTTAATTATCATCGTGGGTTTTTGTTCTTTTACTTGTCTTGCTGACGATTGAAACTTGTTTTGTTTTTTATATTGTATTTCTTTTTAGGTAGGTTACCCCGCCTCTCTTTTAAGAACCAAAGGTTGGTAACTAAATAAAACTTAGGTAGGTTCTCTCTTCTTTAAGATACAAAGATTTAATACCTTAGATTAATCAATAAAGGTGTGTAATAAGCATAATTTAAACCGAATTATCAATATTCTAAAAATTTTATAGTAAAAAGGCCACTTAGGATCGGCCTATTTAGTTGGATTAAATTAAAGCGAAGAGGGTTGTATAAAACCTTCACGCATCATATTAATTTATACAAAAAATGATTAATTATTTTTAGATATTTTAAATTTTTTTGGTTATTTTAGTTTGTTTCATTTTAGTTTGTCCAGCTTAAGTATAAACAAATACGTAAGGGATCAGTTAAGGTTTAGCTAGTCATTTGTTAAATATTATAATATTTATAATTTTATTTTATTACTCTTTTAAATAAAATCTAATTAGGTATAAAATTATAAACTATGATTAAAGCTTCATACTTCCATATTATTTGGGTTTTTGCTAGTTGGAATTAAGGAGTAGCTAGGCTAAGCCCGGCCCAATTAGCTTTTAATTTAGGATCCATTTGCTTAAAAATAATTACTTTCTACCAACCCGAAGTAAGATCACCTCAACAACTAAAAGTCTAGCACAAGCTAAAAAGAACTAAAGGGGAAATTGGATATTTTATTTATTTATTAAATAAATAGAATGTAGAGAGTAAATGTCCTAAGTATTATAAAATAATAAGATAAAGATATTTTGAACAAAGTAGAATTTTATTTGTAACTATAGAAATATTCAAGAGTTAAGGAGCCGGGGTTTAAATTAAACCGTAAATTTAGAGAGTTTATAAATAATAATCCTTATATTAGAACAACTCCTAACTTATTCATGTGAATAATATTTATTCTGTGGTTAGATTAGATTTTATAACTGATACTTCTCTAGTTTTAAGTTATGAAGCAAGTAAATTAGCTGATTTATATCAAGCCAATTTAAATTATAAAAATGAATAGAACATGAAACCATTTAACTTGATGATATTTTTAATGCCGATAACTTTTTTAAGACTGAACATGAGACTATAAAATGGAATATACCCAGTTTAGATGAAAATTTATTTTTTAATTAAAACACCGAACAAATTATTAATCCATTTAAAATAAATTATAGAGTTTTTGAGACTGATTCAGGTTCTAGTTTATCTATTGATTCTAAACCAGATCAAGATCAAGGCTCTTTAGTTTTAGTAGTTCTTAACAACCATCTCACCACACCCTAGGCAAAAGGGTGGGCCAGGAGAAGAGAATGTTTAATAAGGTTATAGGCTAGGCTATTATTCCTTTGTTAAAATTGGATTTGCTACATTGTAGAAAGTATATTTTTTTTGTCATTTTTTTTCATTGTTTTATTAATTTAGTTATTTTTATTACAATTTATTATCAAAGAATTAAAGTTTATTTTTAAATTTATATATAGTTTATTTTTAAATGTAGACTAAACTAAAATATCGTAATCGTGGTTTTGTCGGATTCTAGGTAAGAGGGTCATTATAAAATATTAATATTTTATGTATATACTCTGACATAAAAGAGCCAAACTTCAGAGTTTTTATTGTTTTGTTTATTAAATATCAGACTTTTTTAATTGTTTAAATATAATAAAAGAGATAGGATTCATAAATAGGGTTGTACGATGTATGGCAATGTTTAGATTTTATCTACTTTAAATCTTTATTAGACTGGATTTAATTTTATTTTTAACTAAAGAATGGTAGCCGATCTACAGCAATAGTTTATTCACAAATTTTATTTTGTGTTAGTTTCATCTTAATTTACTAAAACTTTCTTAGTTTCTTATAACTTGTTTGTGTTTGGTTATTATTTAAGTTAAAAAAACAAAAAGTCTTTTCTTAATTATTTTATAAAAAAAAAATTTTACCAAATGAAAGAATTAATTGATTTATTAAAATTATTAGGTATTCATGTTAATATAAATGAATCTAGCTCTCCTATATTGTTATTTGCTTGTAGTATATTAGTCTTGTCTATTATAGCTTTATTTTGTTTTATAAATATCTTATTATATTTTACAATATTATATATAACAGATAATAAACTATTATTAGACAAATTATCAAGATATGTAATCTTAGTTAAGATAATTAATTTATATAAACAAACTAGAATAGCTTATCTATTATTTGAGGTTATACTTTTTTTAGTTAGTTTAGGGTCAGTTATCTGGTTATGTAGTAGAGTTGTTTATGGTTTAATGTAATCAAAATATATCTATTAGTATTTTGTCTTAGTTTTAGTTTTAATCTTAATCTAATATATATTAATAAAATTAAAGATTTCAAGAGATAGTCTTTAATTTTCTCACCTCTTCTAAACAAACAGAACAAACAATAATAATAATAAATTTTATATGCTGACTTGTTTTGCTAGAAGTTTTAATTAGTTTCATGTAAGAAAATTATGTACCTGTAGAAGATCAAAGCTTTGAGGTTACATATTGATTTTGTTAAGCTGAGGTTGGCAGATCTATTATTATTCTCTGGGTGTGGGGTGGAGGTCAAAGTTTCGATGATTTTCTTGAAGAGTTCTTCAAACCTGAAAATTCCGAGGGATAACGTAGTTTGCGTCTTCCAAACCCTCTGGCTACTATTAGTGGTAGTAGTAGTAAATTTTTATTTATATTTGAAGAATACGAATTAAAACAAGAGGTAGTTGAGAACAATGTTTTAAACTGAATCTAGCAAAATAACAAGAAGTTTTGTTAGTGAAAATAGAAGAACTTTTAGTACTTTATTTAATTTGTCTGGCTGTCGTACAACAAGTCCTTATTTAAAGGAAAGTGGTAATAGTTTAATATTACTTAATAAAAAGTTTAAGTTTCAAGCCTTGCGCTTCAGACCCTCTCCAACATTGCTTGGCTCGGGTGTAAGGGTCCCGTACAGGTGGGTGGCAGAACTTAAGGTATTTGTCTATTAACTCTAACGACTCTCTCCTTCCAGTTGATACACAGGGTGCGGGACCTGCCCTGCCGAAGTTCAAGTGTGGCGTACGCCACACACAGGGAACGGTCGTCTCTCAAAATTTAATGAAACTTTTATATTCTGAAAATAGTAAAGAAACCACCCCACAAAATATAAACTCTTATTTAATATCTCAACAAAAAAATTTATTATTAAGTCAAATTTCTGACTCAGCCGAACGGCATACAATAAATTACAAAATATTAAATTCTAATATCAATAAGGTTTTACTTGAATCTAGAAAAGAACTAGAAAAATTACACAGAAATTTTATCTACTGTAATAGATAATCCTTTTTTAGTAAATAAATCTAAATTATGAACAATAATTTAGATTTATTTGAATTAACCCTAAAAAGTTATTGAATGGTTGATAATATAAATTCTGTCTCATTTGCTATAAATCAAAATGTTTTAAACTTTATTTTAGAATATTATAAAAAATATAAATTAATCCTAGATCCTGAAGTTAAACATCCTTTAGAGTTGAAGTTTAAGTTGACTTTAGTAGAAAAAAAAAGGAATTAAAAAGTTTTAATAGTAAAAACCTTTTAGAAGCTGAAATTTTAATTATAGCTCACATTTTTAAAATTTGTTCAGATATTTATTTCCCTGTAAGATTAGAGTATAGAGGTAGATTATATTGTATTGTAAAATATTTAAATTATCAAGGTATAGAATTAGCTAAATCTTTACCAATATTTTCTAAAGGAGAAAAGGTTAATTTAAATGATGAATTTAGTATACATTATTTAAAAATATTTGGTGCTAATTGTTTTGGTAATAAATTAAATAAAAATATCTGTTTTGTTTGTTAAGAGAATTAATAGGAAAGATAATAACAAGAAAGAGATTATTAAACTTCAAACTGGGGATTTAATTGCTAAGGCTAAAAATAAATTATTATTTATCGCTTTTGGCTTTAAATTTAATAAGTATATTGAAGCTTTAAAAGTTAATGAAACTTATTTTTATTAGTCATTTGCCTATTCAATTGAATGCTTCTTGTAATGGTTTTAACATTTAAGTTTACTGTTAGAATACACTACTTTAGCTAAACAAGTTAATTTAGCTAAATCTAGTTGGGCAGATTATCCGGTTGATTTTATTCATTTTTGGCTCTAAGAATATTTCAAATCTGAATTATTTAATAATAATTAATTAAACAAGAAGGCTGAGTTTAATTTTGTTCATAAGGGAATGAATGTTGTTTATATGGGAGTAAGACAATAAAATTAAAACCTTTTATCTATACTAAAGATTTACTAAACTAAAATATTCTAGATAAACAAGTAATTAATACTAGAAAGCAGATTAGGGCTTTAATGCCTAATTTAGTGCATTCTCTAGATGTTGCTAGTTTAGCATTATTAATTGAAAATTACTTTAAAGAAGATAACAATAAAAACTTTTTTTTTCTGTTCGCGATTGTTTTGCTGTAATAAGGTTAACTTAATTGGATAACTATTAAAATGAAGTTACTATAAAATATATATTACTGATTCTTTTCTTAAAAACTTTGATAATAATTTTAAGCAGTCAATCTTAAACCAATTTGGAAGAAGTTGTTATTCAGAAACTGATAAAACTATTAATCTCACAAATAATGCTGGAGAAAATATTAAATTAAAATATCCAGATTTAAATCAAGGTTTAAAACACCTACTAAATTAGAATTTATGGATAGTTCTTACATCATCTGTAGTTAAGAGATCTGAAAAATTTGAATCAATAAAAACGTTAATTCATTTAGTTAGAACACAATAGGGATTATTAATGAATTCTGAATTTATTGAAATAGAAGGTAATGGCAAACCTGACTTTAAAATATTTGAAGACTTTTGTCTACAATAAAACCAAAATAATTATTGTTTATCGTTAAAGGTAAATAATTTGTACTAAATATTTTTTTATGCTCTACTTTATTTAATATAGATTTATTTAGAGACATAGATTTTATATTTCTCGTACCTAAAGCTTTAGGAAAAATCAAACTTTTATAAGATAAAGCAATACTATCTGGAAGTGACTATCTTATTTAGAAATTACATCGTCAACTCTTAATAATTTTATATATGTTTTTATAATAATCTAAATCAGGATTACCTGTTATTTTTATGTCTACTTGTCTACCAGACATATAGAACAAACTATTACCACTAAAACCTAACTTAACCAAAAATACTATAGGTACTATTAAGATGAAAATTTTCCATAATAAAATTAATAAAACTTGTCAAATTAAACTTATCAAAAGGAATCAATGCTTGGTTAAATACCTCCTTTGTATCTAATTTTACTATATAATTTTGTTTCACAATTTTGTTTGATAGGTGTTTGTTAGAAGAAAATTTTTTGATTAGTTACACGATAGGGGATAAACGATTATATTTATTCAAGTCTTATTGACACTACAAATATTAGAGGTTAATTTCATTACAATACTTAACTGCTAGAGTCTGTAGTAAAACTCGAGTCTGTATTATTAATATTGTCACTAGAACCACTAGTTCCACTATCTGTAGGTTTATTATTCCCACTACCTGTAGGTTTATTTCCATCACCACCTGTACCGGAGCCTTTCAATATTTTATCTGTTGCAGTTTTACCCACAGCTATACCTGATCCAGTTATAACACCTTTAACAAAATGTTCAAGTAGTTTACCTCCACTTAACAATATAATAGGGACACCTAGAACACCTAAAGTTGTACAGAAAATTGATATATAGTTTTTAATATCAAGGATACCAACTACACTAGATAGGAAATCTAATAAGAAGAATAGACTATTAGAATCTATACACATTAAATTATTTAACATCATCATTTTGTTTATATAAAGTAAAAATAATTAAGAAAAGACTTTTTGTTTTTTTAACTTAAATAATAACCAAACACAAACAAGTTATAAGAAACTAAGAAAGTTTTAGTAAATTAAGATGAAACTAACACAAAATAAAATTTGTGAATAAACTATTGCTGTAGATCGGCTACCATTCTTTAGTTAAAAATAAAATTAAATCCAGTCTAATAAAGATTTAAAGTAGATAAAATCTAAACATTGCCATACATCGTACAACCCTATTTATGAATCCTATCTCTTTTATTATATTAATAATAGAGTAAAATTAATATACAAATTTAAAAAAACAATATGAAAAAAATCAATAAATAAAAAAAATATACCTTCCACAACGTAGATTATCCAATATTAGATGGAAACCTGAACATATCTACATTACTAATTAAATTTATTACCGAAAATAATAAATATTTTAAAAATTACATTTCAGTATTATTTCAAGTTAGAGAAAGTGGCGATTCACAGTTAACATCAGGTGAACGTTTTTCCATAGAAGTTGGAAACGATAATGATATAAGTGGTTATCTAGATTATCTAAATAATAAGTTATCTGTGTTACCTAACAAATACCATCCTGAACAAGCAATCAGTGTTTATATTAATTATGCTAATATAGATCTTGATGATTATATACTTAATCAAAACAGGATTAAATTATCTAACTTAATTGTAGATAATGATTTCACAGAGGATGTTCCGTTAGAATTACCTCTTAATACAAACTACCTAAATTGGGGTATAGCAAGTGAATTGGTAAGTTCTAATACTATTAAAGTAACTGATTTGGCTGTAGATGCATCTAAAAATTTAAATAGATATATCGAAGTAACTTTCTTAGATAAAATTAATCGAGAAATCAAAGTTTTTTCTAACATCACAGGTTTAAATGTTGTAGGTTTTACAGATAAAATAGTTAATAAATTACATTTTGAATTTATTAGACAAGTTGAGGATATAAGTTATCACATTAAAAATAAAAAGTTATTCTTCATATTTGAAAGGTTATTTTCTAAAGAATTTATTACTGCTTTAAAACCAAACAAAAAATTTTCATTGGATTTAATGGCTTTAGATGTGGAAACATATCTGGATGCGGAAAATAAAATGTCTATTTATTGTATATCAGTATTTGACGGAGATAAATCAAAATCTTTCTATTTAACTGATTATAAAAATATTGACTCGTTGATTAAAGATTTACTTTCAACCATATTTAATCGTAAATATTCAGGTAAAAAAATCTATATTCATAATTCCTCGGAATTTGATTTAATATTTCTATTAAAATATATTGTAAGTTACGGTTCAGTTAAAGTTGAACCAATTATTAAAGACGGTAAATTTATTAGTATTGATATTAGATTCGGTCCCTATTTTATGTATAACGTTCTTTTTAGAGATTCAATTTTATTGTTACCAGATTCGTTAGCTAAGTTAGGTAAAGCATTTAAACTTGATAATGTTAAAGATCTGTTTCCTCATAAATTTGTTACTAAAGATAATCTTAACTATAAAGGTACAGTGCCTACTTTCGATTTCTTTGACACTTCTAAAGTTTCCAAAGACGAATATTTAAGTTATTGTTCTAGATTCCCTAATAATGATTGGTCATTAAAAAATGAAGCAATCAAATATTGTGAACTTGACTGTAAATCACTTTATGAGGTTATTATGAGTTTTTCAAACCAGATATTTAAGGAATTCAAAGTTAATACATCAACTACACCCCCGAATGGGGTTACCATCACCCGGCAGGTGCTGCATTTAAAATATTTAGGACACAGTTTATACCTGCAGGTGTTAAAATCCCTGCGATCACAGGTAAAATATTCGAGGATCTAAATAAAGCATTTTATGGAGGACACGTAGATATGTATATTCCAACAAATCCGAAAGGAGTTCTAAGATTGGAAATTCCTTGTTAAGGAAAGTATATTTTTTTTTGCTGCTTTTGTTGGTTACAAATAGATTTGATGATTGATTCGTAAAAACTAAATTAGTTTTAAGTTGTATTAATTTATCCGAATTACATCACTCTTTTAAGAAATTTTGACATTTTACATATAAATTTGGTTATAGGGTTAAACAAAAATTTGTTTTATTTAAGCAGCTATAACCCATTAAAAAGATTAAGCAACTACAATTAAAAATCAGCATCGTCAAAAAATTTTAGTTTATTTGATGTTTTTAAGTTATTAATAAAGTTTTTATATTCATCTTCATTGCTGTATAGATAGTGAATCGTAATATAAGCGGTTTTAAGAAATCCTTTATTGTTACACAATTTCAAGTAGTTCTGCATTATTATATCCTTAAATGTTTTTACACCAATCTTACTTTGTAGGTCGATTACTACTTTATTACATAAAGTATGTTTATTTTTATTTACTTTAGTAAATATATTAAATTGCACAGTCAAATACTGTGTGTGTAAGCTAGTTTCTTTAATGAAGATGCTTATATTCTCTCTTAAGTTTTTACTTGTTAATGGTTTTCTGGGTGTTATTGTTTTTATGTTCATTTTTATTAATTATTATTAGGGTTACAAATAGATTTGAGAATCTTTTGGCACTAGTCCAATATTCCTCTTCTTTTAATGTAAGATTCACCTTGCAAATTAACGGAAAAAAGTGGGTTAAAAGTGTAGATAATTTATAAAATAATTTAACTTAAGTTTAAAATAACTCATACTCAATTTTTTAAACTTTAAACAACGCATCGTAGTGTCACATTCATTATTGGTGAAACGCATTGGTTGTTAACAACCTCTTAAATATAAATTACGTAATAAATTCTTTCTACAATCTATTTGTAACTAACTTATTTAAATAAGTTGTTGTGTAACAATTAGCTTCAATGGAGATACTACAACATTAAATTATTACTGGGATAAAGTTAAAGGCGGTTTCAATTATATATTCAGTTATATTCCTGACGGTGTAAAAAACTTTGTTTGGAGAAAAATTTGGCCCTTTGGTCATTTTGAATACCAATCACCTCCTGCCGGGTGATGGTGGGACTGGTGATAAAGGATCTAATTCTTCAATTTGGATGGTTGACGGTGTAGATATAACTAAAATGCCATTAAAAGATTTGAAACAATATATTTTAGATAATGTAACTGCTAATATTACTTCAGATTCTTCTATTCAAAGATACTACAAAAAAGTAATGTGTCGAAATGATTATGACGACGCTAATGGATTGAAAGAAGTTGTTGAATATTACCTAATAGAACTAGATAAATCTGAATCGCAAACAAATAGTTTTAATTCTGAAAATAATATGAGACAATTCTTAAGACCTGGAAGTAGTACAGAAGGTTTCATAGCTACACATCCAGGTGTGATAGATCCTGACACAGGACGATTTACGATGGTACCGGTTACTGATATCCCTGAAGGTGAAACTACACCTAATCCGGAACAAACACCTAGACCTAAACATCTGGAATTACCCGCCGGACATGAATTTGATGAAAATTGTAACTGTATTTATTGTACAATAGATAAAGCTAGAAATCAAGATCCTGAAAGAACTAATAGATTTAATAGATTACAACTTTCAATTGAAAATAATCCAGATTATTCAACTCCTGAGAATACTCCAGCCAATAGTCCAAGGTCTACTGCAACTAGTTTTACACAATATGACACCCTGGCTCCAACTACCAGAGAAGAAAATATAATAATAAATCATAATTCGGGTGCTGAAACACCTTGTACTTGTGATACCTGTTCTAGACTACGACAATACATCAAAAGACTAGTACCCTCCGCAACATTTGAAATCCAAGATAATAATAATGTTATTCAAGATGAGAATGTTATTGAAATTAGTACAGACAGTTTGAATGATAATAGTAATAGTACTGTAGTTCCATTTGATCGCATTATGAAAAAATACTTTTACCATAGATATAGCGAACATTGTGACTGTCCTCATTGTACATTCACTAAACAAAACCCACGTACAATAGTTATTAGAGAACTTATGGACGCTATTTTTAATAATATAAATAATAATCCTCAAGTCTCTGCTACTGATGTTGGAGAAGGTTTCATGATAAATAATGGACATGCTCCGGATTGTAATTGTACGGATTGTTTTCACTATAAAAAAGCTATTCAATGTGTTAATAAGTATGTTGACGTTATTTCGGGTAAAGAAAATGACCCTAGAGCAATGGATGTTACATCTAAATTAGCTAAATATTTAAGCAAACAAAAATTATTTATTCCACATGTTCCTACTAATCCTGAAGATGTTATTTATGAAGCATATCATAATACAGATGTAGAAGAGTTAAGTACCAATACAGGTGTAGAAGATTTAAGTAATAACCAACCATCTAACGAGACTAAAGTAGATAAAAAGGCTAAACCATTACTGTTAAGATCCGTAGATAAAATGAAAGCTTTCAAATCAGCATTTAAGAATAAAAGATTTTATTCAACAGCTCCGAAAAATGAAAATATTACATTTAAAAAAGTTTATCATATAAGTGATATTGATAATTTCATTGTTAATCCAAAAGTTGTACTTAAATTCTTTGAGTCTATAGATCTAGATAAAGCTTGGAATAATTACCCATCAACGTTTATTAAATACTTAGCTTTAGATAAATGTATTGAACTTAACATTCAATTACAGACATATCCATTCGACCATGATTTATCTTGTGATTGTAAATTACCTTTAATTAATTTAGTTCAGAATGCTCCTATTGACTTAACTGAGATTAAACATATCTTTGAATTCATCTTCTTTATTGTAAATAGAGTTAATAAACTAACTGAATTAAACGATAACTTATATTCCGATAAAGGATTAGAAGTTATATTCGAATATAAATACATCAATTTAGAAGATTATAATATTAAAGTTGACTTATTTAAAAATAATTTAAAGAATGAGAATTTCCCTTTTTGATAAAGAATATCCTGCCGCCTGCCGGGTGGTGGTGGTTAAACCCTTATTATAAAAGTAGCAATAAAATCAGTTATTTTATTCAATAATATCCACATTATATTGAGTTGTCAATAATTTATATAAATTATTACATCCTCTTAATCTTTGAAAAGCACGAGAATGTTTAACTAAAATATTTTTATCTGGATTAATATCGTAACTAAGTTGTAAGTTAACAAGTTTCATATAATTCCCTTTTATAATCTAAATTGGCTTGTTGTAATTTTAATAAACCACCCTTCCCCAAGGGGGCCGGGTGTTGCTTTATAATTTAATCTTACAAACGAATCCGTTCTATAAGCTAATACAATCCATATAAATGGATTCTATTATGTAAAATATTATAAAAGTTTTGTTCACTTTCTAGGGACTCATCTTTATAAACTGTTTATATAGGGTTATTTAAATCTTGTTTAGGGGCATAAAAGGTTAAATGACTAAAATTATTATAAAGTTGTTCTTTATCTATTACTCCATAATTTAGGCTTTCTGATATTGTTAGATAGATTTTAAAGAAGAATCTTGTTCTAATAAATGAATTATTATTTATAAATTGTAAATCTATGAATACACCCTTCCCCAAGGGGGCCGGGTGGTATGGAACTACTTAAATAATAATTATTAACTTGATAAGATCTTATTATTAAATTATTTATATCTTTTTTTTAAGATTACTTTGTTGAGAGTTATGGTTATTAATAATAGTTTGTGAATTAACATTACCTCGGAGATTCTCATTAATTCCATTTCTATTTTGTATAAACATGGTTCTAGTTATAGGAGTTCTATTGGTTCTTACTATTTGATTGTTTGAGTATTACCCATACCTGCGACGCTCCCGGGTTGAGGGTGGAAGTAATAGATAAACTTAGCTTATATTAACAACCATATAACTAAGAAAACTAAAAAAATTAAGAATAAATTAACTAAAATATTTCTGCTATAAACATGTATATAGTATTCCTTATCCTCTGATTGACCTTCTTGTTCTAATCTAGATAACCAATCACGAGTAAATTTAGGTAAATATTTAGGTTTTTTTATCCCTTCTGATCTTATACTATAAATAAGGAAAATATAAAATTCTATAACATAAAAAACACACAACATTAAATACCAAAGAAATAAACAATAAACTAACACAGAGAAACTAAGCATAGAAATAATATTAACTAGATAAGTATACGTTAAAGGAAAATATTCTTTTACACCTGGTATTACAAAAATTTTTAAACCTAATAAAGATAACGGCATTAAAAATAACCATTTACTTAAATCCCTACTCATAAAACCTACAGAAACTGTACTATTAGATTTAAATTTGTTTAGCGGTTTATTTGTTATATTTTTAATTTGATTTATTTTATTTTTCATATTTTTATCGTTTTATTTTTCTGTTTTTTTGTTATTAACCTACCCAAATAGCACAAGGCTATTCCAATTCTTTTTACAAAGATTGTTAAGGCTAACTCAATCTAATAATTAAATATGATCAATTAACTTTATTACACCTGAATGGTTAAAATAATAAATATTGAGTCGTATGTATCTACACCTGCCCTGTTACAAGAAAATAAATTCAAGTAAGAAAGGAGTACTAGCGCTAATAAGACTATCCAATTATTTTAAGGAAGGATGGTTATATTAGCTACGAAAGACTAAATTAAAGGTTTAGATAAAGCAGTTTAAAGTCATACTTAGAACTTGATATAAATTTTCACTTTAAAAGTGCTTAACTCTTATTTATAAATTATATCTCTTTTAAATAAATAATATATTTTTGTCATTAATTTAAAATAAAAACAAAGTTAAATAGAGACCATTTCTTGGTTTGTTTATTTTGTAATAAGAAAAATTAATAAAATAAAAAAAAAATTTATAGTTTAAATAATTTTCTTATTAACCCACCCACCCGCTGGGTGCGGGTGTTCTAAACCCGAAATACAATAAAGAATTAATATTTTTTAGGTCGGTTAAGGTTATTAAGCACTACGAAGATATAAGGAATATAGGATAGCAGGTAAAACAATAAGAAATTGTTTATTAGATCTGATTGAAATTACAGAACAAATAAGAATAAAATTTTGATTCTGTTGTTAATTTAGATAAAAATAACAAAATTTAGTTTCATAGAAGATTTATGGTTCACCTTTTTATTCGCATAATTATTGTTTTACATAAAAAATGGAAAAAACACATGTCTAGAATCTATCCCTCTCCACTATATTTATAAACTAAGACTTTACGAGGATTCCTAAATAAAATGTGTTTTGGATTTTGTTTGCTCGGATAAGGTGCAACTATATTTGCTTATTTGCTCGCTTACAAGAAAAAAATTGAAAACAGCCATCCTATTAAAATCTGTATCAAAATTTTCGTCTTGTGTGGCCGACAGACTAAAAATAAGTAATAAAAAAAATATAAAGAGAATAAAAATATTAATTCATCAAAAATTACAGTGACTATTTTAATTTATTGTTTTGTTTCCTTAATTTGTACTTTTCTTTTAAATTAAAAGCATAGTAAAAGGTTACCTATTACAAGCTGCAATAAGGACAGGAATAAACCAACCACCCCGTAGATGCTGGGAGCGGGTATTGATTCCCTTTTAATTGTAAGTGTTGTGTGAATATCTTAACATAAAGTCTTGTGACCAATTAGTAATGCTAAACTAAATGCTTTTCAGCAGCTTTCATTTGCATCCTATCTAAGAAATGTTCTATTTCTTATCTTATTGATTATTTAAATTTAATAAAAAAATGAAATAATCGTTAGTATCTAGGGGGTAGATTCTTGCTTGATATACTTTCAGCACTTATCTACCATGTTTGTGGCTACCCAACTGTGCCAAATTATATATATAAATATCTAGTACTTCCTTTCGAAAGGTAAAGCGATACTATATTTTAAGGTAAATAATATTAATACAATGTTTATACATATTAATCTATGAAAATAGAATAATTACCACACCAAATAAAATATAATAGTTTATTTACACATAAAAAACATATAAATAAACTAACCCCGAGTCCATTTAAGGATCGGTACCAAACCAAAAATAACAAAGATGGTTATTTTGGTTTTTATATTAGATTTGATTTCAACAATTGGTACACTATAGAAACACAGCCTATTGATCCTTTCGTACTAGAAGGTCTGCCCCTTTTTACTAATTGTCCCCCCAGAAGATAGGGACCATACTGACTCACGTCGTATTAAACCCAATTCACGTACCCTTTTAATGGGCGAACAGCCCAACCCTTCCAAGCTTCTTCCCCCGGAGGATAGGATGAATCGACATCGCAATTGCTCCTTAATTTTCAATAAGGTTTAGATCATATCTTCAACCAGTACTTTGAATACATAAAATACAGCTCTGGTTGTTGGCGTGTGATCGTTGAGGGGTTTTATACTATCATCAGTTGCTTGTACCTAAGATATAAAACTTCCCTGCTGATTGCCCAATCTTTAAAATTTTAACTATTTAATATTAGTATTTAAAGCTCTAAGGATATTCCAGCATATAGCCAACTTCTAATTTAATATTGCTATTAAAAATCCCCGATGTTAGTGTTAGATAAGACATTTGAAAGTCCGCTAATATCAGCCTCAACGAGAGATGTTGAAGCAGTTAAACTGCTTTCTACTACTTCAGCTACATTTACAGGCTCTACATTTATTTTGTAAAGCATAGAGTCATGCATATGATCCACTAATGAAGGTTTTACACCTTCAAGATCACCTTTTTTAATATAGATTCTTTCGTAACTCGCACCGTTTGCACCTTTTTTAAGGTGAATAGTAGTACTAAAGTTAAAATTAGTTTTAAGTGCTCCCTGAAGAAGACTAATTTCATCTCCTTTAAAGCTATCAGTACATAATGTCACTCCTCCTTTTTTAACTTGTTGACCATCATCCATGATCCAAAAAGCTAAACTTCTAGGAGTTAAATGTTCAACAATGTCTGAAGGTATTTGTTTGTTACCTTCACTAGCTAGGAATAAATCTGCAAAAGGTTTTAAATCCTCTGAAGTTTTAGTTCTAAATTGTAAAGATTCATTTAATTTATTATTATATCTCGGATCAATTCTTTGATATAACTTAGGTATGTCCAGAGCAAGATTTTCCTCTTGGTTTAATTCATGTAAGTAGTTTAAATATTCAGCTTTTGCTTTAGATTGTTCGAAAGTTATGTACGCTTTGCTCGAACCTACTCTTCTAATGTGAGCGTCACCCAGTAACACTCCTATTAGCATATCCTTAAATTGTTTACTCATAATAATTTAAATTATTTTGTATCAAACTACTTTACTTTCCTTTGCGAAGCTATGGAGAGCGATAGATTACAAACCTACTTTAATTAAATACCCTTATTAAGGTAATTAGTTAAAGCAAGCCTCGCACAACGGTGCGGTTTATTGCTTAACTAGTTTTTAACTAGTGGTCAAATAAACATGGACTGATATTTTGATAATAGACTGCTTTTCATTTTAGCCTTTTAACGTCTTGCTCAGGACGTGTTATTGACTATTTAATTTAATTAAAAATCTAATTAAATAGATAATAACTACAATTATAATTCAAGGTGCCAAACAGCCGGGACAATGTGTACTCTCGCCGGCTATCAGCCTGTTCAAATATGTTAACATAAAGGCTCTTTATCCTTTATCTCCACTTTTCACAAAGTGGTTCAGACTATGTCATCATCTGTTTCTTACCTACGGTAATTTATTTACCATTTCAGGTACAATATATGGATCTATTAAACCTCTAAATATTGGATAACTAATAGATTTAATAACAATTAATTTTTTGCCTTTATTTGAACGAACTTCGCAATCAAAGTTAAATTTATCACTTAACTCCTTAGACATTATAAATACTTCTAAGTCTGTAAAGCTTTGAGTGTTTAAGACTACACTCTTATTTTTTGAGTTTTTGTTATAGTCTAATTTACCTCCATCATCCATAAACCAATAAGCTAACCCTCTACCGTTTAAATAGTTTTTAATAAGTGAATCCGATATACTTTTTTTATTTTTTAATAAAAATAAATCAGCTAAAGGATTAAAAGCTTTATGGCTTAAAGTTTGAAAACCCCAGTTTGTAACTAGAGTACCTTTTGGGCTTAATCTAGATTTTTTATGAGGTTGAGATAATACCCACTCATCAAATAAGTTATGAACATGATCCAAATAAGCTTTATTTTTATCACTCCATTCAAATTTAATTCTATAGGTTTTTCCATTATTTTGAGTTTGTAGACTAGCATCACCTAAAATTAAGCCTATTGATGCTTCCCACTGATCTTTAGTTAAACATGTTAAAGAATCTTTATAATCCTTAACTAGTTTACTATTTGGGCTTTTACCTATTAGTAATTGTTTATTTATATTTTTCATTTTTTTTTTATCTTTTTAAGTTAATAATTTTAAACTGTTTAATAGCAATGAATGTTTTTTAATGAATGTATAATTTTATACTAATTTTCGATCAAAATCGATAAGAATTAAGATGCCGGGCGCTCGTGGAAAGATTATTGTTAGCAAAACTCACTTTCTAGTCGTTGAACGTTCTTATCCCATTATATTTATATTTATATTTATATTTATATTTATATTTATATTTATATTGCTAAGATAAGCTTCGCTGCAAATTAACTTTAGTTAAAAAGTTCTTTTTGCAATTCACCCGGTTTATTACCTAACCCTTTCAGATTAGGAGGACAACAAATTTATCCCTAGCGTAACTTTTATCAAATGATCCCCGTCTATTCCATTTTATAGCGAGGGGTCACTATGCCCTACTTACGTATCTGTTCGACTTTTAAGTCTGTCAGTTAGGTATGCTTACCGCCATTACACTCTGCGCAACCTTTACACTGGTTGATTGATCTCCATTCGATTTCTAGCTATACCTTTAAGAAAAATTTATACATAAATATATGTTCGATGGTTTAAAGTTTAAAAATAGTAAATAGAAAATTCATTATAAAACCAATTAATCCCCCTTGTCCTATTGCGGAGCTAGGCTCAACAATGGCCAGGGACTACCTATATCCATATCCTACTCCTTAAAAAAAAGAATAGAAGTAGAGTGTAAATAGAGTTAAAAATTAATTATTTTATACCATCTAATAATCTTTTTGGTGTGCAACACTATTATAAAAATAATAATATTGTAATAATTGTTAATATTAAATCTGTGGATGTACTTTGCTACTTTATTAAAGACGACCGCCCCAGTCAAACTGCCAATTAGTCAATTCTCCCTAATTCTATTATTAATAATATTTATATAAATATATAAGGTTTTTCCCTTATCTAATTAAGGTATCTATTATTAGAACCGCCTAATACAGTTTCTAATTTTAACTAACCCTTAAGAAATTTTATATCTAAAAATAATTCTAATTAGTATTAATAATAACAAAGGTAAACTCTGACCCAATTCCAATCTGGAGGTTTCCACAACCTAACCTTTTTAAGGGAAAGGAAAAGCGTCTATCGACATACCTAATCTCTATTGTTTAGAATTGTTCTAGATCAGCGTATTAACTAACTACAGTAAAGCTGCATAGGGTCTGTTGAGGCTCAGCCAAGTTTTACAACTATGGTATCCTCTAAGAACCGTACGTGCGACTTTCATCGCATACGGCTCAAGCCTTAAATTTATTGTTTATTTTTAACTATGATTACTCAACTTTGCTTTCTACACGGTTAGAGTTCATTTGATTTGTTAACCTGTTTATTAAAGCTAAACCTTCTACAGTTTTATGTAATCCTGCATTTTTAATTTCTATAATTTTTATCCAATCCACATAATCTAAATGTTTTCTAGTTAACATTGGATATTGGTTTACAAATTTAATGATAGAACCAGTGTCTCTAAATACATATCTATTAACTAAACGTGAATTTTTGCATTCAGATATGTCATTAAAATTATACTTAGGTTTGATATAGCCTCATCATTAATCATAGTTACTTGTTAAACACTTAACACTAATTCAAAGTTAGCATCCTTTCGGATTAGTTAAAAACCTATCCTTATCATTACAACAAGGCATTCGCTTTTTTGAATTTCCTCTACCTACTAACAGTTATCTATCTTCACAGAATAAATCTCCAATTATATTGGTTGTTATTAGGCTTACCTAGTTTTTACAGTAATACCTTATTGATACCCTTAGGTCTCCACTATACGTAAAACGCTTAAAGATCCATTAAGAAAAACACGGGAACGTCTTTCTACATACATATTTACGCTTCAAACATGGATTCACTTTACATTGACCATAGGCATCTAGCTCCTTATTTTAAACAATTATTTTTTTAATTTTCCCATTTATAATTTTATAAAATAAAACAGGCTTTATGCTTTAAAATTACTCTTAACGCATACTGTCTGAGCTCAAATAATGGATTATTAGGTGGACTTTCACCACATTATTATTGTAAACTTATCTAGTCGCAATTTTTTTATTTGTTGAATAACCACCCAGGTTTCTATTTAAGTTTCCCGTCCCACTGGGGGTAACCCGCATCTGCACGGGTAATTCAATTTCACTGAGCAAGTTGTAGAGACAGTGAGACCTTCGTTACATTATTGATACCGGACCACATTTAATGGCCAATTGATTTCGCTACCTTAGGCGTTATTCTGTAATATTTCTAAGACAGCCGGACTATATCATCAAATATTTGAATTCAATTATTTGCTCGATTATCTAGTCTCTGAGGGCTATTTAATTACATCAAGAAAAGAAGGTTATTAATTATTTAATCATCTTTATTTATGCATCTGACCATGTACTCCCATTCCCAATCTAGATCTTCATCCATAGGAAATATAGTAGCTCTCACAGCTTGTATAGGTTGAGGTAAATTTTTAGAATTACCACCCGCTGGGTGCTTTATTTTCAATTATTTGAATAATTTCAGATAATTCTCTTTTTCTATTTTTACCTTTACCTTCTAACAGATAGCATAGTTTTACTAGTTCGATTAAAGTTTCTTTGTTTCTTTGTTTTCCTTCTGACAATGCAATAACAACTTGTTTAAATATAGAAAATTCTTCCATTTTACAACTAAATGGGCAGACACGCGAGTCTAAAAAAGGTAAAGCCGATTTTTTTATGTTTTTATACCCTTTCAAAGTATAAACAAATATATCAGGAGAACCGGATTTAGCTGTTACAGATCCACCTTCAAAAAGCTCTTTAAATGAATTTAAAATACTCATTCCATTTTTATGTTGTGTCACATTAAAAACAGGCTGAATACTTACTCCATATTTAAATTTATCATTTACAGAAACAGAAACAGACATTGAACCTTCACCTTCAACAAAACCAGCTAAAAAATGAAGATAATTAATATCCTTAATATCTCTTTTTTTCATTTCAAATAGTAAATATATAATAGTGTCTAACGTAATATGAATTTTACCTCATATATACTACTTTTAGTTTATTATTATCGAAAATTAAATATTCCCTGCTGATTGTCCATTGTTACATCTTTAAAATTTTAACTATTTAATATTAGTATTTAAAGCTTTAGGATGTTCCAGCATATCATCGAGTTTATTGAGGACCCTAAAGGTTTTTTTTTCAAATCCTCATAGTTAAGACCGCTATTAACCAGATTTTCAATTAGTAACAGTTACCTATTACCTCTTTTATATTAATGGCATCGAGCAAATTTCAGAACGTATACTATGATTTATATCATTGCACATTCTTGTGTTTTTAGTAAACAGTCGAGGCCTCCGATTCTGTGCCACCAATTTACTTTAATTTATCATGGCTGACTTTATTATTACCCTGCCCTTTCAGGCTAGAGATAGCCGTTATTCATTTAATAACAATCTCGCGTTTAAAAATATAAACAACCCCTCCAATCCGAAGGAAAGGACAGGCTAATCTAATTCTTAAACCGGAAATTAACAAAAAAAAAATCAAAATATTGTTCTTAAAAATATTTAAATATTATTGAAAAATAACCATTACAAGAAAGAATTAACATGTAAAATAATGACCAAGTTGGAATAATAAACCGATAAATAGAACCTTCCCCCCTGTTCGGGAGCGAAGCAAGGCTCCGCAAGGAAGGGCTTTTACCGAAAATTATATTTTTTGGTTCCTCTTATCGTCAAACTTATGAGGACATCTTGCCGAGTTCCTTTACAACTTTTAGCTCTACGCCTTAGTATTCTCTACTTACGAACCTGTGTCGGTTTAGGGTACGGTAGTTCTTTTTACTTAAGTTTAATTAGTTATCTTATCACCTAAATATAACAATTAACATTAAAACTTAAATTAAGAATATTTACAGCCCATTTATTTAAAAATGTGACCTTCTTAAATATAATTTTATTAAAATATATATTAATAATTCTTCAGAAGTGATTTATTTTCTTGGTCCAATCTTCCATTAGGACAGTACTATCACTACCTCATCAGCCAGAACTTTGGTTCTGTACCTTAGAGACCCGCATTTAACATAAGTCGGTTTAAACCTCACTTATAACCCTTTCGTATTCGGCGAGAAGTATTAAAACTTCTTTTTACGTTACTCATGTCAGCATTCTCTCTTCAGTTCGTCAAGCACAATGAAACACTGTGTATCTTCCGTTCCTGAATGTTCTTCTACCTAGATTAAGTAAACAAAGAAAGATTAATTTTATTTACTTAATCAACACGATATCGGTTGATTATTTTAGACCCGTTAAATTTTCGGTGCCACAATCTAAAGAGCTGATGCGTTGTTACAACGATCATTAAAAGTAGCGACTACCAGGCTCACTTTACAGCTGCATACAATATGTGACATCCTTAATTTCACTTAATAACCATTTGGGACCTTAAAGCGTGTTCTCGACTGTTTTCGTCTTGACTACTCAACTTATCATGAGCAGTCTGAATATCCAACATCAATTTATGTACTTCCGAGTTTAAATTCCATTGGTAAGATTTACTAGATCCCCGCAACCTAAACGCACAATATTGTTTTGTTCACTCTGTCAATAGGAAAAACTTCCATCCTGTAGAATGACAATATTATTTGTTCGGAATTTCCGTGCTGTACCTCCATAAATTTAATTGGATGTCATACTTACATATGTTTCGAAGAATACCAGCTAGCACTAGATTAGATTGGCATTTCACCGCTTTCCAGAGCTCATCGGAGAATTCTGCAACATTCACCCGTTCGATCCTTAATAATCTGGCCCTGGAAAGATCATCTAGCTTCGGGTCTAATAGAAATAACTTACCCAACACTATAGTTTAGCAAATAACAACTTACATTAATAATTTAAAAAACAAAGTTTGTTAAATTTAACATAAGGGGCTACTCTTTTTTTAATTAAATACTAATTAAAAATAAATTATAAAATAATTATTTTATTCTCCTAAATTAGTTCAGTCGCTTTCGCTAAGGCTTTTAACCTTGCTATTCCTATTAACTTGCTGCATTTATACCAACATTTTCATATTGGATTAGACTATACCTTCAACTCATAAAGATTTTAGGACAAAGCATTAACACCATGCTACTGTAGTAGCGGTAGAAAACAAAAAAAAATAAGAAAACCATAGGACTTTCCTTCCATACCTGTGCCCATCCTTCGGAATAAGCTAAGGTGCGTAGCCGAGGGGTAGAAACGTATAAAGAATACTTTCCTAAAACCCACATAATCAATATTTATAGTTGATTGTTTAAACTGTAGTCTAGTATTTGAATTAATATTTCTTTTTTCTGCGCTTAGATCACCTAGCATGCAGCCTATAATTATTTCATCTAATTCTACTGTTAATTCTAAATGAAATTTAGTAGATTTTCGATAAAATCGTTTATTTAAATTATTTAATATTCGTAATTTTTTCATATTTATTTTCATATTTTTTTTTGTTTGTTTATTTCTTAGTGTTTTTTATTCTTTGTTTATGTGTCCTTGATTTTTTGGAATGCATGAGTGCTGACGTGTTACCAATACTAATTGGTCTGATGGTTTGCCATCAAGTCGTTACAGGGCAATTAAAAAGTTATGTTTATAACAAACATAAAATTCAAATAAATTTGAATATTCCTACGATTTAAAAGCTTCCCACGGTATTTCCATGATTATTTTTAATAACTTTAGGATTCACCGTTAGCATAATAAAATTATATTTTCATTATACCGACCTTGCCTTTATATTAAATAAATAATATAACAACAATAGTCATGAGTCAGTTATATTTAAAGATTTTACAATCCTTTATGGGCAAGCAATTCACCCATTATGCAAAAGGTACGCCGTCATTGTTTTAATTTTAATTCCGGCTGCTTATAGAGTTACTAATTCAATATCTATTTCATTAATTTTATATTATACTTTTTCACATGTTCCTTTACAGTACTGTTCACTATCGCTAAATTTATAATACTTAGCCTTAGAGGATGGTTCCCCTATATTCCGACAAGTTATCTCTCATCGTATTTTTACAATCGATTAAATAATTTAACCAATTTTATTGAGTTAAGTTAAAAAACATTAACTTAATAACTATATTAAATATCCTAAAACCGTAGTGGCAATAGTAAATAATATAAAAATAAAAATATAACAAAATTACATCAAACCTATTTTTTAAGAACAAGAATCTTCTCCTATAATTACAACTTATACTGTTAAATATAAAAAATAAAAATAGAATCAATTAGGGTTCTAAAAAGGAAAATATATACTTTGTTATATCCCCCACCCCTTCCGAAGGACGGGCTGGGTAAGTGATTATTAATAAAAGCTACAGGACTATGGTTTTTACCTTCTTTGGGACGCTCCCCTCCTTTCCTTGCGTTGCTAGGACGGGGTGGGCTACGCTTATTTTTCACTTTTTTAAATCTCACAGGCTAATCCGATTTCACTCACCATTACTTTCGGAGTCTCGGTTGATTTCCTTTCCTTTCCTTACTAAAATGATTTACTTCAGGAAGTATTATATAAAAGGTTTCCCTTAGGATTGCCACTTAATTAATGTAGCATTAGGCCAATGCCTCCTTATTTATAAATTTGCTAATTATCCTTAATAACCCCTTTGAAATACTTTATTATTAATTAAAATAATTTTTGATGTTAGTTTCTATATTACACATCGATACTTTTATTATACTATATTTATACTATATTTATACTATATTTATACTATATTTATACTATATTATACTATTTTTTATACTAATTTAATAAACCATCAAATAAATAAAAAACTCTGTTTATACTTTATAGCAGAATTTCAAATAAATATGTTTATAAATAGCCAAAAACACAAGGAGTATAAATAAGATTCATTACTGATAAGATTTAGTTTATAGAACTAAAAAAGTATAGACGGAACGAAGGCAAGCTAAAAAAGAACCGAATAAATAGTATCTGTTGCAAATGCAGAAGAATATAACATATAGCCATTTCTATTATTTTAAGTTTAACTTATCCGTCCGTCCCTTGCGCTTCGCTATACCGGATGGCTCCAAAGGTAAAGGACGGTGGGTTCGGTTTCGGAACCACGGCCTTGTTTTATTAATACATTAGGTATTAATTAAATCCCCGCACCCAGCGGGTGGGTAGGGTTATTACTACACTTAGTTTAATTTATCTTTTTGTTTATTCTCAATGTACTTATTTAATAAATCATTTGTTAATCTAAAGTTTGCAGTGTTGTTGTTTTGTTACGGAATATTGTGTTTAAAAATAAAAATATTGAGTATAAAATATTAATAAAGTATAAAAATATTAAATAAAATCTATGGAAGCTTGCCCGCTTAAATATTAAACCGTAAATCAAACTTATAATTCATTCACAAGAATAATTTATTTAATTTCAACTATTTTTAAAGGATATCTAAAAATAGTTCCGTTATAATGATGATAGTAATTAAGATTGCTTAAAACTTCCTCTTTATTTAAACGATATCTAGAGCACAGATCTTGTAAAGTAGTTATGCGTATTGGTTCGTTCATTAAGTTTAATGTACTTTTGTCCCTACATTTAAGATAGATAGCGTATTTTTTTGCTTTTAAATAATCACTCGCTTTACCGTTTTCACTATAAATTTGTAATGATTCATCATTCCATTCAAAATGTTTAAACACTACTTTTTTAGCAGAATTAAGTTTAGGATGAAAATGGAGAATCAAACTTTCTTCCAAAATTTTAACAATAAAATCAGTTATTTTATTCAATAATATCCACTCCCCTTTACTTAATTTATAATTAGGATAAATTTCTTGAAATTTATTTAAATAGTTAGTAGTTAAATATACAATATTTATATTAAAGTTTGTGGGTTTCTTTCCGTTATACTCGTTTATTAAAAAATATTTTAAGAAGTTACTTAAACCCTTTGTTGAATTATTAACATAATAATTATTAATATTAAGAGTATGTGTTTTAAATCTATTTTTAATATTAGCAGTAGATCCAATATAATAATAATATTTATTTTCAAAAGTAATAATATAACAACAGGCTACCGTACGGCAGTAATTTTTATAATTTTTATCTGTTAATATTTTACTGGTTAACCCTATTTCCATTTCATTAAATATAGATTTAACAATATCACCATTCTTTTTAATTGGATTGTAAAAACAATTAACAGCATAAGATTTGTTAATTAGCTTTCTATCATTGTATTGTAAGATTTCAATCTCTTTTTTTACATTTTCAATTTGAATAATTTTTCTTATAAAATCAGCCACATCTTCTCCTACTTTACCGTTTATAACGATTTTATTCTCAAATTCCATTTTTAACCATAATTTTACTAAATTAAAATTAGGAAATCTAGATAAAATATACTGAATATTTTTAATTTGATTTAAAATATTTTCATTGTATATTATAGGTGCTAACAATTTATCTTGAATATTTGAAATAGGTTTTAAAAAATCCTTATTTAAATAGGAAACAAGCGCTACACTAGATTCTTCCTTAGTTAAAGAATTGTTATGTCGGCCTGGCGTCCTTCGGAGGCAAGACACGGCAGACTCTTTCAACCCCTTTTTATCAGTTAAGGAAGCCGTAATTTTTCCCCTAGTAGACAATCCATCCCCGCTGGGTGTATTATCTGTACAACTTTTGAGAGTAAGGGTTAATGGTATATTATATAATAATGTAGTTACAGAAGCATGTAGTGTATCTAGAATAACATTTGGATATATACCTAGTACTACTGTTGGTATCAATAAGCTAATTAATAATATAAATTCTCTTCTAGTAATATCTCTTAATGGTTTTAAATAAGGAGAATAAGATCCATATGATAATCTATTATATAAATAAATAGAATAACAAGCACTAAAGACGATACCTGTAGCACCTATTACAGCTGCAAAAGGACTTCTTTCCCAGATACCAATTAAAGACATTTGTTCACCTAAGAAGTTTAAACTTAATGGTATACCTGTATTACATAATGTAAAGATGAAGAATAAAATAGTAAACACTGGCATATAAGTCACTAATCCTCTAATGTAATTAATAAGTCGAACACCTGTTCTTTCATATATTACACCACCTACACAAATAAATAAGGCTGGAGATACAAAACCATGAGCTATTGCGAATAAAATAGCACCTTCTATACCTTGTATAGTATTAGAGAATAAACCTAATATTACTACACCCATGTGACAAATACTAGAATAAGCAATTAAAGCTTTTGTATCTTGTTGAATTATAGTAGCTAAACTAGCATACACAATAGTAATTAAAGCTATAGTTTGAACTAACGGACTAAAGTAATGTGTAGCATCCGGTAAGAAATTAATTAAAACACGAAGATATCCATAAGTAGCTAATTTTAGTATAGTACCAGCTAAAAGGATTGAACCTGCTAACGGTGAATCAGCATGAGCTCTGTATAACCAACCAGTCATAGGCCAAAGAGGTGTTTTAATAGCAAAAGCTAAGAAAAAAGCTAACCATAACAATTTCTGACTATCTAAATTTATTTCAGATAAAGAAATTAATTGGAAATCAGTTGAACCTACATAATTACTTATTTCTAATATAGCTAATAACATAAATAAAGAACCAGCTAAAGTATATAAAAAAAATAATAAAGCAGATCTTATTTTAGCTTCTCCTGAACCGTATAATATTATTACTATAAATAATACTGGTAATACACTTTCGAAAAACACAAAAAACAATAATAAATCTAATACCACAAACAATGCTATTTGCAATGTTTCTAATAATAAAAAGGATATTAAAAAATATTTTAAATTATTATTTATATTATTGTAGTTTGATAGTAAAGCTATAGGAGTTATAAATGTTGTTAATAGTACAAAATAAATAGATAATCCGTCCACTCCTATGTTTAAATGACAATAACTTAATTCTTTAAAACTATATACAAATTGATATTGGCTAGTACTAGAGTCAAATTGAACCCATAAGTAAATAGATAAAACTAAATTTATCAATGAAGTAGCTAAAGCTATTTTTTTAGACTTATCTCCCGAAGGGCCGTCTGTTACAAGCAGTACAGTAATTGAACCTATAATAGGTATTATTAATAATAAACTTAGCATATATAAAATTCCTTTTTGATATAATCTTGAATACCAATTAAGGATAAAGCCTTTTTTGATATATTTATCCCCATACCTTACGGATTGAAACTAGGCAATGCCTCATCTTAAGCTAACCTACTGTCTATAAACGGCGAAGCCTGGGATTGGGAATTTGTTATAAATAAGCCGCGAATCCTAGGATTCGCTATGTAGGGAGCGACGCAAGGGTATTTGAAGGAGATAAAAAGTATCCTGCTAAGATCTTTGTAATATGTATATATATCATACTATATATACAGATAAAAACATTTAATTTTAAATTAAGTTTTTAGATTTATTACTTCTTTTAATTAATATTAAAATATAATATTTACGAAACCACTTTTTTAAGCTTAAGGTTGCCTGTTTCATATCACTATATTATCTTAAATAAAAAAAGTAACACTTCTACGAAGCGCAAAGCTCTACTAACAATTCGGCCTGAGGGGTGCCGACCCCTTGTTTACCTCCGAAGGAGGTTGCCTACCCTCCCCCACCCGCTGGGTGGGGGGCTGGACAACGTTAAAGGAATAGAACAAATTTACTTAAAGCTATTCTTGATTAAAATATATTATTTACTTGAACTAGTTCTACCACAACCCCCCCACCCAGCGGGTGGGTTTATTAGAATGAAAGTTAAACCTTTCGGCCAAAATATTTTATGTAAAACGGTAGGGGATCTCATAAAACATTTTTTAAAATATATAATCCATTTTTATTAACCAAAGTCATTTATTACAATTATACAGAATAATGTTTCTAATAATAAGACAATAAAGATTAAGCTCATATTCATTATTAAATAATATCGTTGGTATTTTACTCGTAACGATACGAGCTTATAAATTGTAGGATACTTATTTTCTAAGTCGAATCTTTGTATTAAATAGTCACCATAAAATATGAAAATAATGGAAATTAAGCAAGAAATTATTACATAATTAAAAAGTAATAAGGTTAAAGCTATTCTACTTACAGCGTGAAATGAATTATAATATTCTAATACACTATCTAAATCAAAGATCATACTTTTTTGACCTTCATTATTTAAATCTACCACTTCGTCTAGATTTTTAATCTCTCTACCTAATATTTGATTGACTACGTTATTATTAGAAGTAGTTAGTAAATCATAAAGAAAAATAGCCATTATAGCTGTACCTATTAATATTAAAATAGGCAACAGTATTTGTTTTAATTTCATTTTTTTTTTTAATATAATTTATGCCTACATTTAAACAATGTTCGAATAACTATATATTTATATGAGTTAAACAACTGAAGGCACTATCTGTTTTTCTATTGATAAACATACCCACACCACGCGGGATTGAATAAAGTGACCCTAAAATATACTCTTAATAAATAAATTAAGTTTTATATAAAGGGCAGGAGCTTTACAGCTATTTGTTTAAAAACAATCTCTAGATTGTATGGTTAATTATAGAGGTTAACTTATAATTACCCATTACTAACCGATATTTATATTAACAATCTTATTACACCCGCTCCCTGCGGGTGGGTAGACTAAAATAAAAATATAGTTAAAAATCGCTCCTACTTCGAAGGAAGTATTCGCGAAAATAATTAAATAAATAATTATTAGTTCTTTTAGTTAGTTAAAACTTATTATACTATCATTCATAACTATCAGGGATAAATAACATTGCAATAAAACTAATCTCTTAGCTTATTCCTACTTAAATATTAAATTGACAAAATACAATTATAATAACTTAAGATTACGGTTTCTATTATTTTAGTTTAAGTATAAGATGAAGGAAATATTCTCAACTTAAAGATTGGGACTTAAATTATTATTAAGAGTTAAACAAAACTACTTGTCATTTCCTATAACTTTGTTATCAGTACCCACAAGAATGTTATCTTTGAAGATAAGTTCTCTTTTGAAGTGTTTAGGGGCTAGTAGGTAATTAATTTTTTTATCAAGAATATGTCCTTTGTTAATAAAGTTAAACGTTAATTCATGTTTAATATTTTGGTGTTTATTAGAATCTAAAGCTTCAATTAAGGTATGTAAAGGAACTAAACCTTTAAACCTTTTCACTTTAGTAAAACTAACTCCATTTTCTTTAATGGCATCGTAAATTTTGGGACCTAACGCAACAAAATTATCCACCACATTTTCTAATTTAAAGTATCCTGTTTTATTTGGAAGGTACCAATCATCTCCTGCCGGGGGGTAAAGGTTTTCCAGTGAAGGCAGAATCTGTGTCTGTGTAGAATAATTTAATAGAATAAAATATCTTATAAGAAGGAATATTTATTCTATTAAATTTTAATTTTATAAAATAAAAAACAAAATAACATAGTGTAAGGTTGCACAACTGTTAGATTCTCAATTATTTTTAAAGGATATCTAAAAATAGTCCCGTTATAATGATGATAGTAATTAAGATAATCTACAGTAGTTTAGGTTCGATTCCTGAAGTCATTAAAGTTTTTATTAACTTCTTTATTTAGTCTTGTATCAAAAATAGTATATCCAAAACAAAAAATAAAAACCCCGTCTTAGCTTATGACATTAAACTGTGCGTTAGATACTATTACAATTATAAAATTACAAACAAAATGAAAAATTTAAATTCAATAAAACTTGGGTTAATTAAAGGGTGGAATGTTCCCCCGAAGGGGGTTACCTACTTCGGTATCTAATTTTTTAACTAAACCTTATGTAAGAATCTTTAGAGTTGTTGGTGGTTTAGCTATATTATTAGTTTTATATAAAAATAAACTTGGTTTAAATCTTAATTATTATGCAGAACTTATGTTGCACTTAATAGCCTTACTACAATTTCTTCAAATAACAATAGTTGGAATCATTAAAATAATTTATGGTATTAGAAAATTGATTAAAAATCCTGAAGAATTTGAAATTAGAAATTCTCCTGTAAATCAATTAGGTTCTATTACAAGTAAATTATTAGTTTGTTGGAAAATGGGTTGCCAAGTTGGAGGTAGTACAGTAGGTGTTTTAGGAGGTAGTGCAGTAAGAGATCAATTTTTAGTAGCAGCTGGTCACGATAAAGTATTTGAACCTGTTATAAGTTCAGCTATTAATAAAGCTACAGGATCTAAACAAATGCCCGATCCTTCTCAAGAAGCAACTGGTCTGTTTAAACAAATAAAAAAAGGCAAAGAAAATGCTGATCAAATGCAACAATTTTCGAAAGAATTAAATCATACTGATCTTGAAAAATATGGGTTTACACCACCCGCCCCCTTGGGGGAGGGGTAGTGAATCTTCAGATTTAAAGGAAAGTATGAATGAGGTAACTAAATTAAGCGATGAAGAAGTTAAAAAAATAGGAGATGATATTAAAAATAAATTAGATGAAATAAGAAAAGGTAAAAAATAATAAACCAACTTTATTTATTTAATTTATAAATTCATGTCGTATTGACTTTGTTTATTCAATTCTTAATTAACCCCTAAGAAACATGGTGTAATGGTAACACTACAGGTTCAATTATATCTGATAATTCAAGTTCAACTCTTGATGTTTCTATACCAAATCCCGCTGGGTGAGGGAAGTCTCGAGTTATGACTTTAAAGAACTCTATCTAAACCTTTAATTTAGTCTTTTGAAGTTAATACAGCTTTCTTCGCAACCCGCTGGGTGGTGGACATTAACACGAGTACTCCTTTCTTGCTAGAAGTAACATCCTAGTAACTGGGCAGGTGTAGATATTTACGGCTTAGTATTTATTTATTTATATAAGTAAAGTTAGTTAATCATATTTAACTATTTAACTGAGTTAGCCTTAACACACTTAGTAATAAGAGGTGGAATAGCATGCTATTTGGGTAGGTTAATAAAATAAAATAAAATAACATAACAAAAATAATCATGAAAACAATAACAAAAACAATTATGCTAATTAAATTAGCTATCAAAAAAATAATTAAACAAATAGTAGAAATTTATTTATCTATCTTATCTTTACCAATGGTTTACAAAAGTAGATCCAAACTAGTCTTGGTTTTAATCTTAGCAGTGGTTATATCCTCAATAATATTCAATAGTGGATTGTATGGGTATATTAATTCAGATTATGCTTATCTATTCGTATCGGCAGCAGTATTAAATATATTCTTTTTAAAATTTAATTTTATTATTAGAATATTTAACGTGTTCTATAAATCAATTATTTATTTTTATAATACTTATAGGGGTGACAACATAAATAAAATTGTACCTAATTTAAGTGTTATAATATTTTATTATTTATATAATATCTTATGTTTTACCCTAACGACTCTATTAATTTTAAGATTAGAAAATAACTTATCAGAATATAGTAATACAATAGGGGAATACGCTTATATTTATTCAATCCTTGTTGCTCCTGTTTTATCTTTAATGTACATAGATTACATATCTGAAGAAGAAATAGGTTACAACAGAGTAGTGTTAAATAAATTAGGCAAAATTATACAGTTTATTATTATAGCTTCAATAACATGGACTACACTAATATTACTATTTAACTTTAATAATCCAATATTGTGTGATACCGGTAACGATAATCAACAAACTAATCAAAATACCCAACATAATGGTGATACTACTAGAAATATTCAAAATAATGCGAATAATCAAGTAACTAGTACTAATGCAACTCCTCGAACTAGAACCTCGTTCACACCAGGTAACAGTAGAAGTGGGACTAATGAGAATTTACAGGGTAATATTAACTCACAAACTATTATTAATAACCAAGATCCTGCCCAACCAGAGGGTAATAATTTAATTAATGGGAATAAAATCAACCCTCGCGGAAAAAGAGGAATAAAACTATCTTCTAAAGTAATCCTTAAGTTCGATTCAGAAAATTTCGTTATTAGATCTTTTCAAGTTAATAAATCGAATTTAACTAAATCTATTCTAAGTGTTAATAAAACAGTTAAGAAAATGGGACCTGTAAGTGAACTTGTTAATCTAGGTTTTATGAATAATAATTCTTATATTAAAACCAGTTCATTCTTTGATGTTCACCTAATGCTGTCTGATTACCTTAAATATGGGGGTAATAACTAAACAACAGTACGTTAACCACTTTAGCAGTTTAATATCTTATGCATCTAAACAAAATATTAATAACTCTATACTAACTGTTTATAAAGATGAGTTACTAAACAGCGAACAAAATTTCTATAACTTCTTACATAATAGAATTATTTATATGAATAATACCTATTCAGTGTTAGTCTTAGACCATAAAACGGATTCTTTTGTAAGATTAAGCTATAAGGCAAAAAACCTATTAGAGTTACAACAAGCTAACTTAAGACATAAAGAGGAACTAAATAATAAACTTGCTAATAATAATTTATTAACTGAACATTCTCAAACACTAGAAGATTGTAATAGCTTACAGGATTTATTGAGAAGTGTGTATATCTTTCAAATTGAAAAAATTAAAACTAATGTTTTCATTGTGAATTCTATTGTGAAAGAACATCCTCAATTAGATAACACTTTTATGTACTGGAAATACTTTGAACTATTTACATTTAGATTTAAATATTCCGATAATGAAGATGCAATCTTTGACATAATTCCTGTAAATACAAAAATAAAATCAGCTAATTTTATTTATTCTCAATATAATTGTGATGAGAAGTATCAGTCTTTATTGTTCTTTTCCCATTAAGAGTCTCAACTTTAGTTTGTAATACTGGGTATTTTAAGTTCTCGGGGGGTTTTCTGGTTATTTAAAATTTTAGATTAAAAAAAAAAGTATTATTTATCAATATTTTATTTTGGTTATATAAATATACTGATAAAAATTTTCACTTTCTTTTTATTCTGGATAATAAATGTTTAATTATTATAGACACCAGACTTGTTTTTAATCAGGGTTTAACGATTATTCTCTATTAAACGAGGATGCTTATGATATTTTCTTTATTACTGTTTCCTCTCAACAAAAAATTTGGGTATAAATGGCTGTATTCAATCAATTTAGAATCACATTTTTGTTTGCAAGAGGTTATACATTGTGTTAGAGCACGCTTTTGGTAGATCTTTTTACTCCGCAAGTTATAAGTAGTAATTTTATTGTTGGTTTGTATATTTCGTTAAAAAGCGTTTCCAATTGTTTCCTTCCCGAACGTATATTCGAAAAACCAAACAAAGGAAACTTGTCTTTGCTCTGTTTGGTTTTTCATAGTTAAAGGTTTTCTTGGTGTTATGGTTTTGATTTTAACCCCTTACATAAAGTTTGATATAGTTAAACAAAGTAAAGAATTTAACAACCGTATTTATTGTGTAAATATTGCATTGTAAAATAGAGTTAAAATAATAATTATTTAACCCAAATCAATACTTTATTGTTTGGTGATTCAATTAAGAACTTCTGAAAATACAAAAATTTAACCCCATTATTATTCTCTCAAATTAAATATAGGGCTTTTAAAGAGTTAAAGATTTTGTAAAATAGACTTTAGATCTCTATACCTACTATCTAAGATTGGAAATTCCTTGTTAAGGAAAGTATATTTTTTATTTTTGTTGGATTTTTGCATGTTAATTATAATTTTGGTTTCAGAACAATTAGCTTCGATTTTTCTTTATAAACTTAATTTGATCTAATTAAATTATATAATTTACATCACTCTTTTATTAAAATCTTATTAAAATAGTGGGTTGAATAAACTTATCCAACTTGTAATGACCCCACCCGCTGGGAGGGGGGAACCATTTTAAATCTAAGATATAGTTTTAATTAATGTCATCAATATCGAACATGTCTTTTTTATTATTCATACTTAAACTGTCATTAAAATTGTTATACGCTTCTTCAGTTGTTTCTCTATAGTAAATAAAGATTTGAGTATTATAAAGCTCGGTTTTATCCTTAGCAATTTTATTAAAGTTTTTAGTTGCTATATCTCTAAGCGTTTTTATTTGTTTCTTATTGTTAAGATCCATAGCCAATTTTTTGGATAAGGTTTCATTTTTACCGTTATACGACAAATTAATTTGCATAACTACGTGTTGACTGCTTTGTCTAGTCTGTCTAATAAATAGATCAATATTCTCTCTTAAATTTCTAATGGACAATGTTTTTCTTGGTGTTATAGTTTTGATTATCATTTTATTTTTATTTTGGGTGTGTGTAACAATTAGCTTCGCAGGACATTAGCATATAAGTGCAATATTCATACTCTTTTACACCATTTTTAATTAAATATTTACATTGATTTAATTAAAATACAGTAGGAACAAGGAATAAAAGTGTAGATGTGTTATTTAATAATTTATAAAACAAATAGCTTTGAATATAAAATACCATAAAATACTAAAGCATTCTAGAATTAAGTATCGATCTTTTAAGAATAAAATCTTATTATTATGGATAAGTTACTTTATAACCCTATCTACGAAGCAAATTGTTACACAACAACTTATTTAAATATCATGACACTGCTAATATTCTTTATATTAAAATTAATAATATTGATAGGATCAGGTCTTATGGCCGTTTCTACAATAACAGTAACAATTTTATCTTATCTTGGTTATGACTTTGTATTATACGAAGCTCATTATCATCTTATGTGGCTAAGTCTAATCTGCTACTCAGTGGTTACCTTATTATTTATATTGGGAGAAATAATAGAATTATTTCGATCTTTAACGGATAAACAGGAACGAGCTGAGGCTATAGCTATGTTTAAGTATCAACTATCATACGAAAGAGATTGGATTAAAAATTCTATTCTGTTTCAAATTCTAACTCAATTGTTAGTATTTATAAAAAATGTAGTGAGTATTTTGTTTAAAAGATTCTTCAAACATTAATATAAAACTGCGAAGCTAATTGTTCGTTAATTATTATCAACTGTTATGAAAACAAAACTAACTAAATCAACTAATGCCATACGGCAAACTAAAACTGATGCATTAAATAAACTAAACAATTTAAAATCAACTGCGGCAGCACGAATAACTAAAGTTAAACCTCTGTCAGCCGTACGTCAAAGTAAGACAACGATTGCTAAAATGTTTAGTGCAGCTGGGAAATATCTAATTAAGATCTTGTATCTGGATAAACTGGATAAAAAAACACTATGGTTCGTTATGTCCACACTAAGTATCACATTCAGATTTATAGTTTATACTCACCTAATTGTTGCATTGTTAATTTACCTATCTCAATTGTTGGATATAGAACACAAATTTACCTGGGATTTATATATTTATCTGTTTTATATTGTTTATTATTTCTTAAGAGATTCAATCTTGGACATATCTAACAGAATATATTCAACTATCCGGTCAATCATGGAAAGATTAATCTCTAACCTACATAACGTAAAGGAAACAGTTGATCATCAAAATAATGTAACACAACCAGCTAAAAAAGCTTATCGCTCATTTGTGGATAGTGGGAAAATTGAGGATATACAACCAAAACACGATACTAATTATTATTTTTATGTTAAAATTTTTATCGCTGTTGCTGGAACCATTCTGGTTTTAGGTGGATTGTATTATATATTCAATCACACTGAGGATGCAACTAAACTTATACTTGCTATACTTACACCTATTTATAATGTGACTAAAAAAATCGTCTCAGCTCCTAAAACTGTAGTTAAGAAAATTTGGAATTTCTTTACTAAAGGTAAAGGTAAAAAAAGAGGAGACAATGGTGGGTTAGGTGGATTACCTCCGCCTGCTAATACTAGACCTAGAGATTACCCAACATTGTGGGAAATCATAAAAAGAAGAATCGTTAAAGGTGAGAAAGGAATGATAGCTGCCTTGATACCAACAGATGAGGAAGCTTTAGAATTAGCTAGAGCTAATCGTATGGAACGAGGTCTGCCTGTAGCATCCGGATCTGGATCTGGTACTGGTTTTGGTGAACGTATTGTAACTGAATTAAAACGACGGGGACTTCGTAGAACTCAGTCTAACTCTAGATACTAGATAAACCCTACCCGCTGGGTGGGGGGCTGGTAAAATAAAATAAATTCAAGTTTATTATGTTTTAGATTGAATTTATTAAATCATTAAAAAACATAGAAGCAACTTGTTACAACCTTATAAATAAATTAAAAATTATATACAAACCAACCTATATTCACTATTAGTCAAATGCTACTAAAACCATTTTTTAGTCATATTGCACAATCAGCACTGTACCCTAAACTTTGGAGTTTCGCGGGGTACCTTATTACCAATTTAGGTTTTATTCGAGGTGTTATTTTATTGTTTAGTGTTAGACAATACATTTATGGTAATATTAACATATCTGCGTTAAGCAATGTTGTTTTTAATAGTAATCCGATTGTATCTACTATCTTCGATACTGCAATTAAAAGTGATTTACTTAAAATTAGATATCAAAATGTTACAACACAACTTAGTGTGAGAAAGTTAATTAACTGGATTATTGTTAATTCATTTTTATTAGTAATCAAGTCATTATTCAAGTTTATTGTTAAAATATTCAGTATTATAATTGTTACTGTATTGGGTATCTTTTGGATTGGTAGTTTTAATAAATTTAAATCTTTATTAGGTCTTGCATTTGAAATTAAAGATTTTATAAGAGAATTTATTCATATTGATCTACCTATTCCTAAAAATTTAATTAATCATAAATCTTGGTATGCTGATGGCTCTAGATTTATATTTTCACGATCTATTTGCAAATATACCTTTGTTATCTACAATAGTAAATTGGTTTTATGTTGCATTTACTCCTCTTGCTTATGTATATAGAAAAGTTGCAGATATAATCAACTTTTTTTAGAAGAGGTGGAGGTGGAAATGGACCTGCTGGTTTTTTGGACGAATAAATAAAAATATCAACCAAGATACAGAAGATAGTCTACCATGCGAATGGGAATATAAATCTCACAAATGGGATTATTGGAAAATAAAAACTTATCTTTATGAAAATAAAGAACATTTACATAGAAAAGAATTCCACGATAATTTATTAAGAGATTTATTTGAAGAATTAGGTATAACTAAATAATACTTACAACCCCATCTCCTAACTAACCAGCATCAAGGTGGTTAACAATTAATAAAATAAAAATGTTTAATTGAAAGCATCCGGACTCGAACCGGAACCATGCTCATTAAAAGTGAGACACTCAGCCAATCGAGTTCTGCTTCCTTATTTTTATTTAACAAATTATTTAATTGTACTATTACCACATCCGAGCCTGAAGACTCTGCTAACCTAGAACTTTAGGAGCTAGACAAGAACGAAGACTGGTAATAAATAAGCCCCCCCTTTTTTTCCATAATTATAAATATTTCTTTATAAAAATAAGAAAGATCATTTGAATACAGTTAGAATAGAGGATATTCTCTTTCCCCTACCCAGCGGGTTGGGGGGTAGGGCATAATAAAAAAATAAAGCCATTCCTCTTGATCTTAAAGGATGGAAGAGAGATTAATACAAATTTAAGAGTTAAGAAGGAATTGAACCTTAACTTTTTAGACTTTGCAGGTCTACTACAGAACCATCTGTATACTTAACCCTAACTATTATTCTATACTTGTAAATAATATTACCATACCATTAAATAAATAATGTTGAGCGTTACTTTCTAGCTTTATCACATTGTCTTAATCTTCATAATTTTTATTATAAAAATAGCAGACCGAAAGGATGCCAGATTTTTTTGTTTAGATTAAAAAACTAAAAAAAAAAGAAATTTTATTTAAACCCTACCTGTTTTCATTACCTGAGTCTACTTAAATAAGTGCAAAATTATTATTCTTTTAAGAAAGCTTTTCTTTCGGTTCTGCGGCAGAGAAAGTAATATGAGATTTAAGGACGCCGCGTTCCCTTTCCTTCGTAACCGTCGTAAAGAGACGCTTTACTCTCTGCTGTGGTATTCGGGAAAATAATTGGCAATATTTAAATAATTATTAAATCTTGTTTGTTTATTAACCCACCACCGAGGCTCTGGCTTCCCCCGAATGGGGTTCTTATTTTTTTTTTTTTCGTATTACTATTTATTTTTTAAGCTAGGATAAGGTAAAGTTAGAACAATAACTTTAATTTATTCTTCACAAAATAAGGGGATAAGAAACACTAGCCTTTACCTGACCTTCGGATTGGTAAAAAAACAAGATAACCATTTTTTTAAGTTACGCAGATAATAGATTAAACTCCGCCACCTATTAAGGGAAAGGGTCCGAAGGGGGAATAAATTAAAATAATAAACCCAAATTATTTCTATTGATGCAGGTAAAGAAGGCGACAACAAATGCAGGGTAAAATCAGAGACTCGAACTCTGTACATCGTCGCCACAAGACGTCATTTTACCAATTAAACTAATTCTACCTCTTTTATATTAACATTTTTAGTCAATCAAAGAAAATTAACAAGAAATGCTTTAGCTTCGCAAATAAATAGTCGAGAACCGATTGCCTGGTAAATTAATATCTTAACAAAAAAAAATTCAGTACAGATCAAGAACATCGTGAAAAAAAATATTAGTTTAACTATTACCGATCCTTTTTGTTCATTTAAAAAGGTGTATAACAATATTTATCACGCCTTTACCTGTGGACTTGAAGGATAGCGGTTGTTATCTTCGTTCCTTTGCTAAGGACAGCTAGCCCTTCGGTTAAGTCTAGTAGCAAAGGTAAGGCTCCGCAGGGATAGTAGCGGAAACCCCCCGGCTCCGCAGTATCTGATTGTAAAAGGAAAAAAATAAAAAGCCGAAAAAAGGAATTGAACCTTTGTTTTATCGTCATGAGTGATATGTTTTAACCATTTAAACTATTTCAGCTATTAAGAGTTAGATAAATCTGTAAGACTGATTTAGTTGTTTTTTATATTTGACTTTGGTATTTTCTGAATTTAATCTAAAAATTCATAGGTTTAATATAGGTGTTTATATTTAAAAAATTAAAACTAATAAGATACAACCAAAATGCGAAGCAACATACAATATTAATTTACTTTTTCTGCGAAGGCTTCGCAATATAGTATTAAATTAAAACCTCTACTATCTAGAGCCCTTGCAAACAGTTCAGACCTTTTAACAAAAGAAGGTAACATTCGGTATTCGGAGGGTGATAAATAGGAGAAATAATTCGTATAACTTTGGTTTTTAAAACATACTTAAGTGTTTAATAATATCAACCTCTCTACTTACACTTGTTCTTTTTTTTTTTAGACCTATTACCTTCAGACCATTTAGATCCTTCGGCCCGGTAGAATGGATCAGCTACTACCTAAGACAGGTCCTTAATAGGGGAGACACCTTCGGACAGTTCGGTAGGGATAAGTTTATTAAGTTTTAAAATTTAAAAATCTTCTGTTTTTATTTCCGCTAATCATTTAGCTATATAAATATATTATAACAAACCAAGTACTTTAACTTAATTAATTAATTAAAATTATAATTTAATTAATATAATCACAGGTTTAGATTTCTTAACTCTCTTTTAAGAAGTTTATTTTTTTTATCTATCATTATTTGCTTCCGACAACAGAAGGGTTCTGTTTATTATAGATCCTTCCTCCCACCAGATACGCAGGGAACACAGCAGCCATTAGATTTATGTCTCGGACCCTCCCGAAACACAGAAAGTTAAGGGCAGCGATATTTGCCTTCAATGCGAATCACAATGAAGGAAAGTCATTAATTTTAGCTTCGAAACTACCCTTAAATTAAGAGGTAGTCAGGATTTAGACGGGCAAGACATAAAAATTAGGGAGCTATGCTGTGCGTAGCAAAATATAGCTAGCCTCCTCGACCCTTACGGAAAGCGCACAAAAAATAGAAAGGGTGGGGTTAAATTTATTCAACTTTTTTTAATTCAGTAAATTTAATTGCACCTGATCCTATTTCTAATACAAATCCGATAGTTAATACGAAAAAGAATAGAATAGCCACGCTAAATCCGAATACACTTACATGATAAAGGCTTACTGCCAATGGAAATAGTAATAATATTTCTAAATCAAAGATAAGAAATAGCATAGCAACTACATAGAAATGAATATGGAAAACAGAACGAGTTTGACCTTGTATAACTGAAAACCCGCATTCATAAGGAGAAACTTTAGATTCATCCGGTCTACTAGGTGCTAATAATAGATTTAATGCTAATAATAATAAGGCTAAAATAGGAACAAAAATAAATAAAACCAATAATGTAGGAATTCTCATTTTAACAATAGAATAAAGATAAAGATAATAACTGAGTACTGTTTAATAGCAATGAAGGTTTTAAAATAAATAATAAAATTACTAATGTAAGTGTTGAAATTAAGAAACTATGGAAATTTGTAATGTAATATGAAATGTAGTAGTTATCATGAACATCTACGAAAGGTATATTATTAGATAATGGGTAATACGGTCCAGTATCTTTATTACTTGAACCTTCAGATCGCGAAGCACTGACAGAAGGTGATGAAACTCCTTTGTCGTTTAATGTTAAATCTGAAAGCTGTGGAGCTGTAAATAAAACTCTGATTATTTTTAAATAATATGAAGCACTTATTACACTAACAATGATTGCTATTATAGACATAAAATAATAACCACTTTGTATTGCAGAATATAATACCATTTGTTTTGAGAAGAAACCTATTAAAGGAGGTATTCCAGCCATTGAGAATAAACATATAGCTAAGCTCAAACTTAGTATAGGATTAGACATAAATTGGCCTGTCAATTCGGTTATATATCTTATATCCATATTTTCAATATTTTTACTGTCTGAATATATTCCATATCTAAAACCTTTTTTATTAGAATTAAATTTATTGAAGAAATTCAAGTAACCTAAAGCTAAAATAATTAAGAAAGCATTTAAGTTAGTTACAGAATATTGAACAATATAAAAAATAAATGATTCTATTGACTGTTCACTATTTATAGATAAAGCCAATAATAAGAAACCAATATGAGATATTGTACTGTAAGCTAATAATCTTTTTATTCTAGATTGAGCTAGACCTACTACAGTCCCGATTATTAAAGAAAATAATGAACTTATTAACAATAAATTTTTCAATGTATCGTATCCAACCATTTCTACTAATCCGTAAGAACTTAATCCTTCATTACCTATAATAACGTTGTTATTTATATTATTAGACCATGATGTACCACCTATAAATAGATCTAATAAGAATATTAATATAGCTATTTTAGGCATAATAGTCAACCAAATAGTTACTATAGTTGGACTATCATCATAAACATCAGGAGCCCAACTATGTAATGGTGCTGCTGCTATTTTAAATAAGAATCCGACTATTATTAAACTTAAACCTAAAGTTAAACCTTGTGTTATATTTTGACTGTTTGATATTGAGATTATACTATATATTGATTCTAAATTTGTTAATCCTGTATAAAAATAAACTAAACCAGAACCTAATAATATTAAACAAGAGGAGAAACCACCTAATAAGAAATATTTTAAACCAGCTGAAGTTGCTAATCTAGATTCTCTAAATAAAGTAGCTAAAATATATACACCAAATGATTGTAATTCTATACTTAAATACATTGATAATAAATCTGAAGAGGATAATAATAATGAAGAACCTAAAGTACTAAATAATATTATTAGTGAATATTTATCACCTAAACCAGACAATACTTCTGTGTAAATTATTTTAGATGGAGTGGATACATTTTTTACACTACCTCCTCCTGCTAATCTTTTGTTGTTAGATGCTTCTGTTTCCTGTGAAGCTGTAGCACCTAATGATGAAAAAGTATTTCCATTCGGGACGAAAGCTAAGGAAGCCTCAGGAGTCTGTGATAATACTTTTATGTATTCTATTATACCTGGTCTAGGTATTAATATTAAACCACCTATTATAAATAAAAAAATATCTAATTGCTGTGATATTGTTGTGACATGGAATAATCCACTATAAACTCCTATCCCTGATCCAATTGACTGAATATAAAATGCATTAAAAGCTAATGCACCGGAATAAAATAAAATTATAGAGGTTATTCTCGTTAATAAAACTGGAGAAAGATGTGTCTTGATTGAAGGTAGGGCTATTGCCACTATTAAAATTAAAAGACTAATAAAAATCATTGCTCAACCTACGATTATAGTGTTTATTTATAGGGCTACTCTTTCGGTTCAAGATTCCGAAGATAGAGCGTCCTGACCGAACTTAGCTCAAAAAAGAGACGAAAATTGCCTCCGCGTAACCCTTAGGCGAACAAAAAACAAAAAAGAACAAAGCCCTCCTGTTTAATAATTTCTGTATTTCTAGTCTTATAAACTCTTCTTTAAATAAAGTAAAATAAGGAATAGGGTTGTAAACCCGTCCCTTGCAAAACTAGGTAAAAGGTGCTACTTCTTTACCAACAGTTTCAGCGAAGCCGGTTACTGCAAGGGGAGGAATCTAAAACCCAATCTAAAAAAAGGGGGCAGAGAAACAACTGTTATTTTGGAAGGCGTGACAACTAAGTAGCATTTTGTATTATAAGTTTTGAATTTTTTTATTTATGCCTCCTCTTCGGGAACGAATTCAATACCACCCCTTATTTAATAGATGCGTTTCGGATCAACCTCACTTCAGGTAAAGAATTAGGCCTTCGGTTCTGTAGCAGATTTATTATTTTTAGTTATTCTAGATATAAATATTGGTGCAACCATTGCTAATAATAATATTACACTACATAGTATTAACCAAATAGCACCGTAAGTATATAATCCTTGACCTATTGCTTGTATTTGTAAGAAATTAGTAAAAGCGGTATCAGCTATTACAGGACTAAAGGCAGTATTTACTACACCATCCTGAATGGCAGGGTCAGATAATGTAGCTATTTCAGAATTTAAAATTAACCCATTTAGATTAGTTAACACATTTAATAAAGCAGATATAGCAGACACATTATTAAAACTAAAGGGCATAATAGTGAATATTTCATAAATAAACAATGACCCTATAGCTAAAGCTAAGGGAACATTTTTAGTGTATTGAGATCCTGTTTCTAAAATGTCGGTTAATTTAATATTTATCATCATAATAACAAAAAGGAATAAAACAGTAATAGCTCCAACATATACGATAATATATGAAATACCTATAAAACCAACTCCCATTAAAATAAGATAACCTGCTGCATTAACAAAAACCGCAATTAAAAATGTTACAGCTATCACAGGATTTTTAGAAGTTATAACTAAAACACTAGAAAATAATGTCCCAAACGCTAATAAATCAATAAATAAATTTTTCATTTTTTGTTTTTTTTGTTTTGTCAAGACCGTACTTTTTGATCTGTTTTTTTTAGTCAATCAGTACGGAATTATTTAAGCCTACGTATTTATTACGTTCGAATCACCATCTTATATTGCCTGTACTTTAGGTGTTTGCTTCTGTAAGACCTTTAAGATAAAAACTTAAGTTATAACATTTATCTTTCCCGTCCTCCACTTCGTCTTTTACCTGTGCAGGTTGCGACGCTGGCCTCTGTTATTTTTCATATGATGGATAAGGGTTTTCCCTAGGCCAAAGATAAGAAAATTAAAAGGTAAGGTACAAGGATTAATACAAGATTATTAATATTTATTAAGTTTTATTTGAGAAACGACTTAAGGCTTTATACTAATTTGTTTGTGAATATAATTAATAAGTGACTACCTTATGTAACTTAGTTCTTATTATATATATTTATATTTTTTTTAGTTGATTTAATTGATCATGAATAATGTGACCTTTTTAAAGGCAGGGTCCTTAATTACAGGAACGTTTTATTTTAAAAAAAACCATTTCCCTACGGAACGCTTAACGCTTAGCCATCTAACCAAAGTACAAATGTAAGACTATTTTAAAGGATTATCTCTTTTTCACTTATCTTTTTGTTTAAAGAGAAAAGGTAGTAGATAAATTTAGTAGATTGTAATCATTTATACACGGTGAGGATGGACCAAGAGGTTAGAGTAAATGTGGGGTTATGGAGTGTACGAATATCTAGTAATAACTTAAAAGAATTAAACAAACCACTATCTCCGGGAGAATCAAAAAGGTGATAAGATTCTTTAAAATATTAATTAAAAGATTTCCGCTACTTACTTTATTTATAACAATATAAATGTATTATATAAATAAGGTAAAAAATCGCTCATACATGAATAATCGCGAAAAACCTAAAAGGATTTAAAACTATATTTTAAATATTTAAGAATTTTGACCCTTTTAGGTTTACATTAACTGAGTTGACCAGATTCGAACTGATAAGATCCACTACCAAAAAATGGTGTTTTTCCAATTAAACTACAACTCATTCTCCCCCCTGCGGTATGCCTAACATGCCAACAGTTAATTTTATTTCTCTGAATACAACACCCGCCCCCTTGGTGGCGGGCCCTCAATAGGCTAGGGTTTTATTTTTGGGTTTTTAATTTTGTTTTGTTAGTTATCTCCTTGCCCAAGTTGAGCCCCCGGATAGTAAGGGCTTAGCTTGTGTTTAACTATATAATACCAACCCTTAACTCCTCACCTGTCATTTTTATAACTTTTTATCGTTGCCCATCAGCAGCTTCGTGGGGCTGAAGGGGAATAAGGGAAATGTACTCTAGCTTCTTTACCATACGGTACGGTAGATAAAGGGAGAAAAATAAACAAATAGAATGGAAACTAGGCTTCGCCGTCCGTAAAAAACAGAAAAATTATGCCGAAAACTGGAATTGAACCAATATTAAAATCTTACAAGGAATCCGTTTTACCAATTAAACTATTTCGGCTTAAATTATTTATTCCTTTTAGAGGAGAGTTTATTTCACCCCTTATATTACATATCCTTTAGCTAAAGGTCCTTTTTCTTTTTTTTTATTTTAGCCTACGAAAGACTACAGACCTATAGATAGCATAGCAACGGGCTGGATATATAATTTGATACCTTCTTTTAAATCTTTATTACTATTATATAATATAACATAACCGAAAAGGAAAGTGAATAGATTTAGCTGTCTTGAGGCCGGGTTGTGTTTGTCCCTCTTGTATAAGATGTAAATTAATTATTAGCTATTTGAAAGACTAACTCTTATCAAGGTCTCTTTCCTTCGGACAGGTAGAGGCCACTTTCGGAACCAAAAGAAGGAATAGGTTACTTTATATCTACTTTTTAATCTAATATTAAAATGATAATTAAAGTAGAAAAAAAAATACAACTAAGATTCCTTTTTGATAAAAGGCTACAGCATTCTGACCCAAACCCGCTGGGTGGGGGTAAGATATTTCGGAAGGATATTTAAAAAACTAAGAGAGGATTAATTTAAATTAAGATAGCTAGGCTAACCAAAGAAATAGGTTTAATTCAAAATCTTTAATACTTTTTGCTACTTTTATTTAATCCCCTACCCAGCGGTTATGGATGCCTCGGGAGAGAATCGAACTCCCCTGTTTACGACTTCAATGTAACGCTTTAGCCGCTAAGCCACCGAGGCTTTATTATTTTGAATTTTAATAAGAAATAAATCTTTGCATTCGACCCGAGGGTAAGTTTTGTTAGGCTATACCTCTCCTACCGTATATCTTTAATCCCGAGCAAAAAAGGGTGAAGCTTCACAGAACTAACTCAGTTTTAAAGTTAGATAAAAAAAATATAATAAATCTATCCTTAAATTTAAATTATAAAAACTATTTTTCCACCTTTCACAATAAAGAACTTAAAAACTGGCTCATCCCTTTTAAGTCTCTGAGGCTGGCGGTTCCTGCCTCCGAATGAAGGTAGGGGTCCATACTTAACTTCGCAAGGATGGAGAGAAATAAACAATAGAGGCTTAATGGTTAGCTGTACCTATAAATACTTAATAATATTTAATAAACAGACCAGCTATCATTTGGGTTTGCCAAGGGAATATACCAAACCCGCTGGGTAGATTCATCCCTTCGAACGGTATTAGTTAGATGTTTTTTTTTAATCCAATACAAAGATGGAGAAAGATAGAGTCGAACTATCATATTTGTAGTGCAAATACAACTGATTACCATTATCAGATTTCCCCTATTATGATAATTATTAAATTATTATTATTAATTTGTTTATTTATATTCTAAATATACTTATTATTAAAAATCAAAATATTTAATAAAAACTTTATCTCTCGTTTTTATTTTATTAATATTTAGCTTACTCTTTTAACAAAGATTGTTTCTTATAGCCAAACCACCCCCGCTGGGTAGATTATTATTTTCCTTGTGCAAAATTCAACGGAAACAAAACTAGGAGCTCTAATAGGGGGAAGCATTAATAGAGTAAACATTTCGGATCCTAAAAAGGTAGGGTAAAAAAGTTATTTTAAATTTACAACTTCCTACCCAGCGGGGTTTTGAGTCAGTTCATCCAAAACGGACTGTAAACCCCGTTCTCCGTTCGGAGAGCCTTCGATTGCTAAGGTTAAAAATACATTATATTAAAACTTTAACTATAGTTTTGTCCTTTTATATTCCTCCGAAAGACCTTAACCTATTATAAGGATTAGGAAATGTAAAGATATAATTATGACATACAAGACCCCGGCTAAATTGCTTTTCAACAAAGAATTTACAACTGAAGAGAGGGTCCAAATAAGAAGGGGAAAAAAGGGAACAAAAGAATTAACAAAAATAGAAGGTTAAAAAAAAATGTACTCGCGATACCTTATGAAGCAAAACAAAGAAATGAAGGACAAGGATTAAGGGGGTTGATACTATTTTTTTCTAAAAAAAAATAAATCAAGTTTAATTTATTATTTTTGAGGGGTGTGATTCCTTTACCTTACTCCTTTATTTTACTCTAACCGATGTTTCAGGTTTAAAGAGGAGGTTTTAGATAAAAACGGTAAAAAGATAACCCTTCCCCCTAACTAAATATTTACACCACTTAACTAATTTTTATATTTGTTTTAGCGCAGGACCTTCGGTACCCCGTAAAAGTTATTTAAAGTAAAGAGGTTTTAATCACTTATAGATGTGTCCTCTTTATCTCTACAAAAACAGATTTGTTATAAAATCAGTTATTTTTCCGTTAATTACAGCTTAGCAATGAAAAGCTCGATTTCCACTACTATACAAACTCCCTGTGCCTTTTGGGCTAGAGGTAAGTAATGTTGAACAGGATCCGTAAGTGTTTAGTATACCTGCTAGATCCCCTCTACCTATTTTGCCTGGTTTAGGGCTTTGAGTAAATAGAGTAGAAAAGGCACGAATAGAAACTAGTTAGATAAAATTTTTAGTCCCAAACAAAAAAAATTAAAATCAATTAGTATGGGGCTATATCAAAAGCAACTAAAATACTTGGAATTAAAATTATGAAAGCAACAGCAACTGGTAAAAGATTTAACCAACATAATTCTATCAAAGCATCATATCTCATTCTAGGCAGAGTAGCTCTGAACCACACGAACATAAAACAGAAGATACAAGTTTTAATTCCTAATACAATAGATTGTAAATTGATAAATGATTCATTTAGAAAAAGTTCTGGCAGGTTGTATCCTCCTAAAAAGAATATAGCTGTAATACAGGAGAATAATACTATAGAACTATATTCGGCCAAGAAGAAGAAAACGAAGGGAACACTAGAGTGTTCAGTAAAGAAACCAGCAACTAATTCTGATTCAGCCTCTTGTAAATCAAAAGGTGTACGAGATGTTTCAGCTAAAATAGAAATGAAATAAAAAATAAAAACAGGTAATAATGGGACAATAAACCAAATAGATTGTTGTTGTTCAATTATTGTTGTAAAATTAAAAGATCCTGTTAATAAAATTATTATTAAAACTGCTGAACTTAGTATTAATTCATAACTAATCATGCTAGCTGTAGATCTTAAAGACCCTAAAAATGCATATTTAGAATTAGCAGACCAACCACTAAACAATATACCGTAAACACCTAATGAAGATAAAGCTAAAGTATACAATACACCTAATGAAAAATCAGATAATGCTAAACCTTGGCCAAAAGGTATAATACCCCAACCTAATAAACTAAAGACTAAAGTAGACACAGGTGATAAATAAAATAATACTTTATTAGATTGAGAAGGTACTATAGTTTCCTTTACTACTAGTTTTAGGGCATCTGAAAATGGTTGAAGAACACCAAAATAACCAACATAATTAGGACCTACTCGTCGTTGATGAGCAGCTAATTGCTTTCTTTCTATTATTGTCATAAAGGCAACAGACAACAACATAGGCAGTAGTACGACTAAAACGTCTATTAAACTGACTAAAATATTAACTATAGTTATTATAATATTATTGCTTATCATATTTATTATTAATTTTGTTTTCTGGTTTTATGTATTTACCCCGTCCGAAGGACGGGCTTGTGTTAACATGTTCTTTGTAAAAAAAATCTTTTTTTATTTAAACTTCTCCCATTACAAGTCCTTATTATTTTTGTTTTTGTTTATTAAAAAAATATCTAAGATAAAGAGAGAAATCGAGTATGTTATAATTACCTAAGCATCCCGCATATCAGATTATTACTGTCATTCCTTTATTCAAACTGATCATTTATTTTACCTTATCTGCCTACTTTGTTGTCTCCATTTTTTGTGAAGAGAGAGTCACAAAGGTTCGATACTTTGTGTCGGCAGAATCATAGTAGTGTAGAAAAGTAGAAATAAGGAAAAAAACAATATGTATACCAATTTTTCAGTAACTAAATTACTCAAATCCACAACCAATCCGCTCAGAAAGGCTACGCCATTTTAAGGTGCTTTCCTTCGATTCGGTAATGAGAGGCTGTAGTACAAAGGACACATTAAGGTAGGTTTTTACCTTAAAACTTTCCACATTACCCCCTTGTTATTATTCAAAAAGGTAAGACAAAAGAAACACAAGATAACCTTGATTAAACAAGGACAGTTAGCATTTTATTTAATTATAAAATATATTGTATTATTAATGATAGTGAAAATTATTTTTTATTGATTGTAAAATTTTACAACCATTCTTCTTTACCCTTATTACTTAAGGAAAGGCATAGAAAAGAGCACCCACTTTTGAGGAGGGGCATTCTCCTTTAAATGTTTTTCAATTAAGGGGAGACGAAACGTAGGGAGAATAGCATATCGTTTGACAACAATTTTCTCCCTCGGAACCGCAAAGGAGAGGGTTAAACCTTAGAATAAGTTTATTTATTAGGTTTAGTGTAATTCAATCGCATCTCTTATGTAAGAACTGGTTAAAATACAGAATACGTAAGCTTGGATAACTGAAACAGCCAATTCTAATCCCATAATTGCTAAAAAGATACCAAAAGGTACGATAGTTAATACAGCAACTAATAGACTAGAGCTGAACATTTGGAATAAGAATGAAGCTAAAATTTTCATTAAAGTATGGCCAGCAACCATGTTACTGAATAATCGTATTCCTAAACTAAATGCTCGAGCACTATAACTTAATAATTCAATTAAAACTAATAAAGGAACTAAAGCTAAAGGTGTCCCAGAAGGTATGAAATAGGCAAAAAATCTTATTTTATGAATATAAAGTCCTAATATAGTTACACCTATTAAAATAGTAAATGATAAACTAAGTGTTACTACAATAGAAGTTGTTATAGTGTAAGAATAAGGTACATTACCTGTTAAATTGGCTATCAAGATAAAGAAAAATAATGAATAAATGAATGGTAAATATATTTCATTTACATTACCTATTTGATCTCTTACCATTGAATTTACACTAGCAAAAGAACTTTCTAAAGCTATAGACCATTTAGAAGGAACTAATTTAGTGTTATTATTAGCTATTACATGTAAGCTTATAACTAAAAATAAAACTAAAATACAGTATAAAGCTAAATTAGTTAAAGTTAAATTTAAATACCCAAAGATTGGTGCACTTAAACCAACCAAACTAGTTACTTCAAACTGTTCAAGAGGAGAATTAATAAATATTAAATTTGATATGTTCATTTTAATTTAAAAGTTTTTGTTTATCAAACTATATTACCCCTTTTTTAACACAATACCCGCTAAGCTAGGCTCAACCTGGTTTGGCTAGGGTGTGATAGATTACAAACCTACTCAAAGGTTTCTAATTACAAGTCCATCCAGCCTTAGCTTGTAACGCTTCGTAGTTAGGATGGAAAAGTAAGAGAAATAACTTAGAGCAAGCCTCGCACAATGGTGCGGCTTATTGCTTAACTAATTATTAGTGGTCAAATAAGCATGGACTGATATTTTGATAATAGACTGCTTTTCATCCCCTGCTAAGCTGACCTCTGCAGGGAGAGCCTTTTAACGTCTTGCTCAGGACGTGCTTTTGTTTTAATTTATTAAGTTAAGTAAATAAAAATAAGAACAAATAAAAACAAATGTTGTTTTGTTCCATTTATTTTCACACCAACCAAAATGCGAAGCATGCGTGGCTAGACCGATTATTTTATGAAATAAGGGGTAGGTGAAGGCAAGCTAAGCTAAAATAAAACTGTTAAGAATATAGGGGATTACGATAAAATTTATTTAAATTTTGCTAGGCCAGCCCTCTTCTGCTTCTGATGCGAAGAACCTAATCTTTCAAGGCCGAGGGCAGATCTAAGTAAGAAAATCACGCGGACTTACTCCTCTCTCGAAGGTCTAAGACCAGCTAATTACAGAGCCTTCGGATACGAAGACAAAAGGATTAAGGTTAAAATCCGCAGCCGAGAGATGGTAACTGCTCTACTTTAAATTATCATAAATTAGGTGCAGACCATAAGTATACAAAAGCATACAAGAATAACCAAACAACATCAACAAAATGCCAATAAGCGATTGAAGATTCAAGACCGACATGGTGAGTTGTAGTAATATGGTGATTTAATATTCTTATAAATTGTACACCTATAAATAATGTTCCTATTATAACGTGGAATCCGTGAAGACCTGTAGAAGCAAAAAATACAGTACCATATATTGAATCAGCTATTGTAAATCCAGCTTCTAAGTATTCATAATATTGTAAAGCTGTAAACAGTATTGCAAATAATAATGTTAACATCAGCCCTAAAATTGCACTTCTTCTATTACCTTTAATCACTGCATGGTGCGCATATGTGATAAAAGCCCCTGAAGATAACAATAAAACAGTATTAAGTAAAGGAATTGCAAAAGGATCTAATATTTGTATTCCTAGTGGAGGCCATACACCACCAATTTCCACAGTAGGAGCTAAACTAGAGTGGAAATAAGCCCAGAAAACAGATAAGAAAGCCATTAATTCACTAATAATAAAAAGAGCAAAACCAATAGTTAAACCTCTTTTTACTTGTTCAGTGTGGTTACCTAAATAAGTAGCTTCTACTATAACATCTCTTAACCAAAGAGCCATTCCTGTACTGATTAAAACAGTACCTAAGTTTAATAAATAACCACCGTATTTAAATCCATGCATGTACATTACAGCAGATAGTGTTACCACTAACATTGCGAAACTAGTAGCTATAGGCCAAGGTGACGGGTCAACTAAATGATAAGGATGACTTTGGTATCTACTTTTATTTATATTTATATTCATCATTTTATTTTTTATTGTTTTTATTTTTATTTTTTTTTATAATTTTTATATATAACGCCAACTTATTATTTATTGTATATTTATCTATCGCATCAAACTCTATATTATCGGGTGAATAGAGAAATAGTAGCGAGTTTAGGTCGATCTGTCTTCATCTTGTACTTTTTTTCTCAAACGAAGATGGAAAAATAAATCAGCAAGAGATAGAGCTGGACAATAGAAGATCTCTACTACGAAGTGAAGCTAAATTCCTTACCTATGTTAAAAATAGAAAGGTTTAGTTCCCTCCCTCCTATGGAATCTAAAATAGAACCGAAGGAAGAAGAATTGCTTAAATCGCTTCACAAGGAGAGATAATTGGTTTTAAGTTAAATTACGTTAAATAATTTCACCTCTCCTATATTAAATAGGAAATTAAGAATTAATTCAATTCTGGTTGACTGCTGGGAAATTAAACTTTTTGTTTTATAAGTAAAATTTAAGTTATAAGTTTATTAACTTAATAGTACTTCTTTTATTAATTTATTTTATTATTTATATTAAGGACCCTTCCTTCGGAGGCAGTAATGGCAGCTACAAAAACAAAAAGCCACCATTTACCATAGAACCGAAGACTGAATAATTATAAACTAATACAATTGGTAGGACGTAAGCGTAAATATACCATCCCTTCAGTTATATTCCGAAGGACTTATTCTTAAAGCAGAACCCAAAGAATGAATAAAGGTTGCGGTTATTTGTACTTAGATTTTAGCTGTGTCCGGTAAATAAATTAAATCAATAATTTACCTTTACGTGTTTAATAGTAAAATTATTTTTTGTGTCAAGTAACAAACAATCCCCACTAACTAATCTTTTTTGGATAGTTTTTAAAGATACATAAAAAAAATAGTTAATTCGTTTAAACACACCCCGTCCGAAGGACGGCCTTGATGCAGGGTAGGTGAAGAGAGGGTATTAGCATTTTCATCTTATATTTGAATTTGCACTGTTTTTCTTTTTCTATTTTTCGGAAAGAGTTAGAAGAATTAGATAAAAAGCTTTTAATTTAGTCATCTAATACATGTTGCTCTGTTTTATTTTTTGAATTGTCTAGTTCTGTGTAAATTGTATTACCGTTCATTCTATTTTAAACTTGCAAACAGGATCTCTACCCACCCAGCGGGTCAGGAGTTAAATATAAACTGTTAAACTATTTCAATAAAGCAACATTCTCCAATCTCTAAAATTAGTGCCCTATATTAATCCAACTATTAAAAAAGATTTTAATAAATTGTTTAAAACGACCCCCAAACGGGTAGGGTTAAATTTATGTGTGAAATAAATTTAAGAAGAGCCTTTTCAACTGGTCTGTTAACTAGCCAGGGATAAGATTAAAAATAAAAATTAATTATTTTGAAGTTTTAGTTTCTCTAGCTGTAGATAAATCGAAAATAGTATTTTCAAATATACCTATTACTGGTACTAATATTAAGAACCATGCAAAATAAAAAGCTGTTGAAGCTTGCCCAATTTCTAAGTAAGGTGATTCAGGATGACAAGCACCAATCCACATTAAGATAAAGAAGTTAACGATAAAGAACCAGTGAGCTAATCTCATTAAAGGTCTAAATTGACTTCCTCTGATTCTTGACAGATCTGTTATAGGTAATATTAAAAATATTAATAAAGAACCAAACATAGCTATAACTCCCAATAATTTATTAGGAATTGATCTTAAAATAGCATAGAAAGGTAATAGATCGTAAGTTTAAGTTTTATTAAATTAAACTCCAATTAAACGCCGGAAGAAATTTAATATAACAAGTCAGTATGCATATATTTAATTAAATTTACACGTAGTAAAGGCGTACTTTGCTGCCAGATATGTATTCTCGGGTTTTATTATGGTAGTGAATTGAGCATTTTAAGTTAAATTTATCAGTTAGAACCTCAATTAAGAGATTAATGTCTCTTTCTGAGAAAGCATACCCGCTCCCAGCGGGTGGGTGGTGTTTAAATGAAGTCCTTTATTTTGTATAGAACCATCATCCATTATCCAAAAAGCCAGTCCCTGGTAATCTAATGGTTCATAAATATTATCGGGAACTTTTTTATATTATTTAAGTAAAACAATTCTCTTTAATAATTTAAACTAGGTAAAGACAGAGTAGCAAAGCTAGTCGATTTATAAATAGCTTTAGTTTTATTATCTGTCCAAGTTTTAATTTTAGGAGAAAAAGTTAAAGAACAAAAAGGCTTAAATATGCTATAAACTAGATGAAAATAAGATAAATCTACTATTTCCATTTAGATGTCTTTGATTAATGTGAGCATCTCCTAATAATAATCCTATTAATATGCTTTTGTGTGATTCATCTAAAATTAATTTTGACCTTTCTATTTTAGTATTATGTTTACTAAAACTAGAATATGGTGTTAAACAATTCACGAAACTTACAGAAGTTCCTAGGTCAAATTTTAATATGTTTAATTTATAAACATCCTGAATTTCTAAAGGATCTGGACTTTATCTTCATCCTTTAACTTTAGCTTCAATTTTATTATTTTTAATAATAAATCGAAATGTTGCTTTGCAGCCCCAAACCTTCAAGGCCGTTACTAGCTGGATTTGTGCAAGTTAAATAAACAAAATTTTACGTTTCAGACTCTTGCTTAGCATCCTGCGGGCCGAAGGCTGGTAAGGGTAAAGTTAATTAGGAGCCCTACGTAAAGTCTCTGAGGTTCCTAATTATATAATAAATTACAAATTGGTTACCTGCTGATTGTCCATTATATTATCTTTAAGATTTTCACTTAAAATTAAAAATTGATTTTAAGTACTTAAAGCTTTAGGAGTTACCAGCATATGGTAAGGTTTATTTTTCAAAAGATTACTCTTAAGCATGGCATCTATGTTTACCATTCAGGCACAATAGATGCAGGTGTACTCATCGGATTGGCTGGAATATAGTTATCGCTGTGACCTAAAACATTAGGGTAAAAAAATACCATAATTGAAAGAACTAATAAAAATGCAAATATAGTTACTAAATCTTTAAATGTGAAATAAGGATGCATTGGATATCTATCACCGTTATTTGAAATTCCGTTAGGATTGTTTGAACCATGTACGTGAAGAGCAATTAAATGTGCAATTACTAAACCTGCTAATAAGAATGGTAATAAGAAATGTAGAGAAAAGAATCTGTTAAGAGTAGCATTACTTACACTGAAGCCACCCCAGATTAATTCTACTAAATCATGTCCAAAGAACGGTATAGCACTTAATAAGTTTGTAATCACGGTTGCACCCCATAAACTCATTTGCCCATAAGGTAATACGTACTAACTTGCTTGTTAATGTATATTAATTTTGAATATAAAATTAACAAGGAAAATAACTTTGATTTCGTTTATTTTCTTAGTCTGAACGACTAATAAGTTTCGACTGTGCATTAAGCATCATTTCAGATACCCATTAGTGACCCAGTCTGTCGCGATTATCTAGATAACCGACGATCTCTAATTTAATAAATTCTTTGATCGTTTTCACTAATATCGCCAAATAATAAGATCTACTTACTATTCAATATTCTTGTCAGAATATTCCACTTTTATTTCTATTTTTTACTAGAAATTACATAGAAATATTTACTTGTGGGACTATGGTCTAATTTCATTAAAGTATATGGCTTTGATTTTTTTATAAAGTAGTATAAATATTAATTTAAGAATTAATATTTATTTAATTGCTTTATTTTTAAATTTTACGATAAATCGTCTTTTTAATAGTTTCTTTTCAGTTTTTAATGCTCTATATATTGTTTTAATGCTACATTTTATAGCTTTAGAAGCATCAACTATACTATTATATTCGCCAAATACTGTAGAATCTAAATTGTATAATATAATTGAGTTTGATCTATTTTTCATATTTAATATAGCTTGCTCTGAACTTTTTAGGTTGAATGTTCTATCTCTTGTTAGTGCCTTTTGTCTCATTTTTTCTATGGTTTCTTGAGATAGATTTTTACCTTTGTTTAAGCTACCTATTTTTAATCGTCTTTCTAAACTGTAATTTGCTTTCATTTTTATACGGTTTAGTTCTGTATGTTTGTAGCCAAAACTAGAACCAGCTTCAGTTAGTATGTTATAATTAGGCAGCATAGATTTTAAATAAAAATCTTCTAAATCTAATAAATTTTTATTGTTTTCTTTGTTAACTATTTCTGGAAATAATTCCAAAATTAAAAATGCGAAATTAGAAAGTTTATATTTATTAACTGCTAATTTAACTATCTTACTACCTCTAAAGTAAACTAAATGATTAGAAAATCTAGAGTAAAATTTATTTGTAGAAGCTGAACCTATATAAAAATCTAAAGTAATTTTATTTAAAATTAAATATACTCCACTAAGGTCTGTAGTGTCAAGTAAAATTTTCTTTTTTGTTTCTTCTAAATTTAAATTTTCATAATAAAAAACAGGTGTTAAATTTTGTTCTTTAATAAAATCCAGTAAAGGTTGTGATTTGACTTTATTTACACTACTCTGTGTAACACGAAGTCCTCCTCCGGACTGAATTGCGCAAGTACTATAATTTCGAGAATGAAATTTTTGATGAGAATTATAATTATAACCAATTTTATGATACATGTTTAATTTTTTATAGTTGATTTTAGACCATTTTGGGCTACATTTATAACCCAGGAAAGCTGTAGCAATCATAACGATTAAGATTATAACTCCAATAACCCAAAGTAAAACTCTAGGAGCTTTGTATGAACTATAGAATAAACCTCTAGCAATGTGAGCATATACAAATATAAAGAAGAATGAGGCAACATTAGCATGTGTATATCTTAAAATATAACCTGCGTTTACATCTCTCATAATATGTTCTACTGAATTAAATGCAAAATCTACATGTGGTGTATAATGCATTGCTAAGAAAACTCCGGTTAAAATTTGAAGAACTAAACAAGTTCCTAATAATGATCCGAAGTTCCATAAATAACTAATATTCGCTGGTTGAGGTGAATCTATCATATAAGAATTCACTAATCTTAAAATAGACTGGGACTTCAGTATTCTCATATTTTTAAATTGATTTATAGTATTCTTATAATTTCCAATTTTCCGCTAATATGTTAATTTTTGTTAGTCTAAATAATCAACCGTCCCCTTTAGGAGCTAAACCCTTTGGCTCGGATTCTAAGGTTAATTATATCGATATAAAAACAAAATTTTTTTACGTTAGATACAGTATGGTGGATTTATTTTTTTTTTAGACTAACAAGTTAATCTCTCCATCGAATGCTACGGTTTCGTCAGCATAAATAATCGAAGGAAGAAATTAGATTTAATACCTTAGATTAATCAATAAAGGTGTGTAATAAGCATAATTTAAACCGAATTATCAATATTCTAAAAATTTTATAGTAAAAAGGCCACTTAGGATCGGCCAACTTAGTTGAAAGAAATTAAAGCGAAGAGGGTTGTATAAAACCTCCACGCATCACATTAATTTATACAAAAAAAAAGGGTTAACCATTTTTAGTTATTTTAAATTTTTTTGGTTATTTTAGTTTGTTTCATTTTAATTTGTCCAGCTTAAGTATAAAAATATACGTAAGGGATCAGTTAAGGTTTAGCTAGTCATTTGTTAAATATTATAATAATAATCTATGTATTTCTCCTCATTAGTGTCACCTGCTGTAATTTAAAGCAGATAGGAAAAGATACAGATCTCATTTATTTTGTTTTTTTTTTTGCCGTACGGCTTGTAATTAATTATAAGCCCAAGAAGATTTGAACTTCTACAGATTCCTCATCAAGAAATTATTCTACCATTAAATTATAGGCTTAACAGTATACTGTTATTTATATAACTTTTTATTGATTTATTATATTTTTTTTAATTTTCGGGCACTGTGAGATTCGAACTCACGACTTTTTTTAAAAGTTCTCGTTTTCAAGACGAGTGCCATAAACCAAACTCGACCAAATACCCTTTTAAATTACCTAAGTTTATAGCTACGGATTTACCTCGCTTATTTCCTAACCTTAATACAGAGCTAGCGTAAGTTTATGAAGTATATGAAGATTAACAATAGACCCTAGCTTAAGACCTTATGGGTGGTGCAAAGCTTTTGTTATATCATAAAATAAAGAAAAAGTTTATTAAAACCTTAACCTACTCCTTTTACCACTATACTTTTGTTAGTTTTATAAATTTTATCCTTTTGCCTTCGAATCCTGCGGGCCGAAGGCAAGCCTACCTTGTGCGAAGTAGAGGAAGTCCCCAGTGCTGGAGGCCTCTCTTGTTAAAAAGCTGGCAGGATATAGACCTTACATTACTTTAAGGAAAGAATTAAAGGAAAACTTAAAATAAAGGTAGAGTAATTAAGTAAGAGGCATCAAGAGGAATTGAACCTCTGAAAAAAAGTATTAACAGTACTCCGCATTAACCACTCTGCCATGATACCTTTGTCTTCGTTTTTAATATTATTTATTTTCATACAGATCATAATTTATTTTCTTTAACTTCATAGAAACGGTTGAATTTTATTACTTTATCCCTACCGAAGATCTGCTTCGAAAGGTCCTATGATAGGCGCGACTCGAACACGCAAGCTCTCCCACCCAAAGGGAGCGACAGGCCAGTTTGTCTTCTATCATTTAAGTTATACTCTTTTATCTAACTTTCAATTTATTCCTTCTTCTTTACAAAGCTAGGATTCGAAGGGCTGCCCCCCCACTCTTAATTTTTATTAACCGAGCCTGCACTATCTCTTCGGTGTGCGACACAAAAGTGGGAAAAATCAGGTAGAGGGGAGCTTAAGATAATCGGCCTTTTAAATACTCACACATTGTACTGTATTAAGACCGAAGGGGATCGAACCCTTATAATATCCATTATGAGCGAACTGCATTAACCAATTATGCTACAGTCTTTTTTTTTTATTAATTTATTTTTTTTTATTTTGTTTGTTTAATTCCTTTTTTTTTTTGAGCAGTAAAGGAATCGAACCTTTTACGGTTATAAACCAATTCTTTTACAGAGAACCACCATTACCAATCGGATCACCTGCCCTATATTTTAATGAAACATTATTATAATACTATATATCTCTTTTAAATAGTATAACCGTTCCTTTATTACAAAATATTATATAAAGAAGCTGTATTTCTTTGTCTTAAAGTTAGGGTATTATAACTCAATAGAATACAGAGGTTGTTGAATTTAAAGACATTGTACCATATAACAAGTTAACAGAATTGTTACATAAAGATACTTCTTTATCCATACCCGCACCCAGCGGGTGGGTAGATTAAAAATAGTATCTCTCAATATATACCGGAGGTTCCCCCTCCCAGCGGGTGGGGTTTACTAATATTATGCTTAATTCGTAGGCTCCGAGGATCCTGATGTTTCTTAAATTCATCCTCGTTCTTCGCAAGGGCTAGTAATAAACACCAGTCACATAATAGTTGAAGATTAAAAATATACATTAATGGTTACAGATAACAAAAGAACTTTAATTTATTTTATAACACTGAAAAGATCTTAATAGATACTCTACCTTATGATTTACTGAATAATGAATTATAATCAAACAATAAGGATAATGTGTTAGACAATTTACCTTGTTAATTTATGAATTAATCAGATAAGATATCTTATCTGGACCCGTTTAAATTTAAAATTCCTTCATCGTTTTGTTATGGTTGTTATTAATATAGACATTATAACCTATAAACCCTTCTGTTCGAAACAAACACAACTAACCATTATTTACATAAAACACACACAAACAACAAAGACCGGACTCTACCCCAATTTTAGGCGGACTGCAGTTAAATTTAAAACCTAAATCGTTATGAACCCGTGAAGGGTCAGAGATTAGAAAGACAAACGGTTGCTTTATTTTGTTAAATTAAGGCACATAAAAAAGACAAAAGGGTTATTTTATTGTATTTTTCAATAATATAAAACTAATCACAATCATAACAATTAATATAAATATAATTGTGACAAATTCTATAACTATAAAAGCCTTACTTACATTTTGGTAATGTTTTATAATTTTTATAATTCTAGGATGTGAACCCAATTTCGTTTCTATTTTGTTTTTGTCTAATAAATAATTTATAGCTATATAAATAACAATATTTATAAAACTAAACAGAACGAATAAAGAAAGTATTGTGACAAATGAAGCATATTGAACTAAAAGCTCTGCTTCTTTATCAACACTTAAATTTAAATAATTTAATATAAATGGTAAAATTATACCAACCCAGCGGGTGTTTATTACTTAATTTCTCATTAAGTCTTAATTGTCTAAATAGCCAGAAGCCTCGTTGTGAACCATTTGTATAAACAGTATGGCATACACCTTTATAATCTATATTAACAAGGGTTATTAAATATACAACCCAAGTTATTATTTTAACAATCATTAAAGAGAATCTAAAAAACTTAAATAGTTTTCAACAGAAACTGCTTCTATAGCTGTAGGCATGAATCCATGGTATACTCCACATATTTCAGAACATTGGCCATAGAAAACTCCTGTTCGTTCAGTTAATAATGAAGCCTGATTTAATCTACCTGGACAAGCATCAATTTTTAAACCTAAAGAAGGTATAGCGTAATCATGAATTACATCTGCACCTGTTACAATTAATCTGATATGTGTATCAACAGGTACAACTACTCTATTATCTACATCTAATAATCTAAATTGACCTAATTCTAAATCTGATTCAGGTATCATATATGAATCAAATTCAATAGGGTCACCGCTTTCACTTACATAATCACTATATTCGAAGCTCCAGTACCATTGGTGACCTGTTACTTTGATTGTGATAGTTGGTGAGATTACTTCATCTAATAAATAAAGTAATCGGAAAGATGGGAAAGCAATTGCAATTAAAATTAAAGCAGGTGTAATTGTCCATATTAATTCAATTAATGTACCGTGGTTAAGATATTTATGTGCAATAGGATTATTTTTATTGCTATAAGCATAAATTATAGTACCTAATACCCAGAAAACTGATACACAAATTATAACTATATAGAAGAAAAGAGTGTTGTGTAGTTCAACAAGACCAGTAAACCCTGGTGCTGCACTATCTTGGAAACCTATTTGCCAAGGTTGTGGTGCATCATTTAATATTTTTTTCAAAAATAATACGTTTAAATCAAAATTTCCGTTAATTAAATTGTAAATCATTTGTTTTTTAATTTTTTAATAGTCTCTCTTAGTCATTTTTACTTGAGCTTATTAGCCCAACCTCCAAACACCTTATCCCCTAAGTGGGAAGGGTAGGAAGGTTTAGGTACAATTGTAACCATTGGTTTCTAATCTTCCTTTGTTTACTTTTTTTTTTACATTAAAAACTAATGAAGATAGGTAGTGTTTCTGTTATTTACTCTTTAAAAAGTAATATGATTACACCCTCTATCTATCCAAAGGAAGTATTAATCACACTTCCAATTTTATCCCCTGTGACTCATTTAGATTACCGAAAGCCGAAGGGTAGCCTTAGCCACGGGAGGCAAACTCTAGAAGAAAAGGTAATAGTAAGTAGTTTATTAAAGCTGAATAGTTATAGGGGAAAAATGGATCTGTAGTAAATAAAAAACAAAGATATGTAGAAAGGTTACAATAATAAGTTCTATGAGAACCTCGCTAATAAATTTCCTTTAAACAAGTTCAAAGGAAATAGAAGAAACAAATCTAAGATTTAGCTTAAACAATTCTTTTATTATTTACCACCACCCGGCAGGCGGCAGGTTGTCAAACCCCTCCTTCGCGAAGCTAGGCCCCGCATGGAAGGATCCTTCGGAACCGCAGGCTAGATTCTTTAAAAAGAGTTAACTCTAACAAATTCACCTCTTTACCTCAAACCTAGGTCAGGATCTGTAACTTTAAGGGAAAAGGCACAGGGGCTAGCCCTAAACAAACAACCCGCCCCTGGGGGTGGGTWGGGTAAAATTTTATACCCCCCCCCCCCCCTTTTCCTTTTTATAATTTATAATTATATTAAACTACTTAGAAAACCCCCGCCTCCGGATTCCAATGGAGGGATGTGTAGAGGAACATTTAAATAATAAAATCAAAGAAGTAAAGGAATCGAACCTTTGTGGGTAGACTTTCCCTATCTGTCAACTTCCTCTATATTAAGTTTGTATTACCTATGTTGTATATTAATTAAATGTTCAATAACCTGCGGAGTTGCTGAATATTAACCCGAGAATCTTAACTGTTTAACCTAACAAAAGGGCGACCAGTCCGTTCGGAAGGGAGTGATTTGGAGAATGAAATATAAAAATTAACATAATTTAATTTTAGCAAAGCATCTTACCAACCCATCTAATTTAATAAATTTAACTCAAAAAAACAGATTTAAACAGCCCCTTTTACCGTGTCAGCTCCTTTTGGTTAAGAAGGCCGAATGGAAAAAACCTATCTATTAGGCTCAACTCTTCTCCTCGCTGGCTAATCTTGTCAATGAGGGCCCTCTATTATGTAAGCAATAATAGATATTCCTTCGGAGCAGGGTGTAAATTATTTTTAATTTAAGCATCAAAATCAAAATTGTCTTGTCACTTTTTACACCTTAAACAAAGGGAAAGTAACATTTAAAATTAAAGAAGAAATATATAAATATAGTCATAGAACCTTGTTGGTTAAAGGGTTACAAATAAAAACAAAATATTATATTTATTTGTAATTTTTCTTCATAATTATGAATATAATAATAAGAATCCAATCATTAATGAGAAAAGTCCTGTTGCTTCGGCTAAAGCAAAACCTAAAATTGCGTAACTAAATAATTGTCCTTTTATTTGAGGATTTCTAGCTGTTGATGCAATTAAAGATGAGAAAATAAGACCGATACCGGCTCCGGCTCCGATTAAACCTGAACAAGCTAAACCTGCTCCAATGTATTTTGCTGCTGCTAACATAATTTTTGAAAAAAAAAATAAGTAATAGTGTCTAACGCATATATTAAATATTCTTACATATAAATATATACTACTTATAATACGTTTTTCTATTTAATTATGCAAAAGGCCATTACAATCTAGATTGTAAGCACTTTAACCATTTGAGGGTTAGAAAGGCAGAAATTTAGAATAAACCCTAACTATTCTACCTTGCAGTATAAATATGCTAATTTAGATTTTTACTTATAATTTAACCTCTATATAGCAATGTTAATGAATTTGGAAAGAAAATGGGGATAAAAACAAAATATTTTATAGAATTAATTTTTTTTACCGTTCGGAGATAGCTTCGCAATATCTTGTAGACATTTGCTCTCTATATTAAATAAAAAAATTTATAGTTAATGAATAGATAGGAGCTTGGCTTCACTAGCTTCGCAAGAAAAAAAAAAGTGGAAAATGTTCATACTTGAATAAATATGTAAGTAACATTACCATAGAATAAAAATTAATGATGAAATATAAACAATCATTAATCTAAAACCATCAAAACCTAAAATAGAAGGAGTTGAAGGTAGAATATCAGTTGTATCAAGTAAAATAGGACTAAATACCAAGAACAATAACGTTAATAAACCTAATGTAATGTATAAAGCATATGTAGTTATTATACCTGTATCTAATTTAGCTATATTTTCACCTGTATTTTTTAAAACAGTAGATAAGCCATGAGGTCCTACTGTTTCAATTACTCCTCTATCTAATACTTTAGATATAGTATAACCTAAATGTAAACCTTTACCGATGATGTACTGATTATATAGTATATCAAATAAGTATTGACCATTTAAGAAACTATAAATTTTTCGAATTAATGAGCTTTCAGCTAAATTATTAATTATACCCGGAGATACTTGATATAAATAAATAGCAAGTAATCCACCAATAATACTTAGTATAGAAGGTAATAATTTCAACCCAGTATTCATAGAGAATTCCGCTTCAACTAAAGAAATATTATTAGGATGTATATATAAAGCGTTACCAAAAAAATCTGTACCTATACCTACGAATAAATCAGAGAATACAAATCCAAAGAAAATACTAAATAATGATAAAATTAATAATGGTATTATAACGGCTAATTTAGCTTCATGAACGTTTAAATAAGTAGCACGAGATCCATTAGGTGTAGTTAAGAAAACTAAAGAAATTAATCTAAATGAATAGAATGAGGTTAATCCAGCTGTTATACTTCCTAAAACATAAGCATATGTAGAACTAAAACTATATTGAGAATAAGCTAATTCTATAATTAAATCTTTACTATAGAAACCAGATAGCCACGGTAAACCTAATAAAGCTATAGTTCCTACCAACATAGCAGAATAAGTAAATGGTAAAAAATTAATTAAACCACCTAATTTTCTAATATCTTGTTCATCGGCAGCACTGTGTATAATAGCACCAGCACCTAAGAACAACAATGCTTTAAAGAAAGCATGGTTAACTACATGCATTAAAGCAACATTATATTGACTAAGACCAACAGCCATAACCATGTACCCTAATTGACTAATAGTACTAAAAGCTACTATTCTTTTTATATCATTTAATACTAAACCACAAGTTGCTGCAAAGAAAGCAGTAGAAGCTCCTATTAAAGTTATAACAAGTAATGCTGTTGAACTGTATTCTAATAAAGGAGAAGACCGTACTAACAAGTATAATCCAGCAGTAACTAGAGTAGCAGCATGTAGTAAAGCACTAACAGGAGTAGGAGCCTCCATAGAACCTGGCAACCAACTATGTAGACCTAATTGAGCACTTTTAGCCATAGCACCCATAAAAATCAATAAGCTTATAATAGTTATAGCTGTTTCATTCATAAAAGGTGCTAAAGAGAATATTGTAGAATAATCTAAAGAACCGAACATTGCAAATAATGCAAAAAATCCGATACTCAGACCCATATCCATGGCACTCAAATTTATCATGCAATTAAAATTTTGGTTGTTTTCTTTTTGTGTTCATTCTATCTTTGATTAATTGAATTTTAGCTATTACTATAGGGCTTAGATGTTTACCTTCACCGATTAAAGTAGCAATTTCACAAAAATCTTGATAATCTAATTGTTTGATCCCCTGAATTGAACGGGCTTTAAAATTAGGGATAATTTTATTATTTATGTCTACAAATTTAGCCACTATAAATACTTTAGCATTTTCACTGTGAGAAATAACTTGTCCACAATTCAAATATTTAGCAATTAATTCTAATAATTTTTTATCTCTATGATGTTACGAAATTTTAAATATTAATTGAACAAATTGACTTATTTTATTTTTATTAGAGTGGCGCAGCCCTTGAAAGACTAACTAAAAAGCAACCCTCAGCACTTGAAAATCCTGCTATCCAATTAGGATTTGGAATTTCAGTATAATTAATAACAGGACGAGGCACTGGTTTATAATTAATAAACTCAGATTTTTGCAAATCAGATAGACCTAAGTTCATTGAGGCTCTAATATTAATAATTTGCAGCAGCCCTACGTCAGTCAAGTGAACCTTAGTGTGAATAAAATTAACAATTTGTTTAAATAATTCAAAATCCGCAGCTTTTTGAGAAAGTAAAGTATAATTTACAAAGTGTGGTATTATAAAATTTGTTAAATCATGAATAGAATTTACTCTAAAGCTTACTTCGCTTCGATTATTTTTGCATACGAGGATTCCGCAGGCAACAAATTCTTGCAATTGTAATAATAAATTCATATCCCTAGTATGTAAAGAGATTTGAAAACTCGGTTTTACGACCCAAGCAACTCTTCCTTTTATCCGTTTATCTTTATAGACAGATACACTGAAAGAAGCTTCACCGTCACAAAACCCAGTCACAAACCATGGATCTAGCCTAACTTTAGTTAATTGAACTTGCGCATAGGCGCTGGCACAAAAAATTTTGATTTAATTGTTTAGAAAGGACTTTGATTTGATAATTTCTTTCGAAACCCATTAGAGTACACCTTAAGCTTCTAATTGGAAGTGCTAGAAGCCAACTACCGTCTACTCGTTGCTCTTTTACAGCCGCTAGGGCTGACTTAGATCCGCGATAACCCATTTCATTTTCAATCATCTTATGACTTGTTACCATACCCAGGTAATTAGTCTGGCCACTCATATGCTTTCGCATAAGGCTTGGTACCATAAGCTTTAGGGCGTCCCCGGAGTTTGATAGTTTTAGGCATATTAGAGAGATCCTACCTCTCAAAGCACCTACTCTATTCATAGTTAAAGCTAAAATAGCTGCTTTATTAGATTGAATTCTAGTAAAATAGAAATTAATTAATAAATAAGAAACTATTCCAATTCCTTCCCAACCAACAAACATTACAAAATAATTAGCACCAGATGCTAATAATAACATAAAGAAAGTGAATAAGGATAAATAAGAAAAGAATCGTTGATTATGAGGGTCTGAAGATAGGTAATCAATAGAATATATGTGAATTAAACTAGAAATATATAACACAGGAATAAACATTGATACAGTTAATTGATCAAATAAAAATTCCCAAGATATTGACATAAATTCAGATTCAACCCAACTTACTAAATTTATTGATACAGGAGAACCACAAATACCTACTTCATAAAATGATACTGTGGCTAGTAAAGATGAAAGTAGTAAACAAGTACAAGTAATAAAATGTGCACCTGTTACACCTATTTTTCTACCCATTAGTCCTGATACTAATGAACCTAATAAAGGTAAAATTAATATAGATAGATACATTAAGATCTAAGTGAAATATTTCCTCTTAACCGATAATAAGCAACTAATATACTTAGCCCAATTACAGATTCAGCTCCTGCTATAGCTATTATATAAATACTAAATGTTTGACCAATGTTATCGTCAAAACCAAAACTTGAAATAAGTATTAATAATGTTACAGCAAGAAGCATAATTTCAATTGCAATAATCATTAGGATAATATTTTTTCTGTTTAAAATAAAACCTAATATTCCTATTAAAAATAATGCCAATGCAAGATTCATTTTTAGTTGCTTTCTAACCATAGGGGTTTGACATACTATGAACAATAAAATTATTTTGTCTATTGTTCTATTCCTAAATTGAAGGCTGAACCTCCGAAGGATTTGCATTAAAAAAGGGGATTAAAGGGTTCTCTTCTTATTTTAATAAACGAGAAGGTAAGAAGTAGGGGTTTAAATTAATTATGTATGGTTGATTACCTTTGCCTGCCACCCTCTTGCTGTTGTTTTGCAGGTTTGCAAATCTCAGGGGGTTGAGTTTTCGGAAGGAATCGGGACCGAGAAGCTTTGAGTAATAATTACTAAATCTTTAGTTATATTTGTGAACATCTTTAAGTTGCATTACATGATCAATAGACAGAGTAGTGGAAAAAGCGGCAAGTCTTATACCTGGTCCGTATTTAGGGTTATCCCTAATAGCCACTATGCTATCCCCCCAGTGTAATACATTGAACACAAAGATATTACGTCTCATAACCGGTCTAACTTCAAAGTGTCGTGTAAATTTATATTTATTTTTCTCATATTCAATAATAGCAGGATGGTCATTATTAGGGTTATAGGCTCTATAAACACCACCACCTTCACCTGAACCATCATTATCGTTCATCATAAGAATTGTATTTAAGCCTGTGAAATCCTTCGTATCCGAAGAATAAGAGCCTAAATCAATAGGACTCAAGGATAAATCTCCAACACACGTTAAAACTGTGAAGAAGTAGTAGTTAAGATCACAAATAACAGGTATAAGCCCGATTAAAGAATTTAAATAATTAATAAATGAATCAATATTTAAACAAAAGATTACAAAATAAGCCAAGCAATATAATAAAACAGGTAAAACGAAGAAAACAAACATAATTAATATTTTATATATGATATCTAAAATTAAAATACCAATTGAAATTCTAGCAATTATTTCATGTATTGTAAAATGCATAAAATACATTAGATGTAATTTAGGGTTAGATCTAAAGTTAACTAATCTGTATTTAAGATTGTACTGGTAGCATGTTGAAAGCATGAAACGGAATGGGACTTTTAAGGGCCCATTCAATTGAGTTGGCTGTGTGTGTTTCATCGTTAAAAACATTACTCGAAGTAAAGTATGATGGCACAGCCCAAGGATTTTTGTTAACTTCTTTACCGTTAACAAATAAATCATAAACAATATATCCGAATAACAATGTAGCTACAACAGAAACAATAGATCCAAAACTAGATACAGCATTCCATACACTAAAGGCATCTGGATAATCAGGTATTCTTCTTGGCATCAATTTGTTAACATAGGGGAATTTAAACCCTATTTCCCTATATTACTACAGGGTTCAGATTATGTCATCAATTATATATAATATAATTGTTGGGCGCTTGTATCGGGTTTATTGTTGAAGTGACTCACCCGTTAATCGTTGAACTCGCTTATTACTTATCATGTTTTATACATAATAATACTTCGTAATAAGATAAGCTGCAAGTTAACCTAATAAAAAGGTCTTTCTTGCAATTCACCCAATTTTGCAAATAATATCGAATTTAAATTTCTAATATTACTGGGGCAAGTTAAATACTTTAATAAAGTTTTGCTCGACTAAATATTTTACCTTTGTAAGGTAAACCGCTTTTAATATATTTAGTTAAGGTATCTTTCCCCATATTAAAATTTTTAGCACAATTTACAGTAGAAAATACACCAATCAAAGACATATCTATACAGTTATAGACATAAACTAGTTTAGTTAATTTAGCTATAGTAGAAGGAGATTTTATTTTACCGAATAATGGATTATTACTACCGCTTCTATCTCTATTTTGCATATCTATAAATTCTTTAGATTTAACAACTCCAAACATTGGATTTAATTTACCTAAGCGGCTTAAGCCAAAATCAGGTTTATGTTTATAACCTTTTGTAGAACCTGCTACTTTAGCCAAATTAATAACTAAATCAGGATAATTGTTAAATAAAATATCTAAATAGTATTGTTCTCGAGATAAAATAAAATCTTTAGTCACAGAACCTGAAGTACCTAGATCCTCTAATATAGCTAAAGCAAAATTATGCATACCATAATAGTTTATATTATGATAGATAGGATATTTTCTGCGTAAAATACTAGGGGTCCAATAGCTTAATAATCTAGAGGAACCGTTCCAAGCACTTCCAACATACATTTTACCTGTAATAAGATTTATCCACTGATATATAACAGATCGTTTTTTATTGTCAGAACCTATCAAGTTTCTATAATAATTTGGATTATCATAAACGCTGATTGGAGTATTTAACCATTGTGGTTTAATATGTGGACCGTTTGGAAATTTAATATTTTTAATTTTTCTATATTTTAGAGAAATAGAAATAGGAATAACATTAGAAATTAAATTAGTTAAAACAAGCCCTCCCGTAAGGGCTCCCGCTTGGGGGTGGGAAATAACAGGAACTAACTCTAAATTAACAAATATTAAATAAGTTAATATAATTAAATTAAAAACTAATATTTGACTTTTTTTACTAATATTTAAATTTACTTTATTAAAGTATTGAAGATGGGTTTTACCCGCTAGACCTAAGAAGTGTTGAGGGAAAAATGTCAAGTTAACTCCAATGAATAAAATCCAGAAATGTACTTTTCCTAGGAATTCGTTATATGTTTTTCCTATAATTTTTGGTGTCCAATAATAGAAACCAGCAAATAAGGCAAAAACAGCTCCCATAGATAACACATAATGGAAATGAGCAACTACGTAATACGTGATTTGTGTTAGCTTAAACTTACGCTTAAGATCGGACTATATCTTTACTTAATCTAACCTTAAATATTTAGATTAAGCACATTGCGTGTAGTCTCTACGGATCTTACAAACAACAAATTAGTTAACTTAAAGTTTTATTTTTTGTTTGTAATTACCACGGTATTAACTAGAAATATTGTAGTTTTTAGGTTGCACGACGCCTAATATTTCAGCCTTCACCGTTCGCTTATTTGATTAAATTTGTTTTTAACAAGTTAAACTATCTAAAACAAAAAATAAAAATAAACGGATATAAACAAGTACCCCATCTTAGGCTTTACCTTACTAATAAGGTAGGCTCTTGTATATTTATATCATAGCAATGTGACCTCATGACACGTAAAAAACAAATATAATTTATTTTTAAATTTAATTTTATTTCGATTTTAATAATTCTGCATAATTGTCAAAAGCAGATATCCAATTAACATAAGAATAATATTTATCTCCTAATAAAGGATAATTAGAAAAATGGGTAAATAAAAAAGATCGGCTTTTAGGCCCATAAATAGCTACCCTGTAATGTGTTGTAATAGTGCAATCCCCAGAGAGATTAGATTGAAAATTATTCTCCTCTTTAAATATACTACCAGCTAATCTGTTATCAAAAAAGGAGGCTTTAACTAACTTAGGTTTGTCTTCAGTAATTTTATGTGTACTCCCCACATAATTTTTAATCATTTCAATTAAGGATTTATCATAATTTTGACCTATACTAAATGAAGCTTTTCTTATTTTACCTGTAGGATAACGAATTAAACTAAAATGACCTTCAGCTTCGACAAAGCCTGAAAACCAGCCTTTAAAATAAAGGGGGAAATTATTAGGATCTATAACAAATTTAGATTGATTTAAATATTTTTCATTTCTATTTTTTACAAAATTACCTATATCTGGATTTATTAAACAACGTTTAGCAAAGCTAAGTTGGCACTGTTTCCTAGAGGAAAATAAAGGGTATTTAGCTAAAATTGCAAAGACTTTAACTAAATCTTTTTTATTAGAAGCTGTCCAAACAACATACCGATTATTACGTTCTATTCTAATACGACCACCTATAGTGTCTCTAATAAGATTTAACATAAAAACGTTTCTGTCTAAATTTTTTAAAGCTATAACAAAACGTATTCTTAAAGTATTTTTTAATTTATCTACAGTTATTGTCCCATCACCTTCTAATAATCCAACCCAAAATTGTTGTATATACTCTTTATCAGAATCTGTTAAAGAGTTATTTAAACCCAACCAGCGGGTAGGTAATACAGCTGTTTTTATTAGACTTTTTGTAAATTCTGAACAAGAAATGGAATAAAACCGTGAAAAACATTTCCCAGCTAAACTTAAGGCTTCCGCTTTATGTTTGTTTATAGTTTTTATAGAAAGATTTGGAGAATTAATTTGCAATATTTTGCCTTCTATTTTTCGGATTATCTGTGGACATTTATTTAAATCGTTTGTTAAATCACTGTTTATAAAGTTAAATTTTATAAATAAATTAATTTTATTCTTCCAATTCAAACATCCTAGTTTGTTATGTTCTGAACCTGTGTAAGATTCTGAGCTTTTGTTAGAATGTTTCACTCCCTTTTTTCCCACACGTAAAGGGTAAAAAAGGTTAGGTAATATTTCTATTTTTAAATAATAAATAAAAGTTAAAAATATTCCGACTCCCCCAAAATAGGGTGCGAAGGAGTAAAGAGGAAAATATAAATTTGTATCATGCATTGCAACGTCTAAACTAGCATTAGCTAGTATTACTCCTGTAACTCCCCCTATTGTGAATAGAGCTAAGAACCCTAAAACAAACAGTAAAGGAGTTGTATATCTTAGACTACCTCCGTAGCAAGTAGCTAACCAGGAGAAAATTTTTATACCTGTGGGTACAGCAATTACCATAGTAGCTGCTGTAAAATAAGCTCTTGTATCCACGTCAAGCCCTACAGTAAACATATGGTGGCTCCATACGATAAACCCAAGTATACCAATTGAGAACATAGCATAGCTCAATTACATGTAAAAAGATATAAATTTCCAGTACGCGAAGCTCTAAATTTATATTAATCAAAAATTTAAGGTTTAACCCTCTACCAAAAGTGAATAATACTAAATATAATGAAAGTAACCTTAAATTGGCGGAGCCAGGGTAAGATTACAAACTTATTTCTCTATCCCGTAAGGGTGCGGAGCTTATAATAGTCTTTGAAGTGAAATGTGAAGCCGGATTTAAAATTTGTTATTATGTAATTAAAGTTAATTCGACTTTAATCTGTTAGAATTCATTTCTAAACTTAAATTTTTAATTTGTTCCAAACCTTGTTTAGTTAAATGTTGATTTAACTTTATTAGAGCCATACTTTCCTTAAAACAAAGAAAATCTTTTTGCTTTAAATTTAACATAGGATAAGAATCAAAGTGAGGAATTATTTTTGTCAATAAGGAATTTGCGTCTTGAACAATAAAGTAACATCTAGGGGTAGCTGAGTTAGATCTGACGTTCACAACTCCACAATTGAAGAACTTACAGAATAAAAACATAAGATCTAAATCTTTACAGTGTTGTGTAATATAAAATCTATAAGATAGTCTTTTTTTCCCTTGCGACATTCTTTCCCTTAAGAGATCGGAATCGCATGGAGAAATAAAGGAGGGGTTAGCCTCTTTAACATAAACACTAAAGCCACCATCTCCCCCCACAAAACCAGACACCCAATGTGGATCTAAATTATCAGGTAATTTAAACACAGGTCTATCGAAAGGTTTAATATCAGGAAAATGAGTTAAAACCTTTTTAGATACACCTCTATTAATTGAAGCATAAAAACTAAGAACCGTTAAAAAACCTGGCCATTTTAGATGTTCTTTGTTTAAAACTAATTTTATAACTTTAGACCACAAAAAAAAATCTATATTTTTGTTACTAATAAGGGGATACTTAGAAAAATGTGGGATAATTACCTCATTTAATTCGGTAACATTAGAAACTCTATAAACAACTATTTTTTTACTTGGTCTAGTATATATAGAACCTACAGAAAAAAAAGATTGTATTTTGTATAAAATGTCTATATCCTTTTCATGTAAATTTATTTCGAATGAAGTTCTTACTTTCCATTTTAACGGTGTTCTAATTTCTATTATAATGGAAAAACAACCCTCAGCATCAGTAAAACCTGTAACCCACAAGGGATTAATTTGTTTGCCTTTGTCCTTATCCTCCCTTAAAATTTTAGCTCTACCAGCTTTTAGGTTGTTTGACAAGCTCCGCTTTCCCGTTAGGAAAATTTGAATATTCTGTTTTAATTTTATATTTATAAATTTATTGCTTTTTATAAAGCTACTTTTTAATTGTATATCTTTAGTGTAAAAAGATGGACTATATCTTAATCAGTTAAGACTGATTCTCCACGTATAGTCTCTGAGGATCCTATTAACAGCACCCCGTAAGGCTGAAGCCTTCACAGAGGGGATCTTTCGTATCCTTCGAGGCGAAGAAGTTTGTTGATAGTTTCCTGCTGATTATCCATTGTTACATACTTGATATTGTCACCTTTTTGTAATTCAATATAAATTAGGTAATCAAGGTTTTAGGAGTTCCCAGCATACAGTGGAGTTTAACCTCAATTATAATTGAAGTAGGCCTATTATTTGACCATACCGATGTACCCAAAAATTGGTTTACCTGTGAATGTAGCAACAACGTGACTAACAATACCGAACCCAGGTATAATTAAGATATAACAATAACTTTGGGCAAGTAAATAATCAATTAATTTTAAATCTTAATATTTAAACACCTTACTTTTTGTAACCTTGCTCATTGTCAGCCAGACAGCCTTCGTTCCGAAAGAAAGAACAGAGCGCAGATTGATATCACCATGCCTTTACAAGCCCCCCCCTTTGGCTCCGCGCTACGCAGACTACGGACCTTGGGTCAGATCTAATTCGATCTTCCTTTTGCTTGGCCAGGCTTCGCAGCTAGGATGGTGAGACCTTTAAATTAGAAAAAAAAATAATTTTAATTGTTTGTAAGTTGTAAAAAAAGCAAATGTAAAAATTTGTTTATTAACGAGTTATTTATCGTTGCCACTCAAGAACTCACGTCCTTGTTAGGACTTTATCTTAAACATCCTTATCATTATAGTATTTTATTCATAGAATTTCTTAGTTTAATTATCTTATCTAAAGCAAAATTAGTTAAATCTTCTTTATTTTGAATAATAACATAGGCTTTTCTCCATTTTAAGTAATTTACGTGTTTAGCGGAAAGTAAATGATAACGATCAAAAAACTCGATGATTTTTTTAGCCGAACCAAAATTATCTGAAGAATAATAATAAGTATTTTTATTTAGATTGTAACCAATATTACCACCTAAATATTTTTTTATTAAATTTAATAAATCATCTGTTTGTTGATCTATTTGAAAATTTAATCTTACAACCTGAAGGAGCCAACCTTTTTGACCCGAAGAAACATATTGCTGAGTCGATTCGGGGGCTGGATATGATAGGTTGGTGCTCAAGTTAGTAATAGGGCGATCTATAATTTTAATTTGAAAAACAGCAGTCGCATCAGCGAAACCAGATAACCAGTGGTTATTTAAATCTGGTTTATCATTCAATTTAAATTGAGTAAGATAATCCATTTCCTTTAATTCGGCCTCAGTTAACGGATTGAAGGAATAAGACAATATATTATTTTTAATTTGATCTAATTTGCTGATACTTCTTAATTTACCGTTTATTAAATCAATAACTTTAGCCAAACCTTGTGCATTATTTACAACTAAAATTATTTCTTTTTTATTTTTATAAACGCTACCATAACCTAATTGGCCTTTAATGTAATAAGCTAAAGAAGCATCTAATTCATTAAAACCAATTACTAATTGTAAATTCTTTCTGCCCTTTTGATTGAGAGTAAAACTACCTTTCCCATCTATTAACCCTGCTAAATAATGACCAAAATCTTGAGCATTAACAGGTCTTAAATGAGTTGGTACATGAATAGATACTTTTTTAATGTTAGTTAATGTTTTGTTGCGTAAAGTCTCTGAGGTGTTTTCAATATCTTTCGTTTTAGACAAAACCTTACCGTTCGAAAAACAATGATAAGAATCAGAACCTATGTGGTTACTTGAACCAGCACCACTTAAGCTAATGTAGCATCCTTCGATAGCAAGGTTTTGGCAATCAAATAAATAAATGAAATTACCTGCGGATTGACTTCTTTGTTTTAACTTTGTTACTATAACCATTATAAGGTTTGAGTATTTAAAACTTGATGAAGTTATTCCCGCACATAGCAACATTAAGAAGCTTATAATTTTTACTTCTGGATGACCAAAGAACCAGAAAAGATGTTGATATAATACAGGATCACCACCTCCAGCTGGGTCATAGAAACTAGTATTAAAGTTTCTATCTGTAAGAAGCATTGTTATACCTCCGGCTAATACAGGTAATGAAAGTAATAATAGAATTGCTGTTACAAAAATAGCCCAACCAAATAAGGGTAATTTATGTAATGACATTCCTGGTGCTCTCATGTTTAGTACTGTAGTTATAAAATTAATTGCCCCTAGCAGAGATGAAACCCCTGCTAAATGTAAAGAAAATATAGCTAAATCTACAGAACCACCAGAGTGAGATTGGATACTAGATAAAGGAGGATAACAAAATTTTTTGTGTTGGTAATCTCATATTAGTTGTTAATTTAATACTATCATTACACTCTCTAATTTGTCACTAGAGTTCGGACTATTCCTTCATCTTATTTATCCTTACATGCGGATAAAGAATCCGCTGACAGCTTGACTTGATATAATGGCTAGGCCCTGTTCCAGAGGTTCGGCTCCCTACCGTAGGTTCGGCTCCCTAGTTACTGTTAGTTCTAGCTTTCATAATTCTTATATTATCTCGAATTTTTCTTAAAGCTAAATAATTTCCTTTATCATTAAGATAAGACCTAGCCCAAATTCGGTACTCTACTGCTTTCATGCCTTTAAAAGTATTTTTAAAGTAACAAATAATATTTTCAATAGCACGAGAATTGGTTGTAACTATAGTATAATAACCTGCTTTCTTAAATTGAACATTAGTATTAATATGTAATAAATGTTTAATAGCAATTAGTACTATTTCATCTAATTTTTGAGTTATTTCAAAAGCATGAATTATTCTACCTACAATCACAGTTTCAGACACAATTTTATCTTTAGATTTACTAACCAAATAGAAGCTACCTTCAGCTTCGGTGAAACCAACTAGCCAGGATTTACTCATAACTTGTGAGGCAGTTTCATAGTTAAAAACTTTATAATTTACAATAGACCACGCTGGCGAGATGTAAGGTAATATATCTGGTTTACTATCGAGAATCTTAAAGATAAGAGAATCTTTTTCCGATTTAGTATATGAAGTGTTAGATAAAATACTGTGAGCTTCTTTAAATTTGAGATACTTGAAATATTTAGTGGTTAGAAGGGGATACTTATCAAAAATAGGAAAAATTACTTTTTCTAATGTGACAAGATCCCTAATTCTAAAATGAGCTTGAGCTCTATCTTTTTCTATGTAGATACTTCCTGAAGACCCTAATTGTTTTTTTATAAAATGTAAAATTCTTAAATTATAAGTGCTTTGTCCTATTATATAGGTTAGAGACCATTTATCATTTTGTCTTACAATAGAAAAAGAACCATCACCGTCGGTGAATCCTACTAACCATTGATTAAATATATCTTTATTTTCTGAAAGTGAGTTTTTATTTATATTTTTAGCTAGAATTTGCAGACGCGGAGCTTTAGTTGAAAAACTTAAGCCTACAAGCCGTATGCCATTACGCAAAGGCAGAATCGAAGCTGTGTTTAGAAAAATAAGATGCCCTACGTTAAGTCTCTGATGGATAAAATTTTTTAATGTTTTACCCAGGCGAATTGTCCCCTCCCCTTTCGGGGCGTCAGTAAAATTTTTGCTTCCGCTAAGATTATACGATGAGCATTTACTTCCGAATCCTTTAGCTAGAAAGGATCCTTTGCTTCTGTTTATTAACAAAAGTAAAGAGAGAGGAATTTCCTCGCATCGAGTAGAGTTTAATAAAACTATATCACTATAGTATGACAGCTTATCTAAGTTTACCATATCCTTTGGTATATAATCCAAAACTGTCCAACCAGTTCCAGCCCCATTTTCTATTAAAGCACTAAGTAATAACAAGATTAATGATGGTGGTAATAACCAGAATGATACGTTATTTAATCGTGGGAAAGCCATCAATTTTGTTAACATAAAGGCTCTTTATCCTTTATCTCCACTTTTCACAAAGTGGTTCAGACTATGTCATCAATTATATAATATTATATAATTGTCGGGTTTTCGTGGAAAGATTATTGTTAGCAAAACTCACTTTCTAGTCGTTGAACGTTTTTAATCCTTTCTCTAAAAAATATTTAAATTTTAGATACTAATATGCTGAATTAAACTTCGCTGCAAATTATCTTATTTGTTTTTTATTTAAACATAAACATTAGCTATTAAGATTTCCTTGCAATTTACCCGATTCTAATTATAGGGTCACTATAAAAAGGACTACTTTACTTTATTTAAAATAACTAAATGATCCCAGTTAAAAATTTCACGTTTTTTATTCATATTTGATTTTATTTGTTTAATTAACAATTTACCTTCTTCAGTTAAATGTTTTTTATTCTCTATTAATTGGTAAACCTTTAACCAATCTTCAAAATCATTTCGTTTAGCAGTTAATAAAGGATAGTTATTTAAGTATTGAATTAAAAGATTTAATTTATTTAAACTAGTCACTTCTATTATCCAATAAATTTTACTTATCCCGAAGTTAGTATTGTGTTTTGAAATTCTCAAATCAGTAGTAATACCAAAAAAAGACTGTATTTTTAACATTATAAATTTATATGAATTATCATCATTATTATTAGGTAAATTTAAACTTTGTCGCTGTTCTAAAGCAAAACGTACTTCTATTCTTCCTTTGGTTAAAACTTTGTTAGTTTTTTCATCTATACGTTTTTCAGTATATCGGACTTTAAACCCACCGTCGGAATCTATAAAACCAGCTAGCCAACCATTTTTAGTTAAATCACTCGTATCTGGGGAGCAAACTGGAAAATTATAATTATGTCTATCATTAAACCAAGATATTAAATCATTAAATTTATTTATCTTAGGAGTTCTTAAATACCCATTCATTAAATTTATTAAATTTATTAATTCCTTATGATTATTTATTATCCACACTATAGCATTTTCTTTATTTTTAAATCTTAGTCTGCCTCCACATATTTCTACTAACTTAGTTATTAGAGGTAAATCTTTGTTAACAAAAGTTATAGCTATATAAGGATAACTTATTCTACCTTCTTTAGATAAAATAATATGACCATCACCTTCAAATAAACCTGCTAAATATGGTCCTAAAGAAAGATAATTAGAAGTGTTTGTTTTAAAATTAGACAAATCCGCCGCTTGTTTACCTTGCAAATTTGATTCTAAATTAGAAAATTTATCAAACAGTGCGAAGCAATGTGTATTTTTGATAGAATAAAAAGAGATCATTTGTTTAATTAAATTAAAAAGGTAATCTGGAGCCCCAATTAAAACAGGTAGCATATAGTTCATTAATGCATAATTTTTCAAAGATGTTTGGACTATATCTTCAGGTTAATTTTTTTTATTAACCGCATCACGTGTAGTCTCTGAGGATCCTACAATAAATTAGTTGTTCTTCTTATTTTTAGACAAAAACTTTTCTTATCGTTTACTTTGTTTTACCTTTACTTTTTCAAAAAACAAAAAAGGGGAGCAAAGTAAAATAGATACCCGCACCCAGCGTTACCAAAGGGTGGGAATAGAAGCTCAGCCACCTAAAGTTTGAAGCCGGGGTCCGGCTTTTTTTACTTGCAGGAAAGATGAAAACCTGAATTCCGTAGCGTAAACAGAAGGTTATTTAATTTATTTTGGTTTCCTGCGGATTACCTATTATTAAAACAAGCTTAACTACCTTTGGCTGGGTGGGAGACGATGACGGCTTGCCCTCCAAACCTTAGGCTGCCGTACGGCAGAGAGAGAACATGTTTTAATATTCACATTAATTATTAAGACCGCTGTACGCTTTTTAAATAATTTTTTATTTGAAAGGATACTACTTGTCCTTGCTAAGCATCTGCGAAGCTAATGAGAGAAACAAAAGCAAGCAAGATGGTCCTTCGGGTAATAAATTAATAAAGTTTTCAGCTGGTTCTATAATGTGACTTTAAGGCTTTCCCGCATACAGTGATGTAATAAGGCTAACTTTACAGTCAACCACGGCAACTATATTTTTTATTCTATTCTTGTTAAGTAACAATTTTTAAGATGATCCCAATTGTATGTTGTACGAGTTTTATTAAAATCTTTTCTAATTTTAACTGCCTCATCTAAATAATAAGTAGCGTCTCTTCGGATACAAAAGACCGTGTCTTCTGTATCTTCAAACAGATTAGGCTTTGTTCCTTGTGGAGCCGAAATGGAAGGATGATTAGATTTAGCTTGTTTATCTAAAATAGAAAGCCAATCTTTGAAATCTAAATATTTAGAAGACAGAAGAGGGTATTTTGTAAAATATTCAACAATTTTACTGCGACTATGTTTATTATGAGATATAACAGTATAACTATAAAACTGTTTATCGTTTATAGTTCTATTTCTACTATACAAATTTACACCTAAAAAATTAGCTATAATAGACATTATAGAAAAATAATTAGTCTTGTTCCCTTCTGTGTCTAATCTATGGTAAGTTTGTCTTATTTCCATCCGATAATACAATTGAATTCTTGTACTATTCCTATTGGATCGTTTATGAATATTTATAGAAAAATTACCATCTGCATCCGAGAATCCTGATAACCAAGTATTACTATCAATTGAAGAAGTATCTAAGGATTTAAATTCGAGTTTGTAAATTTTAGAAAGAATTAATTTAGTTACAGGTAGATTACTTGACTTATTATTGTCAATATAATTATTTAACCAATCAATTGTACGTTGCAATGCTTCTATTTTAGGTGTTCGCATCTTACCATTTATTAATTTAATTATAGTAAAAACACTAACAATATCCTGAATTTGCCAAAGAACATAACCTCTATTTGGTTTGTTATAAACATTACCACATTTAGTTACATTTTGTAAATATTCAGCTAATGGCAAGTCGTTTGTCTTGAAAACAACAATAATCATCGGAGAATATTTTTTGGCTGTTGAAGCTTTGTTATGTATAGCAAATGTACCGTCACCTTCAATTAACCCGGCTAAATAAGAACCTAACGCATCATTCTCTCTATAAATTTTACCTCCTGTTATAGATTTATTACGATCACCCTCTTCCAGACTTACTGAACAGGCCCTACCACCTAAATTGATGACAGACTTCGTAAAACCCGAAGGACTTTGATTTAACAAGGTATACATAAACCGTTGTAGGTAAAGGTTCTGAGGATTATAAAGATCTTTTTTATTGTTACTTTTTAAGGAAAGAGTTGAACATCTATCGTTACCAAATCCACCAACTAATGCTGGCATACATTTTTTCTCTAAAATTTCTAATAGAGCTGGACTATCTCTTTATCTATTTAATAATTTTTATAGATATCTTGCATATAGTCTCTGAGGATCCTACTCGATTCTGTAGTGTAGTGATTTTTCATACCAAACCTGACCGATGCAAAGCAAGGGTAAGTACAGAATTATTTGGTTTCCTGCTGATAATCCAATTTATATTTTGTTACTGTCTTATAACTCCAATTCCCATTTTTAGTGAGGGTACGAAGGGAAGGACAGCAATATCGGAAATATAACTATAAGGATGTTCCAGCATATAGCAAGATGTAAGTTATATATTTCTACACAACCCGGCCATGCCTTTGTTTCTAAAATTAGATTAAATTTATTTTATTTCACCTTTTTTTTAGATAGCAAAATGTTTTGACCATAAAGAATATCATTATTATAGCATGTGCTGTTATTACTACATTAAATAGTTGGTGGTCACCTTGTAAGAATTGTACACCAGGTGCTGCTAATTCTAATCTAATTATCATAGAAAAAGCAGTTCCAATCATACCTGCAAAAAGAGCAAACATTAGGTATAATGTTCCGATATCTTTAGCATTAGTAGAAAACAGCCATCTAGTCATAATAATAAGCTATTCTTTTAATTTTCGACTTCTTGGCGCTTTTTAATAAAACAATAATAAATTGTTTTTTTGTTTTGTTTTTTTGTTTTGTTTGTTTTTGTGTGTTACGGAATAGAGGCGATTCGAACACCTAAGGGTCTCCCCGAACAATTAGCAATCATTCTATCTTACCTATGAAAACTATTCCTTATATTATAAGAACAATATAATTATTTCTCACTATCTTTGTAAAAAAAAAAATAGATGTGAGTGGTACATTAAATTGTAAGGAAAGGAACTAAAAATCAAATGAAGGAATTTAGTTATTTCATACCGTAACTTTTCATATTTTGTTGGGTTATTTTTTGATAAGAAGTAGTTTAATTTATGCTAACTACAAATACCCGCTGGGTAGATGTTATTTACCTATTTTAAATTCAATATTAGTAAGGTAAATAGTAAGTTAACAAACATCAGACGCTGGAGAGATTAATTAGGATATTCTCTTAAAACCGGAGGACTAAAGGAAGCCCTTCGCCTTCGGATAAAATAAGTTTAAAATAATAATGTTTTAATTTAAAAACACTTAGTCTTTACCAGACTCGAACTGACACTAGCTACGTGAAGGGTAGCTGTACTACCTTTATACTAAAAGACCTTTTTAATTTTTTAATAGCGACATTAGGAATTGAACCCGATCCTTCAGCTCATGAGGCTGATGTGCGAACCTTTACACTATATCGCTCTATAAAATTTTGTTTTTTAAAATATATACTATTTATAATTAATATTTACTCTTTTCTTTTTTGTTTTATAAAAATTTATATAGTATAAGACATAAATATTTATAAGCACCCGCTGGGTGGTACAATTACTGTCATTCTCTTTTGGATTCGAACCAAAATTTACACTTTAGAAGAATGATGTTCTACCATTGAACTAAGAGAATTAAAATATATAATTATAAGTAAATTAATATTATGTCTACCTTAAAACAACAGATGACGGTTCCTCTTATTATAAAAACATAAATGAAATAAATAATTGTAATTTAATCTTCATTCCTTGTTAGTAGTATTAAGCAATATAGCTATAAGGTGTTACCTTGTTTAGCCCTTTTTTTGAATAGATATTTGTTAAATATAAAAACAAAAAATTAACAGAGGTATATAACGCAAGAGGATAAAAACAAAAATTTTGTTTTATTATCTACGAGTAATCAGATTTGAACTGATGATATCTACTTGGAAGGTAGAGGCTATACCAACTTAACTATACTCGTTTTTAATGCTTATAACCTATACACTAATTTTATGTTTTTAATGTTTTATTAATGTTTTATTATCAAATTGAGATTATAATGCTTCCGCTTTGCACTCCTTTTGTTTAATTATAAAAAAAAACAAACATAAAGATAGGCAGTAAATTTTTATTACCTTCTAACAAAACAAAAAGTAATTAATAGCATTAGGAAAGGAAGTTTTTTGTTTTACATTTAAAATTAAAATTATTTTTACTTTAAGATCTTGATACTTTTAGAATATCAATTCTAATATTTTATTTTTACGAGCCCTTCCAGATTCGAACTGGGACACCCCTAATTGACAATTAGGTACTCTACCTATTAAGCTAAGAGCCCTATGTTTGCTAACAAAATAAAATACTTCTATTTAGTATCAAAATAATTATGTTTTATTAATTGATAATTATTATTAATATTATTCTATTCTTATTACTATCTATTTATTCTTCAGCTTATTTACTAGCCCAACCTAGCTCCCTAGCTAAGGGTGAGTTTTTTAATCTTTTGTATTTATTATTCTTTTATAAAAAATATAAAACTCCAACACCTTTGTCCGATAATAAGTTTTCATTTAATTCAATTAATTTATTAACTTTATCATTAATATAATAAGTAAATTCAAAAACTTCTTAAACAAATTTCTGAGTAAAAAGGGTTTACGGTGCTATACCATATAAAGGTTGTCTAAATAGTAATATTGGCATTTTATTATTTTAATTATTTAAATGGGTGGGCAGGATTAAATCAGCCAAGAATTTGAGATTATAAGATTATTTTGACCCCGATGGATCAGATTTACTTAAAGCTTAAGGTATTCCCCAATTAAGCTAAATAGTAACAGAAAGGGTTGAAAAAAAAAGTCTGTTAAATTTATTTAAAATCTACAGAGCTACTTGGGGGGAGATTAAATTGTTTTGTGCTTGAAATTATTTTTGCTTTATGTTATGAGAAGTTATAATTATAAATGATTTATGTCTGGATTGTAAATTATAAAAAATAAAAAAAGGAGGTTAATAAGTTGAAGTATGTTTTTAAGTTTATATTTATTTGTGTTTTATTTTTAATTACTATCAATATTGTAACAACCATAAAAAAGAAACAAATATGTTTTATTTTAATTTAAGACAAATAAGCAAGTAAAAACCCCAAACGTGGAAGCACACATAAAAATAAATAAAAAGAATATAATAAAATATATCCAAAAAATATTAGTATGTTGCCAAGAAGAAATTAAATTACTAATAATAAAATTAATCTGTTTACCTAAAGGCAAGGATCTAATTTTATCTTCCAAATGTGGTGTATATAAATTTTTATCCCCTATAATTTTCATAGTAAATATAAATGCTAACATACAAATTAAATAAATCATTATTAAATGTAAAATAAAATCATAATTTAATATAGTTGTTATAGTTTCTTTAATTTCTAACAATAATTGGTCTGTTGATTCTAAAGGAGAATTAATAGATAAACTTATTTGAGTTAATTCAAAGTTTTGTATACCATTACCTTTGATAGGCGCACTTGAAAACATAGAACATACATTGGATGTACTGGAGCCAGGTTGTGGAAACAAGTAGCTATTTGGAATAGAAACATTAGTAATTGATGTGTTAGTAATTGAGCTATTAGTAAAGGTTGTTGTTAATTCGCCTAAATTCACTGAACTGATGTGGATAGGAGTATTAAAGTAGAAAATCCATACTACTAATAAAAAGTTAAATAAAGTAAAACTACGCATTGCCCATTTAAAGGTAACCCCTAAAAACAATAAGGCTTTAATTACCGTAGGTGTAAAGTAACTATCTAATCTTAAGAAAACTACTACACTCCAGATCAAGTTTTTAAAGTTTGTCTTGAAAGTATTGTAAGTTTTACTTAAGGATCTGTAAGAAGATACAGTTTGAGACGTTTTTAAGTTGTCTTTTAAACTGTTAGTGATATTAGAAGATTTACTCAACAAGGAGTTAAATAGACTTGTTTTACCTACGTTGTTATCCCCTTTAGTTGTTTTAGTAACTTTAGGTTGTGTCGGATTGTTAGTTGTAGTTTTACTTTTTTTATCTACTTTAGCTGTTTTAGTTGAAGCCATTCTCGATAAGAACTTAGACCCTTTACCTTTTTGACCTGCCATTATAAATATTATAGTAGCAAGTGTTTCGTAGCTTGGAACTGTTAAGTAATCACTAAGTGAAAAAATTGAACCTACGATAGGTATTATAATAGTTAACATTTTATTTAAAATTTAAGTTTGAATACCCGTTAAGGATAAAGCCTTTTTTGAAAATACTTTTATAAATAAATATTTTTCTAAATAATAAGATCCGTTTTGACATTTTCGCTTGTTTATTTTAAGGGAAAATCGGATTTGTAACTTCTTTTATTTTATTAAACAGATGTTTGGTCTTTAGTAATACGATTTTGATTCTTGTTTTTCAATTTTAGATCTTAAATTTTAATAATTTGGTCTTTAGTTTTGTTATTTTGATCGCTCAATTCAACTTTTTGATCTCATATTTATTAAATTTGATTTGTTTGAATGCTATTTTGATCCATCGATCATGTTTTGTGATCAAATTATATTTAAATTAGATAATTAATTGTTAAGTTTTTCTATTTTTGATTTAAAAATAATAATTTATGCTAATTATTTTTATTTTTTGATAATTAAAATTCAAATAATGTAAAATTATTTCTGAGTTTGATCCTCGTCAACTTAAATTTGAATTAATTACTTTAATTTATGACCTTAAATTGTACTTTTGTGAGATTATTTGGTCTCTTTTTAATAAATATTTAAGAATATTCAATAAATTTTACGTTAAAGCCACAAAATCTGGTTTTATTTGATTATTTTAGATAAAATTGGTTTTATTTTTTGATTTACGTAGATTTTAATTAAAAGATGACACAAGTCAGGTTAAAAGAGCAGACATTTATCCTTGCAGACCTACAAAAATAAATAAAACCTTGAATAAAACCTATCCTTTAATCTAAAGGGGTTAATTTTTACAAGTTAAAACCCAAACTAAGTCTGGGAACGGGTTACTCCTCAAAGGTTTTATTAAATGTACCAACAACTATTGATCCATTTAATCTCAGATTCCGTTTCGTATCACTAGCTTTAAAACCATACCCTGTCTCTGAAGTGTAAATATATCCACTATCTTTGTCTTTAAAACAAAGTTTATGGATTCTATCGAAACTACTGTCGACATCAAGCAAGGATCTTAGATCTTCGCAGCTTAGTTGTCCAGTGAAACCTCTAACTTTAGAGTATTCTAGACCAGACTTCGTAATTGCAGCGTAAATCTTAGCTCCTGTGGAAACAAAACAACTTAATCTGTTTTCCAATTTAAAATAACCCATTTTAGCTGGATCATACCAGCTGGAGGGTAGTGGTTGGGCCGTAAAAGCTGAATCCGTATCGGTGTAATATAACACAATATCGGGGTTATTTTTAACCCGACTCATGAAAATACGACCGTTAGCAGTAACAGCTAAGGCAACAGCGATATTAACTTTAGGTGTTTTAAAGGAAGTTATTCCCCTAGAACTCACTAATGTTTTCCCTTCTAGGTCCACATTACTTTGAATATTCCAAATACCTACTTTATCTTTAAATTCCTCTAACTCAGAGTTATCTAAAATGTAGTGCTGGTCTTGTTCATCTGACATTCCAAATCTACCCGGTAAGCTATTTAATAATAACTTAGCTATTGTGTAGTTAGGAGTACCTTTTTGAGCTTGTTCCTTCATTTGAGCTAAGCTGTTAACGTAACCTTTGAATATGTCTTGTCCTTCAAATAAATATCCGGCTAAGATTTCGTAGGTGTAACCGTATTTGGCCGCGTTAAGTAGTTCTTCACTATAGTACCAGCCTACCCATGTCCCATCACCATAAACCGTAACATTGTTAGATTTATGTGGCAGTAATGGATGCAAGATGTCTTTAGGTGCGTGAACTCTTACTTTGAAGACCCCGAGATTGTCATTAAGTAGACCATTGTATCTCTCCATAATAGAAATATCTCCAATAAAGTGAGCAAAAAGAAGTGTTGGGTACTTGTTATCTCTCATAGCTGTGGGATAAAGAGCGTTAACATCGTTAACATATACCTCTGTACCTTTGTCATTAGCGGGAATGTACATATCAACGTGCCCTCCGTAAAATGCTTTGCTTAGATCATCATAAACATCTCCTGTTAACATAGGTATTTTCATATCTCTAGTTAAGTGGTTAGTTCTGAAGTGTCTCATAGCTAAGCTAGGTAAAGTGGGAGTTTGATAGATATTGATTTTAAAGTCGTTAAAGACTTTGTTTCCGAAATTAAGGATTACCTCAAATAGAGCCTTACAGTCTTGTTCGCAGTATCTTATTGCTTCTTCTCTAAGGTTCCAATTGGAATCTTTAAATCGTTCGCAGTACTTATTATAATCGTCTAAGGTAACTTTGCTTGAATTAAAATATTCATAGCTGGGTACGGGACCTTCATAATTAAGATTGTCTGCATTAACGAAATCGTAAGGGAATATATCTTTAAGATGTGTATCGTTGAACTGAAGTGCAAGTTCCTTTAAGGAAGCAGGTAAAAATAGTAAAGAGTCTCTGATGTTGATTTTATATACTTGGTTTCTACCATATCTAACTTCTAAGTTGATAAAGGAACCTTCTCTAATAACAGGTGACACTTTAACGTTAGGGAAATTTACTATGTGTTTTAGTAAGAATACTAAGTCAAAGTTACTCCCATTATGGATAAATAGAATTCTACTTGTGTTTTTACGAGTAAATAACTCTTCTAACATAGCTTGTACCATTGCATCACTATTTAGATAGTCAGTTAGATAGAAAGATCGATATTTGTTCTTAGACCCGACAGATATTGCATATAAATGCATAATTCCGTCCTTATCGGTATAAGTTTCAACATCTAATACTAGGTGGTTGAATTTTACCTCTTTACTTGCTGGTAACTTAGAAATATATTTTTTTGGTTTAATTGATTTATAGATGAAATACACCTTATTATCTTTAATATGGTAAGTGTTCTCACCGATTAATCGGGTAAACTCGTTGTGGTTAACAATGGAATCAATAAACTGATACAATTGTAAGCCGTCTAAAGTAAAAGCTTTTACGGATGATCTACCCGCACCTAAATCTGTAACCTCAAAGTATTTGTTTTTTAAGTTGGGATACTTTAAGTCTTTAACTAAATAAACTAAACGAGATAAGTGAGTTATGATTCCACCCCATCCTGAATAATTTCTATCCAGGGGTAAGTTATCTAACATATCTAAGTTGTTTTCTTTAAGTAAATCTGTTTTGTTAGCTGAGACTATTCTTTTCATTGTTTGAAATGTCCCTACTCCCTCTACAAAATAGTTAAAGGAGGAAGGTTCTTAAGAGTTGTGTTTATTTAGTTAAATTCGATTTATTAACTTGAAAAGATCTAATAACGAAATTTTCTTGGTCGAATTTAATGATTACTCTAGAAGATAGTTTTATTCCCCCTCTTCCTCGAGGGTTGATTTTGTTCCCATTAATTAATTTATTACCCCTGGTTGAGTAGGATCTTGATTATTAATAATACTTTGTGAATTAATGTTACCTTGTAAATTCTCATTAGAACCTGTTCATTCTTTGATATTCATCTGACAATTAGTGATTACCTTAAATATGGAGTAATAACTAAACAACAATATAACAATGTTTTTAGCAGTTTAATATCTTATGCATCTAAACAAGATATAAATAATTCTATTTTAATTACTTATAAAGATGAGTTACTAAACAACGAACAAAATTTCTATAACATCTTACATAATAGACTTATTTATATGAACAACACCTATTCCGTATTAGTCTTAGATTATAGAACGGATTCATTTGTAAGGCTAAGCTATAAGGCAAAAAACTTATTAGATCTACAACAAGCTAACTTAAATCACAAAGAGGAACTAACTAATAAACTTGCTAATAATAATTTATTGGCTGAACAATATCAAACATATCAAACATTACAAGGTTGTAATAGCTTACAAGATTTATTGAGAAGTGTGTATATCTTTCAAATTGAAAAAATTAAAACTAATCAATTCATTGTAAATTCTATTATGAAAGAACATCATCAGTTAGATAATACCTTTATGTACTGGAAATACTTTGAATTGTTTACATTTAAATTTAAATATTCCGATAATGAAGATGCAATCTTTGATATAATTCCCGTGGATACAAGAATAAAATTAGCTAATGTTATTTATTCTCACTATAACTCTGATGCCTTATTTTATTCTAAGGATCAAGAAAAAGTAGAGAACATGTTTAAGGCTATTAAAGGTAGCATACCCGGATTAGATGAGAGAAATGATTTTAACAAAAATATGGTACAAATCATTAATCCTTTATTTAAGAATTACAGGGTATTTGATATAGAACCTTATTCTAGATTATCTAGTGGTAGTTCCTCTTATGACTCACCATCTTCAGGATGTTCTATGGATTCAATTGATCTTTTTGTACGTCCTATAGGTAAAGTTGTAACCACTACTAGTGAACAACGAACCCAAGAAATAACTACAAGAGTTCAACCTGAACCTTTGATTGAAGAACCTGAACATAGATTGGCAAACAAATTTATTAACTATGTAACTAAAAAATTAGGATTTTAAGAACCCATAATCGCACCCAGCTTTGTTTAAAAAACAAGAGGGTGGGTCTGCAAGAGGGTTATTTATCTAACATTTTTAATTAGAAAAAATAAATTTTAGCTTGCGTTTAATGTAGCAACAACCCTACCGTTTAAGAAATAAAATTTAAGAGGGTTTTATTTCTTTATAAAAATTCTTAATACAAAAAAAGTATTAAAGAATTATGCCTCTTGTACTATTGTAGTAGTACAAAAAAAACTAATGAAACAAAACAATTAAATAAATAATAATGAAATTAACACAAACTGATAAATGGCTAGATTTTAGCTATAACGTAAATTCTGTTGTAACACATTTTAATATAGGTGTTGCATTACAACAATTTTGGAATGAAATAATGTTTGAAGTAGATATAAAACAATTTGTACTAATTCAATTTAAAGTTTTATTGACTAACGGCACTTATAGATCTATTTCTTATGTTCAAACAACCAATTATAAAAATAAAGATGAATTATATGAAACATTTATAGAATTCTGGAACATTTGTAATGAAGAATATCATCAATCTCCAGTAGATAAAATAGTGTTTACGTATAAAATCTTAAATAAATTAAATTCTAAAATAAGAAATTCTAAAATCAATATTCATAAAAATCAAATATTAAAATCAAAACCTACTTTTAGTTTTAAAGGTAAAACTTTACCCAACAATATGGATTTATTAACTACCCAGCGGGTGGGGTGACATATGTGAATTTGATGACAGTTACACAAGAGGTGTAGTTCTTAAAAATGATTCTTCTGTTTTATATAGAATACAAATTTTTGATACTTACTTATTAGTCGATTATATGATTGAAAACAATATATTGTTTACTTTCAAAGATACTATATTGGATTCAAAAAAAGAAAATCCTTTATATTCATTTACTAGGGAAATAAATAACCAATTATATGTATTTATACCTGCCGGGTGATGGTAACTTGATAATCAAAAAATTAAAAAGACCATGTAAATTTATAAAACCAGCAAAAAGAATAGTATCCTTTAGAGATAAGAGATTTGTAACTATGGACTTAGAAACTAGAGTTATAGATAAAAAAATGAAACACACCCAGCGGGTGTTTGTGTGTCTATTTTTGATGGTAAGTTGATGAAATCATTTTACCTTCTAGACTTCATAAGTGAAGAAGCTATGTTAGAGGCTTCAATTAAATTTTTAATGGTAAGAAAGTATAAAAATTACAGAATAAATCTTCATAATTTTTCTTATTTTGATGCTGTGTTTTTACTTAATGTTTTAAGTAACTTAGCTACTAAAATTAAACCAATAATTAGAGATAATCAAATAATTGATTTAAAATTTTACTTTGAAAATAATGAAAATAATGAAACTAATAGTCTTTACACTTTATATTTTAGAGATTCTTATTTACTATTACCTAGTTCTTTAGACAAGTTAGCTAAAAGTTTTAATACTGTATCTAAAGGAATCTTTCCTTATAAATTTATTAATAATCCTTTAATAAAATTAGATCACGAATTACCAAAACCCGCTGGGTGGAGTTGTACCTTCTTATGATAATTTTGATAATTTATCTACGGAAAATTATTATAACTATGTTAATTCTTTTAGAGCTAAAACTTGGAATTTGAAAAAAGAATTAATAAGATACTGTGAACAAGATGTACTTTCTTTACATAGAATAATAGATAGTTTTAGTCAAAATCTTTATTCTCTTTTTAATATTAATATTACAAATAGCCCTACTTTACCTTCCTTATCTATGTCTTTATATAGAACTAAATTTATAAAAAACGATTATAACTTACCCATAATAATTGGAGATACCTATTTCGATATTAAAAAATCATATACAGGAGGTAGTGTAGACATGTTTAAACCATATGGTGAAAATGTTTATGAATATGATGTTAATTCATTATATCCTTCAGCTATGAAATTTAATCCTATGCCTACCGGTACCCCTACTTTTTTTGAAGGGGATATTACTTTACTTGAACCTAATGCTTTTGGTTTCTTTGAAGTAGAAGTAACAGCACCGAACTATTTACATGTTCCAATTTTACAAACTAAAGTTCAAACTGAAAAAGGTGGAACTAGAACAATCTCTCCAATAGGTAGTTGGACTGGTTGGTATTTCTCTGAAGAAATCAACAACGCTAAGAGATATGGTTATAAATTTCAAATAATTAAAGGTTATTTATTTGAAAAAAGTTTTATTTTCTCAGAATACGTTGATTATTTTTATAATTTAAAACAAAACAGTGCTCCCAATTCCTCTAATTATACTATAGCTAAATTATTTTTAGTTAGTTTATACGGTAGATTAGGTATGAGCCCTGAACTTGAAGTTCACGATATAATAGATTCTAATAACTCAGATATTTATAAAGATTATACTGTAACAAATGTAATTAACCTAGGAAAAAATAAAGAATTAGTATCTTATTTTACTAATAAAACTAATCCTAATGCTAATATCTCAATAGGTGTTGCTTCAGCTGTAACAGCCTACGGGCGAATACATATGGCTATGTTAAAAATGAGATTATTAGAAGCAGGATATGTAATATATTACTCTGATACTGACTCATTATTTTTAAATAAACCTTTAGACAGTAACCTAGTTGGTGATGGTCTAGGTTTAATGAAACTAGTTAACATATATAAAGAAGCAGTATTCCTTTGTCCTAAAGTTAGAGGAGGTATTAATCAAGATGGTAAAGAAATAGTTAAAGTTAAAGGAGTTAAAGATACAATACAACATAGTGATTTAAAGCTTTACTGGCAAAAGACAGTAGTTTTGCTAAAAATAATAATGTTAACTCTTTTAATAAAGTCGACTTTCTAATAAGAATCAAATCTAATAAGCATTGATTTTGGCCCCCCCAAAAAACTTGAGGAGCGGGGTTATATCATAAAATGCTATTTATATTTAATTATTTACTTAATTTAGTTATATACATTCTAACTACTTGTTGAAATGTAAATAAAGGTAGAATATATTTAGAGAAAAGATAAATTAATGTTAATAAAGTTAAAAAAGAAAAAGATAATTGGTTAATAAAAAAAAACGGTATTAATTGAGGCATAATATTTTAAATGTAATTATATGAATACTCTTCATAAGATGAAAGAGCTATCTCTGTTTTATTTTTAACATCACACCAATGAGCAAAGAGCTTTTGGAGTTTTTATTAAATTTAAACAAGAAAGTATTACAACCTTTCAGCTCCTTTGGTTAATTTTCGCAGACTTATTACACCAAGCATGTAAGGAGAGGTTAAGGAGTTGCCACCCCTCGCACTTAAGAGGCTAGGGCAATTGACTGGTATCTTTAACAATCATTCCTTATGTAACTTTACCTAGGTTAATTCTCATTATTCACTTGCTTACGCTACACTTAAAAGGTAAAATTTATACAATATCCTTCGGGAGCGGGACACTTAGTCTTTACTAGATCTAAAGCCTTACCCTCCTTTAGGTAATCATAGGAAAAAAAGTAGCATACATGGCAATAGCTATTTTAACTACTCTTCCCATATAAAATTTATAGAGAGTAGTAACGAAGGTAAATTTATAAAAAATAAAAGATAAAAACTAAAAGGAAAAGATACAAAGAATTAATAAAATTAGAGAAGGTAAACTATCAGGTTTTAAATACTATAACAAGATGAGATATTTCTAGTAATTTTTAGAATTAAATTATTCTAATAAAAAAAACATGAGTAGGGTTAACAAAATTATTCTGTTTACCTTAATTTTTTTTGTACACTATTTTTGCTACATGCTTACGAACAAAGAGACTTGAACTCTTAAGGAATTACTTCCACTCCTGCTTAAGAGGAGATTGTTTACCATTTCAACATGTTCGCTTTATAATATAAATTTGCTCTGTCTTCTCATTGTTGTACGTAGCATGAAAGGTCTGGTTACCGCTACCTTTCTGGTCCTTCAGCTTCATACGCCGCTCCTGAGGGAGAATAAAGAACTTTTTTTTGTTAGTCACTTGAAGCTCTTATCTTTTTTAGCTCAGGCCTCACAAGGGCTTATCTGCTATCTGTCTTCTATTGACTTATTTAAATTTAACAGGTTCAATATATAGACTGTATATTTTATGATTATTATTTTAAATTTTATATATTATTCTATTCTTATAGAACAAAACAAAAATAATAAAAAAAAACAGAAGCATATTATATATTATTCTAATTATTGTTTCTACTTAATGTTATAAAGACTGAGGATTATAAAATTTTATATATTTATAATAATTTTTGTTACATACTATTTATATAAGGTTAACTTTCCTATTGCAGTGCGCAGTAGTAAAGGGTAACTTAAGTACACAAAAATAAGATCAAATAAATTGTTTTATTTAATTAAAGCTATAAAAAAGGGTTGAGGTTAAGCTATTTGTGAATTAAAATTTTATCTGAATATGTGACTTAATCTAACTGTAAAATTAAATGCTCCTTTTCTAGATTTATCTGTAAACATTGATTTTTCTATCACTTTTGCATTTAATCTATTAAAGTTTCCTCTTTGAGCTCTTTTTACTGTCAATCTAGGTATAATTCTTTCATTAATTGGTCTACCAGCTAATTTAATATTAACACCAGATACCCCAGACGGGAATGAGACAGCTTCATTCAATAAAGTTGTATTAGGAATGTTAAATTTATTTTTTTTATAAATATTTATTTTTCGAAATAGTCTAGAAACTAATTTAATAAATTTTTTATTATAACTTTGATTATTTAAAAATTGCACTAAAATATTACTATCCTGATAAGGTTGATATAATCTTACTAATTCAAATTCAATTTCGGTATTAAATAATTTAGTTAAGTAATCACTAAGGAATAAAAATTTAGCATCATATATAGAGGTAAGAAACTTATCTTTCCCTTGGCCTCTGTACGATGTACCTTTAAAGGTTGAAGATAGTTTACCTGAAGGAGAAGCCTTATTTAATAAACCTTTTGTTTTAATATAATAAAATAAATGGATAATAATTTTAGCTTTATTTGAATTAGTATCTTTAGATTCAGATAAATTAAATTCATTTTCAAGGCCATTATGCGAATAAACAATATTAAAAATTGGTTTACTTATTAAACAACCTTTAGTTAAAAAAGCTAATCTTAATAAATCAGCAGCTTTTTCCATTGCAAATAAGTATTTGTTACTTTTTTTAAATTGAAAATAATCATAATTACTAGTAGATAATTTAAAATCAAATTTAGTTAATAAATTTAAATAATGTCGTATTTTATATGAATTTATTTTATTATTATCTTTAATTAAAGGTGTTGGATAATTTAATTTACCTTTGCCTTCGGCTAAAGTAAAGGTAGAAATGGCATTACTTAGGTAGTTAAAATAATCTTTAAATGAATTCAAAGACATAAATAACCCACTTCTTTCCCCTTTGGGGCTAGGTGCATATTTAAACTGATGTTTCACTTCTTCCGAGATCTGCGAATCCCCATCGGTAATGACAGGTGCCATTGCATTAAAATCCTTTGCCCCGGATCCAGAAGGTTTTAGTACCTTTCCTGTTAATAAATCTGAAAAGATTAATATGTCTTCAAATAAGTTTGATTCGACATTATTTTTAAACTCTAATTTGGTTAATTTTTTACCTTTTATATAATTTGCAAATACATCCGTTGTTAATGAAGGATAAACTTGATCAGAAGGTTGTAATTTTAAATTTTCTATTTTTGTAAATAAATTTTTTGCATTTCCTCCTCTAAACCCTGTAATATAAGAAACAAATCTTGCTTTATTATTAATATCTGAAGAATAGATTACAGAATTAAAATTGGTTGTAATAGATTTTGGATTGTTACTTAATGTGTTTTTATTATTTGTGTTCATGATTTTTTTGTTATTTTATTGTTTTTGTTTGTTATTAACCTACCCAAATAATATACTATTCCAATTCTTTTTACAAAGATTGTTAAGGCTAACTCAATCTAATAATTAAATATGATCAATTAACTTTATTACACCTGAATGGTTAAAATAATAAATATTGAGTCGTAAGTATCTACACCTGCCCAGTTACAAATATCCAAAAGGATCCAAGTAAGAAAGGAGTACTAGTGTTAATATCTATCCTTACGAACCAAGACGTATTAACTGCGAAAGACTAAATTAAAGGTTTAGACAAAGCCTTTTAAAGTCATACTTAGGACTTGATTTTTCAATATAAAGAGTTTAACTTTATTTATTAATTATAATATGGATTAACATTAATTATAATCTCTTTTAAATAAAATAACCCATACAAATAATTGATATTGTGGGTTATTTTTAAATTGAGACAAAACAATTCTAGCATTAGCTGTGATTGCAGCAGAGATTGCCAAGTTGATCTTCGGAGTATGTTGAAACTGTAATTTATATGAAATAATTGTTTTATTACCAATATCAAGTTTATTAACTAGATTTTCAAATCCAATTTTATCTATGAAACTGTTAACATTTTTTTGTTTAACGATTTCATGATTAACCATCGATCGTTTCATCCCAAATCTTCCATATAAAGAATTCATTAGTAATTTACTAATTACATAACCTGGAGAATCTTTTTGTGATTCCTCTTTCATTTTATACATTCTATCAACATATCCGGCAAAGATCTCATCTGAATTAAATAAATAACCTTCCAATATTTCATAACTATATCCATATTTAACCGCATTATTAAGTTCTTCAGAATAGTACCAACCTGTCCAAGTACCTTCAGCGTAAACAGATGAATTATTTATTTTAACAGGTAACAGAGGATGTGTAATATCTTTAGGTGAAGTAACTTTAACTTTGTAGAATCCCACACAATCTTTATACATTTTATTGTATTCAGGCATATTGCTAACATCACCTTTAAAGTATGCAACAAAGTTAGTTGGGTATTTAAAAGTTTTCATAGCGTAAGGGTATAACGAGTTAATATCGTAGTGATAAACTTTAGTTCCTTCAATATTTTTAGGAACATACATATCCACGTGACCACCATAAAAAGCTTCATTTAAATCGTCAAAGTACTTTCCAGTGATTGCAGGTAACTTAAACCCAGTTGGAATAAAGTTACTTCTAAATATTTTAAATGCAGCACCTGCCGGGTGATGGTAAAGTTGGAGTAGTCGAAGTATTAATTTTAAATTCCTTAAAAATGTGGTTAGAGAAGTTCATAATTACTTCATAAAGAGATTTACAATCTAGTTCACAATATTTGATTGCTTCGGCTTTAAGGCTCCAATCGTTATTTAAGAATCTGGATTTATATGAATCGTATTCACTTACACTTAAACCACTAAAGAATTCAATAGATGGCACAGCACCCACGAAGTTCAAGTTATCTTTAGTAACAAATTTATGAGGAAATAGATCTTTAATGTTATCAACATTAAATGCTTTACTCAATTTAGCTAACGAACCAGGTAATAATAATATTGAATCCCTAAAACTAACTTTATATAAATAATGTGGACCGAATCTAACATCTATATTAATAAACTTTCCATCTTTAATAACAGGTTCAACTTTAGTAGAACCGTAACTAACTAGATACTTCATTAAAAAGACTAAATCAAATTCAGAGGAATTATGGATATAAATATTTTTACCGGAATATTTTCTACTAAAAATTGTAGATAATAAATCTTTAATTAAAGAATCAATATTATAATAGTTTGTTAGATAAAAAGACTTAGCTTTTTCACCATCATAAATTGAAATACAGTAAAGAGACATTTTATTATTCTCATCCAGATATGTTTCCACATCTAATGTCATTAAGTCTAAACTAAATTTTTTATTAGGTTTTAATGAAGTAATAAAATCTTTCGGGAATATCCGTTCAAATACGAAGAATAACTTATTATCTTTAATATGATAACTTCTATCTCCAACTTGTCTTACGAATTCATCCTTTAATTGGTTAACAACTTTATCCGTGAATCTCGCTATATCTAACCCACTAACATTTGAAAATACTTTAACTGATCTGTTTATTTTATCTCGAAAGGTAACTTCAACGTATCTGCTTATAGTTTTAGTAGCATCCACTGTTAAATCGTTAACTTTAGCCACGCTAGAGCTTACCCATTCAGTAACACTTCCCCAATTTAGGTATTCCGTGTCTAATGGTAACTCTAATGGTACATCTTCTGTAAAATTTACTTCCGATTTATAGTTACTTAATCTAATTAAAGCTATAGTTTTATTATAAAAGAAGAAGATGTTTATAGAAATCTATGTTAATTTATATAGTCTCTACAAATAAAAACCTGCTGGGCAGGGTTAACCACGTTTGTTAAAAATGTTACTTACATACCCAATTAGTTTGTCGGCAACAGCACGTTCACTCTGGAATAATTGAATATTATTCGAGCTGTTCTGTCTAGCTTGTCTATTTAATTCTACAGAAGACTCACTATCACTAGAAAATCTAGAAGATAAGTCAGTACCGTCTATACCGTGGGTATCTAATTTAAGAGCCCTAATCATTAAGTGCATTTTATTTTTTCCCAAGTTGAAAAATAGTTCATTTTTTTCTAATTCACGAACCCATGAATACTGAACATAACAAGCTAATTTTACAAAAGTGTCGACAGGGATAATCTCATAACTAACTGAGTCATCATAACCAACAAATTTAAAGGTATAAAACTTAAAGTTTTCCCAATACATAAATGTGTTATCTATGTTATGACGTTCTGCAACAATGGACCTAACATAAAATTTATTATCCATAATTTTATTAATTTGGTTCATGTATTGACTTTCTAATAAGTCATCTAAAGTTATAGTTCCATTATATTTATGTAACACATAAGCATGATGAACCCTTAAAAGATTCTCAGTATTAAAATTAGCATCAAGTTGAGTTTTAACAAGTTCCAAGTTTAATTCATGTTTATGTTTTAAGTTTTCTAAGTATAAATCAGCCAGGTTACTTGCACCATAGTTTAATGATAGAAAGGTCTCAGTTTTAAAATCTAATACAACTACGGAATAAATATTATTCATATGAATAAGTTTATTATTTAAAATATTATAATAATTTCTTTCATCGTTTAATAATTCTTCTTTATAGTCAATTAATATTTTATTATTATTATCAAGTCTATATGCTAAGTCAATTATATTTCCAAAATAATTATTGAATTGAGTTTTACTTATTACATCGTATTTAAAATAATCCAACAATCTTTGATAAAAGTCAGCGAATGAAAGTGTTCTAACATAATAATTGTTTTCCATAAATACTAATCTTGCACCTTTTTCATTTATGGTTCCCAATTGTTTAACTCTGTTATCCACAGTTACCATTGTATCAGATAGTGTTGTACTATTACCTTAATAAGATCTAGTAACTAAACCATTCGAATCTAATCTTAATTTTAGCTTAGATGATATTTTTAGTTCCCATCTAGCTGAGCTAGCTCTTGGTGAGGGGTTACTTTTGTTTCCACTAATTAGTGTTTCATCAGACACCCCTACAGAAGAGTTATTAATAATAGTTTGTGAGTTAATGTTACCTTGTAGATTCTCATTAGTACCACCTCGAGTTTGCATAAACATGGTTCTAGATCTAGGAATTAAATTAGTTCTAACTACTTGATTGTTCGCATTATTTTGAATGTTTCTCGTAGTATCACCATTATGTTGAGTATTATGATTAGTTTGTTGGTTATCGTTACCGGTATCACACAATATTGGATTATTAAAGTTAAATATTAATATTAATATAGACCATATTATTGATCCTATAATTAATACATGTAACAACTTACTTATTTTATTTAATATTATTTTATTGTAACCTATTTCTTCTTAAGTTGTGTAACCAATATACATTAAAGCAAACGTAGGAGCAACAAGGATCGAATAAATATAAGAGTATTCTGCTATTATATTACTATATTCTGCTAAATTATTTTCTAATCTTAAGACTAGTAAAATTGTAAGTACAAAACATAGAATGTTATATAAATAATAAAATATTATGATTCTTAAAGTTGGAACAATTTTATTATTACTGTTACCATTTCTATAAGCTGCATAAAAATAAATTACTGATTTATAAAATACATTAAACAATCTAATTATAAAATTAAATTTTAAAAAGAATATATTCAATACTGTAGCCGATACAAATAGATAACCATAATTTGAACTAACAGAATTATATAAACCACTATTGAATACTATTGAGGATATAACCATTACTAAGATTAAAACTATAATTAATTTTGATTTACTTCTGTAAACCATTGGTAAAGATAGGATAGATAAATAAGTTTCAATAATTTGTTTAAAAATATTTTTGACTACGTTTTTTATATGGTCATAAGCCATAAAGTTTTTAATTTTTATCATTTTTTTATTTAATTGGAATTACAAATAGCTCTAAAGATAATTACATGGTTTAATGTTGTATCTCTTCTTTTAATTTAAAATAACCGAACATCGATATCCGCATGGTACGCGTTGGGCAGGGTTAAACTTAACCACTATTATTTTAACTTTATTTAAAAGAATTAATTTAATTAGAATTATCTGCATATTCTAGCTCAAAATCTTTTCCTTTACTTAATTTATTTATATAATTATCATACGTTTCTTCGTTAGTTTCAATATAAACTATAAAAACTTTCTCTACATTAATAATTCTTTTTTTATTTGTTAAATCATCGAAATTATGTGATACAACCTCTTTAAAAGATCGTACTAAGGCGCGATCTTTAAGATCAAGCAATATTTTGTTACATAATGGTCGAGTTTTATTACCTTGATTTATTAATAATTTAACTTGTATAAATATATATTGAGATCTAAAATTAGTTTGTTTTAAGAAATCTGCTATATATCCAAATAAATTTCTTCTGTTTAAGGTTGTTCTGGGTGTTATATTTTTTGTTTTCATTTTCTTGTTTAATTGTTAATTACAAATAGCTCTGAGGTATAATATGGTTTTATATAAATTAACATAAATTACCATAAATACCTCTTCTTTTATAATAAAACTATAGCTTGAACCTCTCTAATTTAAAGAGGTAAACTTCTTTTATTTTAAAGTAAACTATCTTTTTGCTGTTATAGTTTAAAAATGACTTATAAGTATATGATGTAACACAACGCCATATAAGTCTGATGCTTCACATTTATAGAAGACTCTAAACCCTGAGAATTGTTTAAATGTTAATAAAACAAACAAAACAAATGATAATCAAAACAGTAAACTTAAAAACAAATTTAACAAATAAATCTCTAAGACAGAATTTATATACTTTCTTCCGTAAATATAGTGGCAAATCACATTATATTAGTATTATAACTAAACTATCAACTAAAGGCGATACCGTTTATACATTAAATACTAAAGTTACATTAAATGTTAACAATAAAGAGGAAAAATTAACTTTTGTTAATCTAATTACCGATAAATTTATTGAATATAAAGAGGGTAAACATGGATTAGCTAAAAAAATTTTGATTTGTTATTACGAATGTGATAAAGAAGAATATATAAGCTACAAAAAAACAACGTCCGTTCAATGGGCATCTTAATAAATAAAACTAGTATTTTTTACGTTATTTTAAATTAACAAAAACGTTTAAATGAATTTAATATATAAATATAATGAATATAGCCAAAATAAAAATAAACTCGTGGGAAAATTACGACTACCCAATTAATAACCGATTACTATTAGCTACTCATATAGAATCTGCAACTAAAAGCTTTTGGATTGATACATTCGATCAGTTAGACTCTAATGCTTTATGTTCTATCTAATGGGTCGTTATTAACAAATAAAGATTTATTAGTACAAGCATCAACCCCTGACCTGTAAGTTGACTCTACAAGAGATTGTTCTATAATTTAAATAAAATGAACCTTGATAATCAGCTGAACATTGGCCAGTGGATTCCCCTATATCGGATATTTCCAGGATATTGACCATTGTTTGGTGATTCAATTAAGAACTCTACTGCGTTATCTTTATTGGTAATTTTTATTAATTTTAATAATTGTAAGTCTATATTTGTCATGATTTTTTATATAGTTTGTTTTTACTTTAGTATGATTTTTTAAAAATCATAAAAATTTGAGCCATTTTTAATGGATTGAACCATTGGGGTTAGTTATACTATGGTGTATGAGTTTTAAAGTAGTTAAGGAAACATACACCCCACAAGAGAGAATCGATACAACAAATATAGAATTATCCATAATGAATAAATTATCTTTAAGTTTATATATTTAAACAATAAAATTAACTTAATTAACAAAATTTATTTGATAAAACCAACAATTAAACATTTTAAACATCAGTTTAAACAAAATAACTAATTTGATATTGTTAAAAGAAGAAATAATTGAAGTCCTGATTTATGAGGGACTTCTTCGCGAATACTATCCATAAGTAGGAGCGATTTTTAACCATATGTAAATATCGGTTAGTAGTGGGTAATTATAAGTTAACATATATAATAATCCATACAATCTAGTTGAATAAACTCCTTCGGAGATTGTTTTAAAAATATAAATAGCTATAAAGCTCCTGCCCTTTCAATCTGTGTCTTAATTTATTTATATAGTAAATAAGTATCAATGAGAGGGTCACCAACCATTTAATAGTTTAGTTATTACAGTATGTATATATTTACCTAGAGGGAGAGATCTTACTTTAGTTTCCCAATAAGGAGTGTAAAGATTTCTATCACTGATTAATTTAATAGTATAGATAAATATCAACATCCAAAATAAATAAAGCATTATAAACTGTAAAGTTAAATTATCAGATAATAAACTTATTATTTTAGCCTTAAATTCAAAACTTAGGACTTCAGTAGGTTCTAATGAACAATTTGTTATGGTAGGTGTATTTGAGTTAGATACAGAAGCTGAGGGAGCGAGATTTATTGCTGACAAAATTTTATATAAAGAATAAGCAGAACTACAGTTAAATATTATTAGACAAAATAGAATAAAATAAATCCAAATATTTGCACTGTTTCTCCAAATATTTACATAAGAAGTTAGAAATTTATGAATATATTTCCCTAATGGATAATCTAATACTTTATTGAAATTAATTTCCTTATCTATAATAATTTTACAACTAAAAATAATAACCAACATAATAAGTAAATATAGAATAACAAAGTGAAGTGTCAAATTAATAGAAAGAAATTCAATTATAGCTTTCATAAAAGGTGTATTTAATATATCACCTTTTTCTAAGGGACTATTAATAAATTTGTTAATCCAATCTGGATCCTTTGTATAAACACCACCATCGCAACTAGCTTCAGGTATCAAAGGTATATTAAAAATATAACAAAATGAAATACCTATAAAGATAATAATATTAAATAATATAAATTTTTGTAAAGTTCTAACAAGAATATTATTAGAGAATTTAAAATTATTTAATATAAAACTAGTTACTAATGAAGACAGAATACCGGAAATAACAATAACAATAAAACTAGATACAGTTAAATCTTCAAATGCTTTATAGCTAAGAACTAATATAAAAACAATAATACTAGCATTTAAAGAGTTAATATTTTTATAAATTTTATTACTTAAGTTGTTCAAGTTACTAATAAAATTTTTATAAGTTAAATTAATTTTTTTCATTTTTATTTTATAATATAATTTAAGCCTACGTTCAACAACGTTCGAATAACTACAGTTTTACATGTGTTAAGCAACTGAAGGCTTTATTTGGTAATTCTATTTTTAGAATTAAATAAACTTTTTAGAATGAATACAGTGACCCTAAAATATACTTATACTAAATAAAATAAGTAATATATAAAGGGCAGGAGCTTTTTCAGCTGTTTGGTTTGTTAAAACAATCTGCTTCTCATTTTTAATAATCAACACCAAAGGAGATTGTATGGTTAATTATAGAGGTTGATTTATAATTACCCATTACTAACTGATATTTATATTAACAATCTTATTACACCCGCTCCCAGCGGGTGGGTAGACTAAAAATAAAAATATTGTTAAAAATCGCTCCTACTTCGAAGGAAGTATTCGCGAAAATAATTAAATAAATAATTATTAGTTCTTTTAGTTAGTTATAACTTGTAATACTATCCTTCGTAACTATCACCCCCTTGACGCGGGGTAGGACAAATAGCAAACAGTTAAACTAATTACTTAGCTAACTCCTAAATAATCACTTAAAAGGAGTCTTAGTAGGAATAGAGGGGTTTCTGTGTATTCCCCACTAACCTCTAGATTAAATTGTCAACTTTAAATAAATCTGTTAAGAAGTTCTCATAAATTCTTAAAACAATTAATTTTAGACCCACCCGCTGGGTGGAATTAATTAATCCCATTTAATTTTTTTTTATTAATGGTTAACAAGAGCGAGGTGACTCGAACACCTACCGATGATTTTGGAGATCGCCATACTAACCAATTAATACTACGCTCTTAAAATTGAATATAAAAACCCTTTTATAACCTTAAGTATGCAATATATAACTTATATACATTTAAGAATAAAAAAGGCTAAACACCCTATTGGACTCGAACCAATAAACAGTTGCTTCGAAGACAAACGCTGTACCAATTCAGCTAAAGGTGTATAATTTCTATTCATTAGAAGCTAGCCCCGCGAAGCTCGAATCTAAGACAGACAAAAAAAATTATTTTAATAATATTAGGAAAAAAATGAAAATAAATCAAAATGGGCTTAATTGTAATAGCTTTTTTTATTTTTTGTTTTTTGGTACTAAGAATAAAATGTAGAAATATAGTAAAACTCTACCCTCACTTTGGGAAGCGTAAACAAAAAAAACAACAATTAAAACCTACCTTGCTACCACCTTTAAAGGTCAAAGCTTTTCTAAAACTGTGAATAAAAAGGGTATTTCAGGTTAACTGGATAGGTTAGAAACAAAAACCTTTATGCTTCACCTTAACCCCCCAAAGAAGAAGGGGAGGGGCCTACCCTGTGGTTTTTGGTAAAGAACAAAAGATTAGTATTAGCCTTCCGAAGGTCAGACCCTCCAATAAAAACAAAACAAGTGTGAGCTTTGACTTCGTAGAAGGGAGGGGACACAAAATATAAAACAAATTTTTCATTTTTTGTTATACACCTTATACTCGGAATTTTATTTTACGAGTAAAGAGACTTGAACTCTTACAATAAAATTAATCATGAATACCTAAAATTCACCCGGCTACCATTTCGGCATACTCGTTATAATAATTAATAGAAAACAATCTATTTGTGCCTTTATTGCGAAGGTAGGTTGAAAACCGTAACGGCCTCCCGAATAATTGTCAACTTTATCGTGCGGACCGAAGGTTGAATAAGAGCCTCTACTTAAATTACATTTTTGATATAATTGAAACAGAAAATGTAAAACATAAAATTTTCTATTTTTAACGGGTTACGATGAAGAAAAATATTTAAGCTTAAATGCTAAAAAAAAAAAAATAAGGAGTAGAGTAATCGAAACTCTGTCTATAAAGTGTAAATTTACTGCTAAACCACTCAGCTAACTCCCTGTCCTTTAATTTTGTTTTTGTTTTTATTTTTTAGTACAAATTTAACTATGTCTTCTTTTATTTTGTTTTTTATCTTTTTTTTTTTTATTATATTTACATTCAACACAACCCCCCCTCCAAAGTGCTGTTATTACATTAGTTAAGTTTAAATAGAAGCACAACCCCGCGTTCCTACCGAAGGTGCCTTCGGATTCGAAGGTTAAGAGGGTAAACCTTCCCTTTGTACTCTAGCTTCGCAATAAAGGGGGTTAAATTATGTATTAAATATCCAGCTGCACCTTCCAGTACAGCTACCCTGCTATGACTTTTGAGATGTTACTCAAATGGCTTAAATAGATCTAATAATAATTAATATTGAAACTATTTTATATTTATATTATTAAATATAAAGCTTTTTCTGCTCTGCTCACTTTAAGTGAGGTGAGAGCTATAAAATTAAAACCTCGATATATTTTCCACCAAAATAAGCTCCTTCCCAGCGACAGACGGTTAGTTCATCCCGGATTTGTGCTTCACCGTTGCGCCTAATGATCAACGATTACTCGAAATTCCTCCTTCATGCCACCAAGTTTCAGGTAACAATCCGTAACGTTAATTTATTATTTTGATTTTTTTTAATGATTAGCTCATCCTTATGCTCTTTAGGTTTTTTATTTAATTTTAAATCAATCATAAAATTGAATTAATAATATTATAACAGTTTGTCTCCGAAAGCCGAAGGCGAATGAGTTCTAACGAACTATCCTAGTGCAAGCACTTATTTAGACCTGTAGGAACATCCACCCTAGCTTCAAAAGATACAGACTAGACCGGAGCCCTGTGCAGTATCAAGGAGAAAAAATACAAACAAATCCTACTAAATTAAATTCTGTATCTTTAATTTAAAAAATAAATTAAACTGTTAAAAATAAAAAACTACCTTTCCTTAACAAAGGAGGGTAAGAGAAGTTTTGCGTCACTTTGTGAAAATCTTTATAGCACGTCTATAGCCCAGTTCATGAGGGCCATAAGGGCTTGTCTTAGCCCCAAATGATACTTTATCAGAATCATAAATTGTTAAGTATAAATTAACAATAGGGATTGCGTCCGTTAACGGATTTAACCTAACTTTTCACAATACGGACTGAAGACAGCCATGCAACACCTGTAGTAAGTACCTGTTATCTAGCATAGATAACAAAATAACTCCTTTTACCTTTGAGAAAGGGAACATGTTAATTATTTAACTAAAAGTTTTTATACAAGAACTGGTAAGGTTTTACGCGGATTATCGCATTAAATAACATGCTTCACTTCGTTTGCTCCGAAACCGACTAATTTTTTTGTTTTCAACTTTGCAGTCGTACTCACAAGGCGGAATGGTTTTCGTGTTAACATCGTCTCTAGGTTATTTCTCCCTAGTAACTACCATTCATCGTTGACAGTGAGGGATACAAGGGTCTCTAATCCTTTTTTCTGTCCTCACCTTCGTTTCTCAGCGTCAATCTTCAGTGGATAAATGCCTTCGCCCTTAACACTCTGCTTATTATTTATGGTTAGTACACCTACCTTAAGTATTGTTTTAACCTCTGTTAGATTCTAGCTTTAATTGACCCTTTAATAAATATTATAACACTTATAGCATTATAATAGTAAACTTAAAATTGGATACTTAAAGCCGCCTACAAACCCTTTACGCCTGATCAAGACGAATAACGTTTGCGTCTCTCGCCTTACCGAGTCTTCTGGCACGAGCATTTGGACGACACTAATAGTAAGGTGGTATCATTATTTTCCCTTACGTTATCCTCGATGACACACCAAGGATTTCAGTTAGCTAGTTCACTCTTGCGAGCATTGACTAATATTCTTGACTGCTGGTAGCAAAACGCTACTTGGGAGATTTCATTCCCAATGTGGTCATTTGTTCTGTCAAACATGACTATCGATCATCGGCTTGGGAGGCTTCTACCCTTCCAACTACCTAATCAAATGTAAATTGAATCCTTGTTGCGGAAAATTTCCCTTTCTTTCTTTAAAGTTTACCTTTTGTTTTGTTCTTTTTACCTTTCTAGGACATCTTTGTTATCCTTGAAAGTTTCATTAATTCAATAAAAGTTTTACCTTTTGATATCTATAATGAAAAAAACTATCTTCTATTTCTGAAGTCTACAAGGGCATCTCAATTACAATACTCACCCCTACACCTTGTACACTTAAATCGTAAAGTTTAAATTTTTTATTTAACTTTAATTATAATATCGACTAACCATGTACAAACGATTTGCATGTCTTAAAACTACTGAAAAACGTTCAATCGGAACCAAAATTAAATTCCTACTAGATTTAAAAAAAAGAATATTT